TTCATGGGCCGGGTTGGATTTGAACCAACGTAGGCGCAGCCAGCGGATTTACAGTCCGCCCCCTTTAACCCCTCGGGCACCGACCCAATATTATATTATTAATAGTATAGGATTAATTTAACATAGAAATAAAAACAATACAAGCGATTGTAGAAATGGATAGCCACAATTTGGGCTATCCAATCTTTTTAATCGAATCTTTGTTGTAATCTAGTAGCTTTACCAAATCGTAATCGAAGGTAGTATAATTTAGACCTTCTAACTGTGGAACTTCTTAAGATCTCTATACTTTTCAATTTAGGCGAGTTTATTAGATAAACCCTTTCAACTCCAACACCTTGCATAACACGTCTTAAAGTTATTGTGGCATCTAATCCTGAACTTTTTTTTGCTATAACTACTCCTTCAGTAAATTGAACTCTTTCTTTATTACCCTCAGTTATGGATACCCCGAGTTTTAGAGTATCCCCGACTCGGATTAGAGGTAAATTTCTATTTAAAAATTTATCTTCTAAATCTTTTTGGGCTAGTAAATGTAGGTTATTTTTTAATTTCATAATTTTATTTCGTTTAATGAGCCAGATATAGAAAACATTAAGTCTATTGATTCATATTAAATCAGTAAACTTCTTAAGTCTATAAATATTTGAAATTTTTATTAGGTAAGATTATCTATACATTTAACATACTTAAAGGACTTACCCTAACTAATTATTATATAGACTATCAACGATAATAAATATTTAGTAGAACTATAAATATATGTTCGAACGTTTTACCGAAAAAGCTATAAAGGTTATCATGCTAGCTCAGGAAGAAGCTAGAAGATTAGGTCATAATTTTGTAGGTACTGAACAGATTTTATTAGGCCTTATAGGAGAAGGTACAGGGATTGCGGCAAAGGTTTTAAAATCAATGGGAGTAAATTTAAAAGATGCCAGAGTTGAAGTTGAGAAAATTATAGGTAGAGGATCGGGTTTTGTCGCGGTAGAAATTCCATTTACTCCAAGAGCAAAACGAGTTTTAGAACTATCTCTAGAAGAAGCTAGACAACTTGGTCACAATTATATAGGTACTGAACATTTGTTACTTGGATTAATAAGAGAAGGTGAAGGGGTAGCTGCTAGAGTATTAGAGAATTTAGCATTAGATTTAACAAAGATAAGAACTCAAGTAATCAGGCTACTTGGAGATACAGCAGAGGCTACTACTGGAAGTCCTCAAAATAAAGGAAAAACTCCAACCCTTGAAGAATTTGGGAGTAATCTGACTCAAAAGGCTGCCGAAGGTAAATTAGACCCTGTAATTGGTAGACAAAAGGAAATTGAGAGAGTTATCCAAATACTTGGTCGGAGAACAAAAAATAACCCAATATTAATTGGAGAGCCAGGGGTTGGTAAAACGGCAATAGCTGAGGGTTTGGCCCAGAGAATAACCAATCGAGATGTGCCAGATATTTTAGAAGATAAAAGAGTAGTTACCTTAGATATTGGTTTACTAGTTGCAGGTACAAAATATCGAGGTGAATTTGAAGAGAGACTGAAAAAGATAATAGATGAGATTCGAGTTGCGAACAATGTTATATTAGTTATAGATGAGGTCCATACTCTTATAGGGGCTGGAGCAGCTGAGGGTGCTATTGACGCAGCGAATATTCTTAAGCCAGCTCTTGCAAGAGGAGAAATGCAGTGTATAGGTGCAACCACCTTAGAAGAATACAGAAAACACATAGAGAAAGATCCGGCTCTAGAACGAAGATTTCAACCCGTTATAGTAGGAGAACCTAGCGTAGAAGAAACTATAGAAATACTGTATGGGTTACGTGATCGATATGAAAAACACCATAAACTTGTTATCTCAGATGAAGCTTTAACAGCTGCAGCTAAATTTGCTGACCAGTATATTGCCGATCGATTTTTACCAGACAAAGCAATTGACCTTATAGACGAAGCAGGATCAAGAGTCCGTTTACTTCACTCACAACTTCCACCTGCAGCCAAAGAACTTGATAAAGAATTAAGGGAGATATTGAAGCAGAAAGATGAAGCAGTTCGAGGACAAGACTTTGAAACTGCTGGTCAACTTAGAGATCGGGAAATGGAGATAAAAGCCCAAATCGCAGCTATTGCTCAAAGTAAAAAGGGGGAAAACGAACCTTCTAAGGAAGTTTCTGTAGTTACTGAAGAAGATATTGCACAAATTGTAGCTGCTTGGACAGGTATTCCAGTAAACAAGATGACGAGAAGTGAATCTGAAAAATTACTTCAAATGGAAGAGACACTTCATGGAAGAATTATTGGTCAAGACGAAGCAGTTGTAGCAGTGTCCAGAGCGATTCGAAGAGCTCGTGTTGGGTTGAAAAATCCTAATAGACCAATAGCTAGTTTTATCTTTTCTGGTCCAACTGGGGTAGGAAAGACAGAACTAACCAAGGCCTTAGCCTCATACTTCTTCGGATCGGAGGAAGCTATGGTTAGACTCGATATGTCTGAATATATGGAGAGACATACAGTTTCAAAACTTATAGGTTCTCCCCCAGGCTATGTTGGGTATAACGAAGGTGGACAGTTAACTGAAGCTGTGAGAAGAAGACCTTACACGGTTGTTTTATTTGATGAGATAGAAAAAGGACACCCAGATGTTTTCAACTTACTGCTTCAAATTTTAGAAGATGGAAGATTAACTGACTCAAAAGGTCGTACTGTAGATTTTAAGAACACACTTTTAATATTAACATCTAACGTTGGATCTAAAGTTATTGAAAAAGGAGGTGGAGGGTTAGGATTTGAACTTTCTGAGAACGCGAGTGATACTCAATATAATAGAATAAAAAGTTTAGTAAACGAGGAGCTAAAACAATACTTCAGACCAGAATTCTTAAATCGATTAGATGAAATTATAGTATTTAGACAATTAACAAAGGATGAAGTAGGTGAAATTGCAGAAATTATGTTAAAAGAAGTCTTTACAAGAATTTCTGAAAAAGGTATCCAACTGGAAGTAACTGCTCGATTCAAAAGTCATCTTATTGATGAAGGATATAATCCAATCTACGGGGCTCGACCTCTTAGAAGAGCAGTTATGAGATTATTAGAAGATACTTTATCAGAAGAGTTTCTGTCCGAAAAGATAAAAGAAGGGGATACAGCCGTTGTCGATGTAGATGCTAACGGTAAAGTCCAGGTTTTATTAGGCGAAAAATTAGAATTATCAAAGGCTTAAGTCTTACTGCTAGAATAGATCCTATTCTAGCAATAAAAACAAGAATAGATTGTCAAAAAACAAAAGTGTTGTATATATATTCTATTACAATTAGCCGGGATAGCTCAGTTGGTAGAGCAGTGGATTGAAAATCCACGTGTCACCAGTTCAAACCTGGTTCCTGGCATACGCAAAAAATTACATAATAAATCAAATCCTTATCATAAAAAAAAAATTTTATTCATTTTTCTATTATGATCTATAAATAATAAACTAGCATCTTCTTCCTAGATGAAAAATTTACTGTCATTGTATCCCAGATAAATATTTTTTGTTATAATTATTTCTATGTGGAGAGATGGTCGAGTGGTTTAAGGCGCAGCACTGGAAATGCTGTTTAGAGGTGACTTTAACGAGGGTTCGAATCCCTCTCTCTCCTAAAAATCCAAAATACTACCGCGTCCTTAGTTCAGTTGGTAGAACGCAGGTCTCCAAAACCTGATGTCGAGGGTTCAAGTCCTTCAGGGCGTGTAAGAATAAAATACTTCTCTGACCACGGAAATTAACTATAGGCTATAATAAAATGTAACTAAAATTTCCGTAGAAATTAAGTCACTGTTAGTAAAAAAAGATAAAAAAAATATGGCTAAAAAAGTTGTTGCAATTGTGAAACTTGCTTTGGATGCAGGAAAAGCTACTCCTGCCCCACCTGTAGGTCCTGCTTTAGGTCAACGTGGTGTAAATATCGTTATGTTTTGTAAAGAGTATAATGCAAAAACCGCAGATAAAATCGGTTTTATTATACCGGTAGAAATCACAGTGTATGATGATCGGAGTTACACCTTTGTTTTAAAAACACCACCAGCTTCTGTGTTGCTTGTGAAAGCGGCAGGGATTCCGAAAGGATCTGGTGATCCTCAGAAGAAAAAAGTAGGATCTATTACTCGAAAACAGTTAGAGGAAATTGCCGAGACAAAGCTACCTGATCTGAATACAAAAAATAAAGAAGCAGCCATGCGAATAATCTCTGGAACTGCTAAAAACATGGGTATAACAATAAAAGACTAATCATATAAAAAGATGGTAAAAGTTTCACAAAGGACTAAAAAAATTCACGAGAAGGTAGAACCAAGACCGTATAAAGCATTAGAAGCTTTACAAATACTAAAAGAGACAGCTACTGCAAAATTTGTTGAGACAGCTGAAGCTCACATAAGTTTACGGCTAGATACGAAATATGCCGACCAACAGTTAAGAACACAGTCATTTTTACCTAAAGGAACAGGAAAAATTAGAATCGGCGTTATAGCTCAAGGAGATAAGGTAACCGAATCTTTGAACGCAGGTGCTGACTTAGCGGGATCTGATGAATTAATTCAAGATATACTAAAAGGGATTATTAACTTTGATCGTTTGATAGCTACTCCCGATATGATGCCAGCCATAGCAAAATTAGGTAAAATTCTTGGGCCTAGAGGTTTAATGCCTTCTCCAAAGTCAGGCACCGTTACATCTGATGTAAAAGGAGCAATAGAAGAGTTTAAAAAAGGTAAATTGGAATACCGGGCTGATAAAAGTGGTATTGTACATTTACCATTTGGAAAAACAGATTTCTCAGTTGAAGATTTACTTTCTAATTTAGAAATAGTACAAGAATCCATTGATAAAAATAGACCGTCTGGAGCAAAAGGAAGATACTGGAAGAGTTTCTACATATGTAGCACCATGGGTCCATCTATACTGCTAGATATAAATAATTTTAGGGATAAAGTATTTTCTTAAGTTTTTAAATTTACTCTTTCAATTTATAAGCATATAAACAAATTACACACATAAAATATGTCAACGAAAGTACATGAAATCATTGAACAATTAAAAACACTTACTTTATTAGAAGCCGCAGAACTAGTAAAAGAGATTGAAACCACGTTTAATGTTAGTGCTGCAGCTTCCATGGGATCCGTTAGCATAGCTGCTCCTAGTGCTTCCGGTGCTACACAAGAGGTGGAAGAGAAAACAGAATTTGACTTAGTTTTAGAGGAAGTGCCTGCTGATAAAAAAATAGCAGTCCTTAAAGTTGTTAGAACTTTAACTGGTTTAGGACTTAAAAGCAAAAGACCTCGTAGAATCTACTCCAAAAATATTAAGGAAGGGGCATCTAAAGACGATGTAGAAGCAGCAAAAAAACAATTAGAAGAAGCTGGAGCAAAAGTTAAAATCAAATAAAAAAAGTCTAAGGTAAATTATCTTAGACTTTTTTATTTAATACTACGTTAAAATAATCCTAATGTTAACGCTTGATTAATAGGTAAACAAGCACCAATTCCTAGCCATATAGCAAATACTACGCTAAATAAGAATAACGCCATTGCAAAAGGTCTGCGGAATGGATTCTGAAATTTATTAACACTTTCTATAAATGGAACTGTAATTAAACCTAATGGTACAGAAGCCATAGATAATACACCTAACAGTTTATTAGGTATAACTCTTAACAGGTTAAACGTCGGAAAGAAATACCATTCTGGGAGAATCTCTAAAGGAGTAGCGAAAGGATCAGCCTTTTCACCCAACGGAGACGGTGATAAAACTGATAAACCAACCATACAACCTAGTGTACCTAAAATAACTACTGGGAACATATATAATAAATCATTTGGCCAAGCAGGTTCTCCATAATAGTTATGACCCATTCCTTTTGCCAATTTAGCGCGTAATTTAGGATCTGTTAAATCTGGTTTTTTTAAAACTGACATAATTTTTACCTCTAAAGTAAATAAATTTTAATTATAAAGGTCCTGAAATACCTTGTTTTCTAATCATCAAGAAATGCGTTAACATTAATACCGCAGCAGCTACAGGCAAAACAAATGTATGCGCACTATAAAATCGAGTTAAAGTAGTCTGACCAACACTTACACTACCTCTAAGAAGCTCTACAAGCAAACTACCTACAACTGGTATTGCCTCTGGAACCCCAGTCACAATTTTACATGCCCAGTATCCAACTTGATCCCAAGGTAATGAGTATCCCGTCACCCCAAAAGACACGGTAACAACAGCTAATGTAACACCTGTTACCCAAGTTAATTCTCTAGGTTTTTTAAAGCCTCCTGTCAGGTACACTCGGAATATATGAAGGATCATCATAAGAACCATCATACTAGCTGACCATCTATGCATAGATCTAAATAGCCACCCGTAATTTACTTCAGTCATAATGTATTCAACTGATGCGAAAGCTTCAGCAACAGTAGGTCTATAATAAAAAGTCATTGCAAATCCAGTGGCAACTTGGATTATAAAGCAAGTAAAAGTAATACCCCCTATGCAATAGAAGATATTAACATGAGGTGGAACATATTTGCTTGTTATATCATCGGCGATTGCTTGAATTTCAAGGCGCTCTTCGAACCAATCGTAAACTTTACCCATAAAAGTTAAATAGTAAAATAGTTAGAGAAATTTTAGTAATTATATAATTGAAAATTATACTAGCAGTCTATAGAACTACATTATAACACAAAGAGTGAACTAGAAAGAGAAAAATGTACAAAAAATACAATTAATTTTGTGTAGAGAAAAATAAAATCAAAAATTACTTTATGATAAAAAATATTAGTGTTGTAACTACAAGTCAGATAGAAGTAGCTTTGTCTTTACTCCAGACGAATCTCCCAGATTGTATAGTTATAGATACAGCTATGAAGAGTAATATAGGCTTTCAATTTATTCATGAGATAAAAAAAGATGGACAGTTTAAATACATACCTTTTATTCTCTTAACTACTAAGGGATTAACCGAAGACCGTATTAGAGGTTACGATTTAGGATGCAGTGCTTATATACTTAATTGATAATAACAAATCAAGTAAATATTTTTATACTAATAAGAAAGAAAATAAATTAAAATTATTAGGCAACCTAAATTAAAGAGTTGATTAAGATGAGAAGCATCAAAATGTTTATGAAATCAAAATAAAAAAATAAGAATAAAACTGTATACGTTGCTTATCTTCTTTCTTAAAAATTTTCTTTGAGGGCGAATAACGGGAATCGAACCCGCGGATAATGGAGCCACAACCCATTGCCTTAACCACTTGGCTACACTCGCCTATAAACTTATTCTAATCTAGACAGGGAAAAAAGTAAATAGAAGAAAATCCCAAATGACGTTAGAAAATAAGCTTAATTTAATAAAAATACCTTATTTTCTAATCAAATTAATATTATTACCCTAACTATCAAAGATATTAGATTTTGTAAATGTTAAACCATTATCCTGTGAATATCGTTCCATAAACCTCATGAACCTATCCCAAGATTCCTTACTTTGCATAATGTGTACCGCTTCAATCCCTTGTGGTTTCCCATTAACAAACCTAGCATTAACATCTCGAGTAACAATCTGACCTTCTTCATCCAACAAATACATTCCGGTAATTGTTCCTTTTTGAGATGTACTACTTTCTAATACTTTAGGATTAGAAAATCTAAAAGTAGCTGTACCCGTACTACCATCTCTTGATCTAGTCAACCTAACATCTGGTACTACATCTTCATTAATACCTTGAATAAATTGTATTACAGCCATAAATGTAACAATACTTACGTTTAAATTTTAACCTAATGAGTATTATTATAGCATTTGTATCATCTTAAGAAGAAAATCAAAATTTTAAATGCTTCTATATCTGGGGTGGGAGGATTCGAACCTACGAGTGGCGGAGTCAAAGTCCGCTGCCTTACCACTTGGCGACACCCCAAGTTTATATTCTTATTACAACGATTTTTACTCATCTAAGACTTTTTTCTACTGAGTTGATCGTGCAAGGAGGGATTCGAACCCCCGACACCGTGGTTCGTAGCCACGTGCTCTAGTCCACTGAGCTACAAGCACTCTTCAGTAATATGATTAGCATAACACATTTAATCTAATTTTATCAACAAGTTATTCGAGTTTCAATTTATTCGAGAAGAATCTACTCTAAAATCTTACTCAACTATTATTTATCAAACTGTTTTTAATTTATAATTAAAAATGATATTAGGTTATTTTTTATTTTAGATTCTGCTAAAAAACTGCTAGAACGTATATGAGGAGTTTATATGAGTAAAGTTATTTTGTACCAAGAGAATGCTCGAAGAGCTTTAGAACGTGGAATGGACATCCTGGCTGAAGCTGTATCGGTTACTTTAGGTCCTAAAGGACGTAATGTTGTTTTAGAAAGAAAATTTGGAGCCCCTCAAATTGTTAATGACGGAGTTACAATAGCGAAAGAAATCGAGCTAGAAGATCACATAGAGAATACAGGAGTAGCTTTAATTCGACAAGCAGCGTCTAAAACAAATGATGTAGCAGGGGATGGTACAACGACAGCAACAGTATTAGCACACGCTATGGTAAAACAAGGTATGCGTAATGTAGCCGCTGGAGCTAATCCAATAGCCTTGAAAAGAGGGATTGAAAAAGCAACCCAGTTTGTAGTTAGCCAAATATCAGAGTATTCTCGTCCTGTAGAAGACACAAAATCTATTACACAAGTTGCCACAATTTCGGCTGGTAATGATGATGAAGTAGGTCAAATGATAGCTAATGCAATTGATAAAGTCGGTCGTGAAGGTGTAATTTCTTTAGAAGAAGGAAAATCTACTTTTACGGAATTAGAAATGACCGAGGGAATGTACTTTGAAAAGGGTTATATATCTCCATATATGGTGACAGACGCAGATCGAATGGAGATTGTACAAGAAAACCCTTATATTTTATTAACCGATAAAAAAATCACTCTAGTTCAACAAGAATTAGTCCCAGTGCTAGAATTAGTTGCAAAAACGGGTAGGCCTCTGTTGATTATTGCGGAAGATGTCGAAAAAGAGGCTCTTGCTACTCTGGTAGTCAATAAAATTCGTGGTGTCTTAAACGTTGCAGCTGTAAGAGCACCTGGGTTTGGTGATAGAAGAAAAGCCATGTTAGATGACATTGCTATACTTACTGGTGGAGAAGTAATTTCTGAAGATGCCGGCTTTAGCTTAGAATCTTTACATATTGACTTACTTGGTCAAGCTAGAAGAATAACCATAACTAAAGAAGGCACAACCATTATAGCAGAAGGAAACGAACGCGAGGTTAAAGCGAGATGTGAACAAATAAGGCGGCAAATTGATAGTAGTGATTCATCCTATGAAAAGGAAAAACTACAAGAAAGACTAGCAAAATTAGCTGGGGGGGTAGCCGTTATAAAAGTAGGGGCAGCAACTGAGACCGAAATGAAGGATCGAAAACTTCGCTTAGAGGATGCGATTAATGCAACTAAGGCCGCTGTGGAAGAAGGGATTGTCCCTGGAGGTGGTGCAACTTTAACACATATTTCTAAGGACTTAGATTATTGGGCAAGAGAAAATTTGATCGAAGAAGAATTAATTGGAGCTCTTATAGTTGAGAAGGCCTTAACCTATCCTTTGCGTCGAATTATAGAAAACACAGGGGTTAATCCAGCTATTATAATAGAAGAGATCAAAAATAGTGAATTCAACATTGGCTATAATGCATCCACAGGAGTTGTAGTCGATATGTATGAAGAAGGTATAATAGACCCGGCAAAAGTTACGAGATCTGCATTGCAAAATGCTTCTTCTATCGCTAGCATGATTTTAACTACAGAGTGTATCGTTGTCGATAAACAGGTGTAAAGTAGTTTGCACAGCATCTTTCTTATAATCGTATAAGTCTGATGCTTCCAAACAAAGTGCTATAAGCTAGTTTTTTATGTAGATAAAAAGTAAAGTTGCTAGATATGTTCTCTCTAGAATTAAATGATTTATACCCTAATATCCGACACTCTTTGTCAATCAAGATTGATTTCTCTTTAGAGTTATCGATAGTTCTTCTGTACTTAAAATCTAATAAAAGTTTTCTTTCTTCTTTGGGGTAAGAATCTATTAAGTGTCTATGTGTTGATATCGGAAAAGAGTCTATCTTAAGGAGACACTTTTTAAATGACAAATTTGTAAAAAAGCAATACGATACTAATATACAAAATAGGGCGTAGACATAATTAAACTTATCTAAGAATTTTATCATGGTACCTTTTGGGTGCATATTTCGTATAGATTATTGATAGCTAGAGTGTACAAATATTCTAACTCCAAAACATTTTTTTTTTTCTCTATGTTCACCTATAGAGTAAGAAAGAAACTTTTTAAAATAATTAATGACAATCCGATTGGTAACTTTACCGGATAATACCTTTTTTAAAGAAATTGTATGCATAACTTTAAAAAATATCTTTAGTAAATTATACCTATCTATGACTAATACACCATGATTTTTATAGCATAATTTTTCATAAGAATGTAAAATTTTAAACTTTAATTGTGTTTCTAAAGCACTGTCTAGAGTTAAGTCTGTTGTATCTATCATGGATAAAATTTAAAATAAGAAAAGATATGAGTAAAAAATATCTTTTCTTGTTATAGGTATTAACTATTTCCAGCAAAAATAAGATCCGGGAATTTTGACTGCAGTTCTGTAAAAGAGGATTTTTTTCCTTGTTCTTGCCAGTAATTAATTATTTCAGTCGCTTTATTAAGTATTTCGATTCTTTCTCGTTCAGATATCCATGGTTTCGACTCAAGTTCTAATTTAATTTGTTCCCATGCATCATTTCTAGGCCAGAAAAAGTAACAAGTCAATGGACTTGTACTATTACCAACAATCTGATCCACGGATAGAGCAACATTATTCTCCAACCACAATACCTTTAGTGTGAATTTTGGCAATTTCAACCTCCTTACGATTATTTAATTGGGTTTATTTTTTTAGTAAATTTTCAACTGTAGGAGTTGCTTGAGCTCCCTGATTTAGTCGAATTTTTATTCGAGAAAGATTAATATTGACCTCTTTTGTTCTTGGATTATAAAATCCCAACTCTTCTATAGCCCGCCCATCTCTTTTTGTCGAGCTTGTCATTACTACAATCCTATAGCTAATTTGACCTTTACGACCATACTTTTTTAGTCTAAGTTTTATCATTGTTTTATTATTTTAATTCGTTTAACTATACAGTAACTCTTTTAGTATACGTTCTAGATTATTTTAATAACATCTCTTTAGAATTATTTTATTACCTCATAAATTTAAACTAATTTGTACTTAATCCAATATTGCTAGCAATCTGCATTATACATTGTAAAAGTATGAACCCTAATATAGGAGAAATGTCGATTCCTACTAACGGTGGTACAATACCTCTAAACATTCGAAGATACGGGTCAGTTAACCTACTCAGTGAATAAAATGGTTGTCCATACCAATTAACATTTGGAAACCATGTAAGTGATACTCTGATTAATAATAAAATCAAATATATTTGTAAAAACCCTAAAAATGAAGAAAATAATAAAGTTAAAGAATTTGTCATAAAGTTTTCCTTTTATCGAATTGCTATAGATAGATTCGTAATCGTTGTTCTAGTCTATATATTATAAAGGTATAATATTACTATTATTATCCTTTGGTTAAATCTAGGAGTTTCCTCTATATAATTCTATGGAAAAAGATACTGTATTTCTACCTTGGGTGTGGGGTTTTACAACTTCAGCTGAAAACTGGAATGGAAGATTGGCAATGTTAGGTTTCTTAATTACAATATTAATAGAATTAGTTACCGGTAAAGGTGTCATTCATTTTATAGGACTTATATAATATTATCGATCAAAAAATAAAAAAGCTACGCCCTCTGTATTGAACGTAGCTTTTTTGTTTTTTTAGTCAAGCGGTCTTAAAGATAGAGTAGGTTCGTTTTCACGATTAATACCTTTTTCAAATCCAGCTGCTGCCGCTCTAGCACGTCCTGCGTGCCAAAGATGTCCAATATAAAATGCAAATCCTAAGAAGAAATGTGCACAAGTTAACCAGCTGCGTGGAGATACAAAGTTTACAGAGTTAATCTCTGTAGCAACTCCACCCACTGAGTTTAAAGATCCAAGAGGAGCGTGAGTCATGTATTCTGCTGCTCTTCTTTCTTGCCAAGGTTGTATATCATTTTTGATTTTATTTAAATCAAGTCCGTTAGGCCCTCTTAATGGCTCAATCCAAGGAGCTCTTAAATCCCAGAATCTTTGTGTCTCACCACCAAGAATAATCTCACCGCTTGGAGATCTCATTAAGTATTTACCTAAACCAGTAGGTCCTTGAGCAGAAGCTACATTTGCTCCTAGTCGTTGGTCTCTAACTAAAAATGTAAACGCTTGAGCTTGTGAAGCTTCTGGTCCAGTTGGGCCATAAAACTCACTAGGATATGCAGTGTTATTATACCAGGAGTACTGGCTAGCTATTAACGCCATTAGCGATACAGCTACCAAACTATACGACAGATAGGCTTCACCAGACCATACATAAGCTCTTCTAGCCCAAGCAAAAGGCTTAGTTAAAATATGCCAGAATCCACCAACGATGCAAGTTAGACCAATCCAAATATGACCGCCAATGATATCTTCCATGTTATTAACACTAACAATCCAACCATCACCACCCCATGGGGGTTTTAACACATAACCAAAAATCACTACTGGATTCAGCGTAGGATTGTCTATGACACGTACGTCTCCTCCTCCAGGTGCCCAAGTATCGTAAACACCACCTAGATAGCTCGCTTTTGCAACTAATAACAAAGCACCAAATCCTAAGATAATTAAGTGTATTCCAAGGATTGTAGTAATTTGTTTTTTATCACGCCAGTCATACCCGAAAGCAGGGAAGGATTCTTCCAGCGTATCAGGTCCTATTAAAGAGTGATAAACTCCACCAAAACCTAAAACTGCAGAAGAAATAAGATGCAACACTCCTACAACAAAATAAGGATAAATATCTACTATTTCTCCGCCTGGCCCTACTCCCCATCCTAGTACAGCTAGGTGAGGTAGTAATATTAGACCTTGTTCATAAAGAGGTTTCTCTGGTATATAGTGAGCTACTTCAAATAATGTCATTGCGCCACACCAGAATACCATAAGTCCTGCGTGTGCTACGTGTGCACCAAGAAGCTTTCCTGATACGTTTATTAAACGAGAGTTACCAGACCACCATGCGAATCCAGTAGACTCAATATCGCGACCTGCAACACCTAAAGTTGAATTAAAGGGCGTTTCCACGTGGTAAAACCTCCTCAGGGAATATAAAGTTTTCATGCGGCTGATCTTGAGCAGCCATCCAAGAACGTATACCTTCATTTAGAAGGATGTTTTTCGTATAGAATGTCTCGAATTCTGGGTCTTCAGCAGCTCTAAGCTCTTGAGATACGAAATCATATGCTCTTAAGTTTAGTGCAAGACCAACAATACCGATAGCACTTGTCCATAAACCTGCTAATGGAACAAACAACATAAAGAAGTGTAACCATCTTTTGTTTGAAAATGCAACACCAAATACTTGTGACCAGAATCTGTTTGCAGTTACCATGGAATATGTTTCCTCTGCTTGAGTTGGAGTAAATGCTCGGAATGTGTTCGCAGCATCCCCGTCTTCAAATAGAGTATTTTGCACAGTTGCACCATGAATAGCACAAAGTAAAGCTCCACCTAGAATACCTGCTACACCCATCATGTGGAATGGATTAAGAGTAAAGTTATGGAAACCTTGAATGAATAACAAGAATCTAAAGATCGCAGCTACCCCTAGACTTGGCGCAAAAAACCAGCTAGCTTGTCCAAGAGGATACATAAGAAAAACAGAAACGAAAATTGCGATAGGACCAGAAAACGCTATTGCGTTGTAAGGTCTAATACCTACAAGTCTTGCAATTTCAAATTGTCTTAAGCAGAATCCTATTAGACCAAACGAACCATGAAGAGCACAAAATGCCCACAGTCCACCTATTTGACACCATCTTGTAAAGTCTCCTTGAGCTTCAGGACCCCAAAGAAGAAGTAAAGAATGTCCCATACTGTTTGCTGGTGTAGATACAGCAGCAGTAAAGAAGTTACAACCTTCAAGGTAAGAGCTAGCTAAACCATGAGTGTACCAAGATGTAACAAATGTTGTACCAGTAAACCAGCCACCTAAAGCTAAATAAGATGTTGGGAATAGTAATAATCCAGACCAACCTACGAATACAAAGCGGTCTCTTTTTAACCAGTCATCTACAAGGTCGAACCATCCGCGACCTTCTTCTTGCCCAATTGCTATGGTCATAATAATTCTCCAGAGCGTTATGTATATAAATAGTAACAGTTTTATTTCTTTTTTTAATATTATAAAATATTAAAAATTTTAAAATTTTAAATCATTACAAATTTGTATACTTTTTAAATTAGCTTTTCACTAGAATGTTAGTTTTTTTGAGTATCTGTTATTTTTTGAAACAAGTATCCTGTACCCCTTGCTGTTAATATTAAGTCGGGATTACTGGGGTCTTCTTCTAGCTTCGATCTAAGTCTTGATATATGAACATCTACAACTCTTGTATCAACATGCCTTTCTGGTGTATAGCCCCAGACCTCTTGTAGTATGGAAGCTCGTGAAAAAGCTTCTCCAGATTTACTCATAAGAAGTTCTAATAAACTAAATTCCATTCCTGTTAATCTTATCTTCTCATTCTGTTTGTATACTTGTCTACGGTTCGTATCGATTTTTATGCCCCCCATAGAAATTATCCCAGAATTAGCAGTGATAGCAGCCCAAGAGATTTTGTCAACTCTACGTAAGATAGCTTTTATTCTTGCCTCTAGCTCTTTCGGTGAAAATGGCTTAACTACATAGTCATCTGCACCTAGTTCTAATCCCGTTATTCTATCTGCTACGTCGCCTAGAGCGGTTAACATAATAATAGGAATGTCTGACTCTTTCCGAATTTCTTGACATACCCCATACCCATCCAATTTTGGCATCATAATATCAAGGATAATCAAGTTTGGTAGTTCTTTCTTGTATACTTCCAGAGCTTCTTCCCCGTCCCCAGCAGTAATAACTGTGTAACCTAGCATAGAAAGACGGGTTTCAAGGATGCGACGAATGCTGATCTCGTCGTCCACCACTAGGATTTTTTCTTTGTGGTTCTCCAATTTTATATACTCCTTACAGTGTAAATATTTTTATAGAACATTCGGAATGCACAGATGTAAGCACCTTCTTCATAAGATCATTACGGTCAGTTTTGGAATTAAGATTTAGATTAATTTTAATTTATTTTGAGTAAAAATTTTTCAGGGGTTGACAATTTTGATATTGAAGGGCTACTGTAGATTTCAAGATCAAGTTATTGATCTGCACAAGTTTATTTTTGAAATAAGAAATATACTAGTTTTTACAAATTAAGGATACTATGGAGAGTTTGATCCTGGCTCAGGATGAACGCTGGCGGTATGCTTAACACATGCAAGTCGTACGAAGGTCTTTGACCTTAGTGGCGGACGGGTGAGTAACACGTGAGAATCTGCCCTTAGGAAGAGGATAACAGCTGGAAACGGTTGCTAATACTCTATATGCCGAGAGGTGAAAGGATCTATCCACCTTAGGAAGAGCTCGCGTCTGATTAGCTTGTTGGTAAGGTAACGGCTTACCAAGGCAACGATCAGTAGCTGGTTTGAGAGGACGACCAGCCACACTGGGACTGAGACACGGCCCAGACTCCTACGGGAGGCAGCAGTGGGGAATTTTCCGCAATGGGCGAAAGCCTGACGGAGCAATACCGCGTGAGGGATGAAAGCCTGTGGGTTGTAAACCTCTTTTCTCAAGGAAGAAATTCTGACGGTACTTGAGGAATAAGCATCGGCTAACTCTGTGCCAGCAGCCGCGGTAATACAGAGGATGCAAGCGTTATCCGGAATCACTGGGCATAAAGCGTCTGTAGGTCGCTTAGCAAGTCTGCTGTTAAAGATCAGGGCCTAACCCTGGAAAAGCAGTGGAAACTACTARGCTTGAGTGTGGTAGAGGTAGAGGGAATTCCTGGTGTAGCGGTGAAATGCGTAGATATTAGGAAGAACACCAACGGCGAAAGCACTCTACTGGGCCATAACTGACACTGAGAGACGACAGCTAGGGGAGCAAATGGGATTAGATACCCCAGTAGTCCTAGCCGTAAACGATGGATACTAGGTGTTGCACGTATTAACCCGTGCAGTATCGTAGCTAAGGCGTTAAGTATCCCGCCTGGGAAGTACGCTCGCAAGAGTGAAACTCAAAGGAATTGACGGGGGCCCGCACAAGCGGTGGAGTATGTGGTTTAATTCGATGCAACGCGAAGAACCTTACCAGGGTTTGACATGTCACGAATCTTTTTGAAAGAAAAGAGTGCCTTCGGGAACGTGAACACAGGTGGTGCATGGCTGTCGTCAGCTCGTGTCGTGAGATGTTGGGTTAAGTCCCGCAACGAGCGTAACCCTTGTTTTTAGTTGCCATCATTTAGTTGGGCACTTTAAAAAGACTGCCGGTGATAAATCGGAGGAAGGTGAGGACGACGTCAAGTCAGCATGCCCCTTACACCCTGGGCTACACACGTACTACAATGGTCGAGACAAAGAGTTGCTAACTTGCAAAAGTACGCTAATCTCATAAACTCGATCTCAGTTCAGATTGCAGGCTGCAACTCGCCTGCATGAAGTTGGAATCGCTAGTAATCGCAGGTCAGCTATACTGCGGTGAATCCGTTCCCGGGCCTTGTACACACCGCCCGTCACACCATGGAAGCTAGTCATACCCAAAGCCGTTACCCTAACCTTTGGAGGGGGGCGTTTAAGGTAGGGCTAGTGACTGGGGTGAAGTCGTAACAAGGTAGCCGTACTGGAAGGTGCGGCTGGATCACCTCCTTATAGGGAGACACAGATATTGTCTTCAAAAGGTTATTTTATGTACCGTTAAGATCTTCACTTTAAACCTGTGAAGGCGGGCTATTAGCTCAGCTGGTTAGAGCACACCCCTGATAAGGGTGAGGTCTCTGGTTCAAGTCCAGAATAGCCCAAAGGGGGTATAGCTCAGTTGGTAGAGCGCTGCCTTTGCACGGCAGATGTCAGCGGTTCGAGTCCGCTTACCTCCAAAGACAAGTTATTTGCAGAAATTTTGAAAAAACTGCAAAAAAATTAGTAAATGCATTAGATTCAAGCGAAATAAGAGCTTAAGTTGGATACCTTGGCATTCAGAAGCGATGAAGGGCGTGTCTACCAACGAAATGCTTCGGGGAGCTGGACGTAAGCTTTGATCCGGAGGTACCCGAATGAGGAAACTCTTTTATACTATGTATTAAATTTATAGATACATAAGAGCGAACTTGGTGAATTGAAACATCTCAGTAACCAAAAGGAAAAGAAAAGCAATAGCGATTCCCACAGTAGCGGCGAGCGAAAAAGGGAGCAGCCCAAACTACAAATTTTTGTAGGGTTGTGGGACAGCAATATTAAGATTAAAAATGTTAGGTGAAATGGTTGGAGTCCCATACTACAAAAGGTGATAGTCCTGTAACCAAAAATATAATACTCTTAGCTGTATCCCAAGTAGCATGGGGCACGTGAAACCCCGTGTGAATCTGCGAGGACCACCTCGTAAGGCTAAATATTCCTGAATGACCGATAGTGCACTAGTACCGTGAGGGAAAGGTGAAAAGAACCCCGGGAGGGGAGTGAAATAGAACATGAAAGCTTAAGTTTACAAGCAGTGGAAGAACGACTAAACGTTCAACCTCGTACCTGTTGAAGAATGAGCCGGCGACTTATAGGCAGTGGCAGGTTAAGATATAAAATATTGGAGCCAGAGTGAAAGCGAGCTTTAACAGAGCGTTTGTCACTGTTTATAGACCCGAACCCGGATGATCTAACCATGACCAGTGTGAAGCTTAGGTAACACTAAGTGGAGGCACGAACCGACTGATGTTGAAAAATTAGCGGATGAGTTGTGGTTAGGGGTGAAATGCCAATCGAATCCGGAGCTAGCTGGTTCTCCCCGAAATGCGTTTAGGCGCAGCGGTTAACGCTATAGCTTAGGGGTAAAGCACTGTTTCGGTGCGGGCTGCTAACGCGGTACCAAATCGATGCAAACTCTGAATACTAAGTGTGTAGTTAACCAGTAAGACTGTGGGGGATAAGCTCCATTGTCAAGAGGGAAACAGCCCAGACCACCAGCTAAGGCCCCTAAATGATTGCTAAGTGATAAAGGATGTGGGAATGCTGAGACAATCAGGAGGTTCGCCTAGAAGCAGCTATCCTTTAAAAGAGTGCGTAATAGCTCACTGATCAAGTGCACCTGCGCCGAAAATGAATGGGGCTAAGTAATCTGCCGAAGCTGTGGGATTTATTATAATCGGTAGGGGAGCGTTCCACGATAGGTAGAAGCATTAGCGTAAGCGGGTGTGGACAATGTGGAAGCGAGAATGTCGGCTTGAGTAGCGAAAACATTGGTGAGAATCCAATGCCCCGAAACCTAAGGGTTCCTCCGGAAGGCTCGTCCACGGAGGGTGAGTCAGGGCCTAAGGTGAGGCCGAAAGGCGTAGCTAATGGACAACGGGTTAATATTCCTGTACCGTTTATTATTGATATCGAGGGACGGAGAAGGCTAAACTGGCCGGATGTTGGTTACCGGTTTAAGCGCCTAAGACGATGAGAAGTGGTGAAAACACTTTGAGTTAAACGTGAATACGAAGTGCTACGGCACTGAAGTAGTCTATGCCATGCTTCCAAGAAAAGCTCGACATATCTTAAATAATAACGCCTGTACCTTAAACCGACACAGGTAGGTAGGTAGAGTATACCAAGGGGCGCGAGATAACTCTCTCTAAGGAACTCGGCAAAAAACCTCGTAACTTCGGAAGAGAGGTACCCTTGAAAAAGGGTTGCAATACCAGACCCTGGCGACTGTTTACAAAAACACAGGTCTCCGCTAATTCGTAAGATCAAGTATGGAGCTGACGCCTGCCCAGTGCCGGAAGGTTAAAGAAGTTGGTCAATCTTCGGATGAAGCTGGCGACTGAAGCCCCGGTGAACGGCGGCCGTAACTATAACGGTCCTAAGGTAGCGAAATTCCTTGTCGGGTAAGTTCCGACCCGCACGAAAGGCGTAACGATCAGGGTGCTGTCTCGGAGAGAGGCTCGGCGAAATAGACATGTCTGTGAAGATGCGGACTACCTGCACCTGGACAGAAAGACCCTATGAAGCTTTACTGTATCTTGGAATTGGGTTTGGGCTTTGCTTGCGCAGGATAGGTGGGAGGCTTTGAAGATGTTCTTGTGGGAACATTGGAGCCAACGGTGAGATACCACTCTAGCAAGGCTAAAATTCTAACTTTGTACCGTTATCCGGTCAGAGAACAGTTTCAGGTGGGCAGTTTGACTGGGGCGGTCGCCTCCTAAAAGGTAACGGAGGCGCGCAAAGGTTCCCTCAGGCTGGTTGGACATCAGTCGTAGAGTGTAAAGGCATAAGGGAGCTTGACTGCGAGACCCACAAGTCGAGCAGAGACGAAAGTCGGCCTTAGTGATCCGACGGTTCCACGTGGAAGGGCCGTCGCTCAACGGATAAAAGTTACTCTAGGGATAACAGGCTGATCTCCCCCAAGAGTTCACATCGACGGGGAGGTTTGGCACCTCGATGTCGGCTCATCGCATCCTGGGGCGGTAGTACGTCCCAAGGGTTGGGCTGTTCGCCCATGAAAGCGGTACGCGAGCTGGGTTCAGAACGTCGTGAGACAGTTCGGTCCATATCCGGTGCAGGCGATAGAGCATTGAAAGGAGTCCCCCTTAGTACGAGAGGACCGGGGGGAATACACCTCTGGTGTACCAGTTATCGTGCCAACGGTAAACGCTGGGTAGCCATGTGTAGTGTGGATAACTGCTGAAAGCATCTAAGTAGGAAGCCCACCTTAAGATGAGTGCTCTCACCGCTATAAGCGGGTAAGGTCACGGTAAGAACAACCGTTATATAGGCATTAAGTATACACGCAGTAATGCGTTTAGCTAAGATGTACTAACAGACCGAGGGCTTGATAATAATTTCGTTTACTAAATTTTGCAGTTTTGAAAATTCTTAACCTTGGTGTTTATAGCGTATTGGAACCACTCCGATCCATCTCGAACTCGGTTGTGAAACGATACAGCGGCGATGATACTATGGGGGGTACTCCGTGGGAAAGCACGATGCAAGGTAAATTATATTAAAATTTATTTTTGTGTTGTTTTTATATCGTAGCATTGCACTATAATTAAAACTTAGTATGAATTACGCAATAATTGAAGCCAGTGGGAAACAATTTTGGATTGAACCCGGAAAGTTTTATGATCTTAACTACATTGATTTAAATCCAGGGGATAAGATTTCTTTAGTACGAGTGCTTCTTCTAAACAATAATGGTAACGTCGTTGTAGGTCATCCCTGTCTAGAAAATACTTCTGTAGAAGCAACAGTCTTAGGTCACATACGAAGTAGAAAAATAACAGTGTATAAAATGAGACCCAAAAAGAAAACTCGAAAAAAACAAGGTCACCGAGATAATTTAACCCGAGTTATGATCAATTCGATATCTAATAATGGATCTATTATTATTTAACATATAAATTTATTTAAAACTAATAATATCATGGCACATAAAAAAGGTAGTGGTAGCACTAGGAATGGCAGAGATTCTAACGCTAAAAGGTTAGGGGTTAAAAGATATGGCGGAGAATATGTTCTAGCGGGGAATATCTTAGTTAGACAGAATGGCACAAAATTTAAATTAGGCAATAACGTTGGTCTAGGACGCGATTACACTATCTATTCCTTAATTGATGGTACTGTAACATTCGAAATTTGTGGGAAATCCGAAAAGAAATTAAGCGTTTATCCAGTCAAGTAAGAATATGATATCTACTCACATTCACTTTCTATTTTTTAAATAATCAATGAAATCTAAAGACTTTGACAGTATCTGTTGTATTTTAGAGGAGTAAACACTAATATAAAGTTCTTTGTTATAAAGTCTTTTGGATTCTAGTCCATTTTTAGTACATACACATACTGGATAGGTATCCGTTGAAAACCTTTTTATATTTAAATAGAGATTCTCAATATAAAATTTCCAATATAAATAGGTTTTCAAGTTAATGAGATTGTACGAAAATAACAAATAATCTGATGTATATAACTTAAAGAATATTGTTTTAGAAAATTTTGTATCCGTAAAAACTTCACATACTATGTAATTTGTAGTTTTTATTATTACATTTTCTAACAAACTCATAATTAAATTCCCGGAACTATTTTCCAAGATACGGAAAGAGTTACTAAATTTTAGTATCGTAAGAATAGAAATATACTCTTCAACTTGTATTTTTTTAAAGCCCAACTATTTGAATCTTGTAAACTAGTTTTTACACTTAAGCCTAGCTTATAAAAAATTTTCTGTTTTGTTGATAGAGCCAAAAATTTAATACTATTATCGATTAAAAAATTTGGATTAACCCCGGTTAAATATGCGTCAGATAAATTGATCAAAATTATTTTTAATTCTATAGTTACAATGATAAAAATTAGCAATTGAATTTCTTCTCGAACTAAATCTATGGGCATTGGAGTTTTAGTTAGATTTTTTATTCGAGAATAAAACTTCAACAATATTTTATAAAATAATATATTAAGCTTTTTTTCTAATTTATTCATTTTGAATATTTGACTCGTATTCATTTATACAAGGCGATACAAACAAAGTTAGTATCTCTTTACTAAATATTTCAGAAGCCTTAGACCTATATTTTTTTGGATTTACTATAATTGATAGAGTCCTTTTTATTATAATATCTTCTATCTTTACCCAATGTAATACACCTAATTCTAGTTCTTTAGCAATTGCAGAGACAGAAACAAATGCTGCTCCTAAACCAGACTGTACTGCATTTTTTATTGCCTCAACCGAATTTAATTCCATTTCAATTTTAAACCTGGTGCTATCTATCCCATTCTGGTTTAAAACCTTATCTATGACTTTTCTAATTGTAGATTGTCGGTCTAAAGCTATGAATCTTAATCTATATAAGTCTTCTTTTTGTATGGTAGTAAGCATAGAAAAGGGGTGTGATTTTGGTAAAATTAAAGCAAGTTCATCCTCAGCATAAGAAGTTACTTGTAACATATTTTTAAGTTCTGGTGGAACTTCCCCACCTATAATAGCTAAATTAATATGACCATTTGCTACACTCCATGCAATTCTACGCGTAGAGTGAACTTGTAACTGCACTGCAACTTGTGGGTATTTTTGGCGAAATAGGCCTATTAATCTCGGCATTAGATATGTACCAGTTGTTTGACTAGCTCCAACTATCAATGTTCCACCTTGTAAGTTATGTAAGTCATCGATTGCTCTGCAAGTTTCATCACACAAAGATAAAATTCTATTCCCGTATCTTAATAACATCTCTCCTTCCTCAGTGAAAGAAGCTTTTCTGTTTCCTCTGTCAAATATAAGAACATTTAGTTGTCTCTCTAGGTTGTGAACCTGTAAGCTGACCGCGGGCTGAGATATGTAAAGACTATCTGCAGCTTTTTTAAAGCTACCTTCAGAAGCAATAGCTTTAATTATTCGTAATTGATCCAATGTAAAAGGTAAATCTATCATTTGAAATTTATAACAAATAATCCAATGTGCTTAATTATTATTAAGTTAAAATAATAAACTATTATAAATTAGGAAATATATTGTTACTTTTCCATTGATATCCAATTTATTTTTTATCTATATGATGAAATTCTCCTTTATAAATACATCATAAGGATCTCATTAGCTATAATATTTAAGAAAGATATACCATAGGATTGTGTCATGGACATGCGACTTTTAATAGTTCTTTTTCCGGTTTTGGCAGCAGCATCTTGGGCAGTTTTTAATATAGCTAGAATTGCTTTAAGACAACTAAGCCGTTTAGGATCCAGATAAATAAATAATGTTCTAAAAATAATTGCATCTGATAAAGCTCGATATTTTTCGGATCTTTTATTTTTTAGAATTTTTTGTTTGAAGTTTTACTTGTATAATGAATGTGTTCTAATTTTTACAGATACTTTTTAAAATAAAATAATATAGAAGGAAATACATATGGCAGTTCCAAAGAAACGAACTTCTAAATCAAAGAAAAATTCTCGATTAGCTAAGTGGACGAACAAAGCAAATCTACAAGCTAAAAAAGCATTATCTTTGGCTAAATCAATTTTAAGTGGCAAATCAACTAGCTTTATTTCGAATAATTCAGAAGAAAATACTGTAAAAGAGGTGTAATTAATAAGATGTATAATCACTATATACATCTTATTTTTTAATACTTGTAATTAAATGAAATTTTTTCGGTTATTTATATTACACTAAAACAATACACAGGCATAACAATATTTCATTCGGGGAGATAAAAATGAAACTTGCAGTTTACGGGAAAGGAGGCATTGGTAAATCTACAACGAGTTGTAACATTTCAGTTGCACTAGCAAAGAGAGGAAAAAAAGTTCTACAGATTGGTTGTGATCCAAAGCATGATAGCACCTTCACTTTAACCGGGTTTTTAATTCCAACGATTATCGATACTTTACAAGCTAAAGACTACCATTATGAAGATGTGTGGCCAGAAGACGTTATTTACAAAGGGTATGCTGGAGTAGATTGTGTTGAAGCTGGAGGACCTCCTGCAGGGGCCGGTTGTGGAGGTTATGTTGTAGGTGAAACTGTAAAACTATTAAAAGAACTTAACGCTTTTGATGAATATGATGTTATTTTATTCGACGTATTAGGAGATGTGGTATGTGGAGGATTTGCAGCACCACTTAATTATGCTGATTATTGTTTAATCGTGACCGATAATGGATTTGACTCACTATTTGCCGCAAATAGAATCTCCGCATCTGTTAGAGAAAAATCTAGGACACATTCACTACGATTAGCTGGATTAATTGGAAATAGAACTGCAAAAAGAGATTTAATCGAAAAGTATGTTGATGCCGTTCCAATGCCTATTCTAGAAGTGTTACCGCTTATTGAAGATATTAGAATTTCTAGAGTCAAAGGGAAAACGTTATTTGAGATGTCAGAGTTAGATACATCTTTAAACTATGTCTGTGACTATTATTTAAATATTGCAGATCAAATAATCGCCAAACCTGAAGGAGTTGTACCTAATGAAGCTGCAGATAGAGAATTATTTAGTTTACTTTCTGATTTCTATTTAACTCCATCAGATAAAGATATTCCCGTATTATCTACTCAAGAAGAACCATTAGAACTAATGATAATTTAAAACTGGACATAGAAAATTACATGAATACACAACTGCACGTAGAACCTAAAGAAAGTTTACTTAGCTTTGAATGCGAGACAGGAAATTATCACACATTTTGTCCAATTAGTTGTGTTGCTTGGCTATATCAAAAAATTGAAGACATTTTTTCTAGTCATAGGTACTAAAACTTGTGGTTATTTTTACAGAATGCCATGGGAGTAATGATATTTTCCGAACCAAGATATGCCATGGCTGAGCTAGAAGAGGGAGATATCTCTGCTAAACTAAGCGATTATGAAGAATTAAAACGATTATGCTTACAGATAAAGAAAGATAGAAATCCAAGTGTTATTTTTGGATTGGTACGTGTACTACAGAAATTATAAAAATGGATCTTGAAGGGATTGCTCCAAAGTTAGAGAATGAACTTGGCATACCTATAGTCGTAGCAAGAGCGAATGGGCTAGATTATGCTTTTACTCAAGGAGAAGATACAGTCCTTGCTGCAATGGCACAAAAGTGTCCAGAGAATAAAAATACAGGTAGTGCTATAATGGCACCAAATCAGACCCATCCGCCATTGATATTATTTGGTTCGGTTCCGGATTCAGTTGCTAATCAATTAATCCTAGAGTTAAAGCACCAAGGAGTTATAGTTTCAGGGTGGTTACCATCAAAAAGGTACACTGAATTGCCCGTGATTAATGAGGGTTATTACGTGTGTGGAGTAAATCCGTATTTAAGTCGTACAGCCACAACTTTGATGAGAAGGCGTAAAACAAAATTAATTGGTGCCCCATTTCCTATAGGTCCAGATGGTACAAGAGCCTGGATAGAAAAAATTTGTTCTGTTTTCAACATAAAACCTTTAGGGTTAGAAGAACGAGAGCAAAAGATTTGGTTATCACTCGAAGAATATTTGGAATTAGTAGTGAACAAATCTGTTTTCTTTATGGGTGATAACCTATTAGAAATTTCTTTAGCCAGATTCCTAATTAGATGTGGAATGATTGTGCATGAAATTGGGATACCTTATATGGATAAAAGATATCAATCTAATGAGCTGCTGCTTTTGGAAAAGACCTGCTTAGAAATGGGGGTTAAAATTCCTTTAATTGTTGAAAAACCAGACAATTATAAACAGCTCGAAAGAATTCGTAAATTGCAACCAGATTTAGTAATTACTGGTATGGCTCATGCTAACCCATTGGAAGCGAGAGGCATTAATACAAAGTGGTCAGTTGAGTTTACATTTGCTCAGATACATGGTTTTACAAACTCTAGGGATGTTTTAGAGCTTATTACCAGACCCTTAAGACGAAACGCAAGTTTACAGCAGCTTGCATGGAATTCCTATACAACGCAAAATTAAATAAATGCGGACATTAACACAATCGTTAGTTTGTCCTGCATTCTTATGAGTCATAGCGTTTCATCTACTTGTAAAATTCTACGAATTGGAAGATTTGCTATAAGTGCTGTCATTCGACTGTCTGTTCTTATAGAGAACTCTAAACTTTCGGTGTCTAATTCCACATATTTAGACACTACAATCAAAATTTCTTTTCTCATCTTCTCTAACGTAGAGGCATTTAAAGTGGATCTATCATGTGCAAGAACCAATTTAAGCCGTCGTTTTACATCGTCCCGGCTACCACGACTGGTATTAACAAATATACGTTCAAAAAAGTCTGTAATCATATAAATACGTACATTACGTGTATAATTAGCTTGTCGAAGACCCTAAGAAAAAATTTCGCAAATTTAGTGGACCTTTTGAATAAGATTCAAAGTCTATGAAATCTACATTTTGACCATCAAGTCTATAGGCTGTGTTCTCAAAAGCTATACCTGGCAAAGAAAGTTTTTTTTCTAACACAAGTGGCTCCCCTCTATTTGTAGATATAATGACACACTCATCTTCAGGAATTACTCCAATTAGAGGTATAGCTAAGATTTCTTTTACATCAGCAACTGACATCATGTCGTTTGATTTAACCATCTCTGGTCTAAGCCGGTTAACTAATAAATTAATTTTTTGTATTCCGTTTGCTTCAAGTAATCCGATAACTCTATCTGCGTCTCTAACCGCAGCAATCTCTGGTGTTGTCACTACAATAGCTTCGCGGGCCGGTCCTATAGCATTGTGAAAACCCGTCTCTATACCAGCTGGACAATCAATTAGAATATAATCATAACTTGCTTCCATCAATGAAACTAAATATTTCATTTGATCACTGTTAACGGAATCTTTATTCCTATTTTGGGCAGCAGGTAACAACAGAAGACCGGGCTGTCTTTTATCTCTAATTAAAGCCTGTTCTAATCGGCATTCTCCTGATATAACTTCTAGGGCAGTATAGATAACCCTATTCTCTAATCCTAAAAGAAGGTCTAGATTCCGTAATCCAATATCTGCATCGATTAAAGCTGTTTGATATCCTAACTGAGCAAGTGACATACCTAAATTAGCAGTAGTGGTGGTTTTTCCAACCCCTCCTTTACCTGAAGTAATTACAATAACACGAGCCATGGTTTGTTTATCTCATATAATTATATTTTAAAAGACCTGCGATTATATTTTAGTTGTTATTATGATTCGAAACACTCTACTACTGTGACAAATACTTGATCTGTTTTTACTCACCACTAATAATCTTCACTTTTTTCTATTGTTATTTTGTCATTTTGAAGTATGTCGACGATTTCGAGGATACTTTTCTCAAAAAAATATACAGCCCTATTTGTATTTCCATAGACAGAAACTCTATTTCCTATTTTTACAGCCCATACTTGACAATAGGAAATATAACTTACAATTATACTAAGAATTAGAAATAAGAACCCAAGGTACACAATAAAAATTCCAGGATCTGACCTAATCTGTATTCCCGTAGACGGAATAATCGATTCAACTCGAAGTGTATTTCCATTAAAAAATATTTTATGGCCGATTTCACTTTCCCCAAGAAGTTTCTTTTCAGGGCTGTAGATTAAATACTTACCAGTTAAATCTTGAAATACCAATAGAAGCTTATTAGAACGTGATTCAATTGAACCAATCCAGAATCTTGAGTTATTACCTGTGTAAATTTCTTTAAGAGGTATTTCAAACGTACTATCGTTTTCTAAACTAATCTTTAGTTTGGTAATATTCCAATCCGTTTGATAGAATGTACTACCTTGACTTCGCAGTGGTTCATTAACAAAGATTGTTTTTTTAGATATAGTTTTTAGATTGTTATCTAAAATAAGTATGTCTGAATAGAATTGGTCCACAAGACCCTCTTCATTATAGGCTATATTAAAGTCACGAATATAACCTGCAAAATCTTGTCGGATATAACTTAATGGGCCAGAAGATATAATATTTTGCAAATGAAATAATTCTCCCTTTGCAACTAGCTCTTGTGTCATAAATCCTGCTAATGCCCCAATCACAGAACCAATTAATATTAAGGTTATACTTAAATGAACAAAAATAGGACCAATTTTTCCGATTAACCCTTTATATGCGTATAGAAATGATCCTTGTTGTATAACATTGTAATTTTTTCTTCTCAATGCATACGTGAACTGGTTTAAACTTAGATTACCAAATCTAAGGGAAATATCTTTTTTAGCACCACCCTTTTCAGTTTTAAAAAATTTCCATATTTTAGCAAGTTTTAAAGAAGGTATCTGACGGGAGAGGGTACACGACAACAAACTTGAACTAAACAAAAACAAAAGTATCAAAAACCAATTTGTAGTATAAATATGGTCTAATCCTAAAAAAAGAATTAAGTCCGAAGTAACAAATCCCGCAATAGGCTTAGATAATGGATAAGTTACTTCATAAAATGAGACTGATTTTTCTTGCTCAATGATAGTTCCTAGAGAACTTACAAAAGCTATCAGTAATAAGAGAACGATAGCTAATCGCAAATTTCCTAATCCATAGATGATTTTCCAAAAAATTCGAGTGATTTGATTCATTATAATTAAATATGTTTATATATTATTTTACTGTTTTTATAAGTATATGTTGCAGACTCCCCAGGTAGGACTTGAACCTACGACCAATCGATTAACAGTCGATCGCTCTACCACTGAGCTACTGAGGATTATCAAAATATCTGTTTAACATAAGAAATTATAACATAATTTAAATTATTTTTTGTATATAATTTCTATTCTAAACTGAAATAGCAGAAGGATATTAAAAACATATTTTCTTTTTTATATACTTCTGCTATGCTATCACTGTAAACCAATAAGCGGACGTGGCGGAATTGGTAGACGCGCTAGATTTAGGTTCTAGTAAGTTATCTTGTGAGAGTTCGAGTCTCTCCGTCCGCATTTTGAAGTCATTATCTCCATCTTTGCAAAGTTAATTTGATACTCCCATTTTCTTGAGTTAGTTCTTCAATTGCTTGAAATCCTTCTATTTTAGTGGCCTTAAGAATAGAATTGTATGCATATCGTTGTGTTATTTTATCTAGAAACAGTTCTACAGACCATGGTTGTTGCCAAAATTGCAAATCAGCAACCAATTGATATTCTGTGCCATTCCAAGTAAAACCAATATCATAGTTATTATTCTGTTTAATGACTAAATTAGCAAAACACTTTTGTGACTTATATCCGTTTAGATTTTTTATGTTTTCATCCCAGCATACTCCTAAATCATCTAATGATTTTCGTAGTAGATCTAAGTCCTTTAAGCTCGTCTTTATTTTACTAAAATGTGACATATTCGATAAATGAAATTATACAAATTAAATACTAATCATTAGATGTATTATCATCTTAATATATCACATAAATCTACTATGATAAACTAAAATTCGGATGAAGCTAAGCGAGCTTTTCCCGCAGTTGCCCATTCTTCAAGGTAATCGACTTTTTCTTGATTTGTATAGGCTAGAGGTACAAATTGTTTGATAGCATCTAAAATATCGTTTACTGTAAATTCTCGATTTTCGCTAAACGCAGTGTGCATAGCTTCTATGATTACTTCTTCTATTTCTGCACCTGAGAATTTTCGGGCCATCTCACTAAGTAATGAAATATCATATTTATCCCAAGATTTTGGCCTTAATCTACTTAAATGAACTTTAAAAATTAATTTTTCCTTCAAGGATGGCAACCCAATAAAAAATATTTCATCAAATCTACCTTTTCGTATAATTTCAGAAGGCAGAGAATTTATATTATTTGCAGTTGCTACTACAAAAACGGAGGATTTCTTTTCAGATAACCAAGTTATAAAGGTAGCCAATACTCTACTGGTTGTTCCGCTATCTCCTCTAGATTCAATCCCAGCAAAGGCTTTATCTATTTCATCTATCCATAATATACATGGTGCGATAGCTTCTGATAATTGAATCATTTGTCTCATTTTTGATTCAGATTCACCGATAATACCACCAAATAATTTACCCACATCTAATCTTAATAATGGTAATCCCCATTCATTAGCGATAGCTTTTGCAGTCAGAGATTTACCCGTTCCTTGAACACCAACTAAAAATAATCCTTTAGGAGATGGCAAACCATAGTTTTCTGCTCTTTTTGACAAAGCACTTGCCCGTTTTTGCAGCCATTTCTTAAGATTTTCAAGACCACCTATGTCCGACATCGTTTCTGTAACTGTACAAAATTCTAATATTTTAGTTTGGCTAATAATTTGTTTTTTTTCCGTAAAAATAATATCCAAACTTTCAATATTTATTTCTTTGTAGGTTGCAATTATTTTAGAAAGGACTTTTCTAATTCTTTCTAAAGAAAGTCCTTGACAGGAACGAACGAGTACATCTATGGATGTCTCAGGTAGGAAATGGCCAAGAGATTCCTGAACTCTTAATAACTCTTTCTTTATTTCATGAGGTTGGGGTAACTTAAATTCTAAAATAGTCACTATATCTTTTAAAGACTCTGGAATAACCGTTTCTGGAGCAACTATCACAATAGTTTTATTTGTGTTTCTCATTGTTCTAGATAAGTTTTTTAACTTTCTAGAAATAGAAATGTCACCTAAAAATAAGTGAAAATCTTTTAAAAGAAATATGGCTGAATTTTCCGAAGTTAACTTCTCCACAAGTTCTAAAGCTTGTAATGGATTTCTCGCCCCAAAACCACTGTCGCTTGGATTTCCAGTATAACCGTCAATAAAATCCCATGTATAAATTCCTCTATTAGAGTTAAAATCTTTAATACATGATTTAATTGTATACTCAAGTCGTTCTTCTTCTGTCGTGGGTATGTACAACAGAGGGTATCTAGCTTTCAATAGTAATTTAAATTCTTTGGTAAAATTCATGTTTTTATATGGATAGAGTACTCAAAGTTATGAGTTAAAAAACAAAAGACATTTCTATAGACCAAAGGGTGATTTCTCTAATAAATTCCAATAACTTATATGTATTAGAGAAACACAACACCCTCTTTATTTTATAGAAATAGAATGTCTTCCTCTAGCCCTTCTGTTTTTTAGAATTCGTCTTCCTGATGTTGTTTTTATCCTAGCGCGAAATCCAGATGTACGAGCTCTTTTTAGTTTTGTTCCGTGCAGTGTTCTTTTTGTCATATCCGTTGAATTGTAAGTTAATAATCTTTATCTTCTTTTATTAAACAACTAATGTCAAATTAATTAAAAAATTTAATCTGGTTAAATTTTTAAAATTGGCTGAGACCTGAAAATTAAATACACCACAGAGTGTCGAATATTGACTGTCATATTTAAAAAAAGACTATAAGCTTCATTTTTATACTCTATTAATGGATCTTTCTGTCCATATCCTCTCCAACCAATATTTTCTCTTAAAGTGTTAATTTGTTGTAAGTGTTCTTTCCAAGCTGAATCTATTTTTTGTAATAAAAATGATCGTTCTAATTCTCTCATCAATCCATTTTCGATCAAATCAATTTGACTCTCTTTTAAGTCGTAAGCAATCCTTGTCTGCCTTAAAAGAGAGTCTCTCATGTCGGTCTTTGAATATTGATTGAATAAATCTCTGTTAATTTTATATGGGAGTCCTAATAAATTTTCTACTTTAAGTAAAAGTTTATCTTGTTCATCTCGAGTAAAAATAGCTTTTTCCATGTAACTATCGAAATAATCTAATATTGTAGTCTCAGCATATTGTATAACCCAGTTTCTTAAGCTGTCAGACTCTAGGATCCGTCTACGTTCAGAGTAAATTGCCTGTCTTTGATAATTTAAGACTTCATCATACTCAAATAATTGCTTTCTAGCATCATAATAGTATGCTTCTACTTTTTTCTGAGCTGATTCTAAACTTTTATTTAATAGCCCGGATTCAATTGGAATATCGTCATCCACTTTTAAAGAATCCATTAATTTACTTATACGATCTCCTCCAAAAATACGGAGTAAATTGTCTTCTAAACTGAGGAAAAATCTAGAAGAGCCAGGATCTCCTTGTCTGCCCGACCTTCCACGGAGCTGGTTATCAATGCGTCTTGATTCGTGTCTTTCAGTACCTATTACATGTAAACCTCCCAAATTAATAACTTCTTCTCGTTCTCTAAGAATTTGTTTATTATAAATTTCTATTAATATCTGATACACGGCTCTCAATGTTATGATAAATGGATCATCTGTAAAGGTTTTTTCACATGCAATTGATATATACGAACTCAGTTCACTTTCATTTATAGATTTAGATTTTATTTTAAGTGATAAAAAATTATGCAAGTTTTGCAAGTTTGAATCTAAAGTTTGTTCTATTGGAAAGTTAAAAAAGATTGCATCCAGAAATCGTTTTAACGTTGATCTCGACATATAGTTTGAATTTCCACCTAGCAAAATATCAGTGCCCCGTCCAGCCATGTTCGTTGCAATTGTGACTGCCCCTTTACGACCAGCCTGAGCAACGATTTCTGCTTCACGTTTTAAATTTTCTGGTTTTGCATTTAGCAAATTATGTGGAATGCCATACTCTTCTAATAAAGAAGACAGTAATTCTGATTTTTCTACACTCGTTGTACCTATTAGTATGGGGCGCCCAATTGTATAAATATCTAAACATTCATCAGCAATTGATTTCCATTTAATATATTGAGTCTTATACACCAAATCAGATAAATCTTTTCTAATCATCTTTTTATGAGTCGGTACACATGTAACTTCTAAACCATAGATTCTATCTAATTCTGATTCTTCTGTTTTTGCAGTACCTGTCATCCCTGATAATTTTGGATATAATAAAAAGAAGTTTTGATACGTAATCGAAGCTAAAGTTTGTGTTTCATTCTGTATAGTAGTATTTTCTTTAGCTTCAATAGCTTGATGGAGACCGTCACTCCACCTTCTACCAATCATAATTCTTCCTGTAAATTCATCCACTATTAAGACTTCTGCATCTTTTACAATATAATGAATATCTTTTATAAAGAGCTCTTTTGCCTTTAACGCATTAAAAATATACGGCGCCCAGGGATCTTGTAGGTTATATAGATCTGTTACCTTTAATTGAGTTTCTGATTCTAAAACCCCTTCTTCAGTTAACAGGATATTTTTAGCTTTTTCATCCACTTCGTAATGTGTGTTTCGTATTAGCGATTGAGCAATTATATTAGCGCGTATATATTTTACATTAGGTGTTTCTCCAGCTCCTGATATTATTAAAGGTGTACGCGCTTCATCAATTAAAATAGAATCAACCTCATCCAAAATGGAAAAGTAAAATGGTCGCTGTACGATATCTTGAAGTTGTATAGCCATATTATCTCGCAGATAGTCAAATCCTAGCTCGCTGTTCGTTGTGTATGTGATATCTTTTGAATAATTTGATCTTCGATCAAGTTGTGACATTGTTTGTTGAATTAGACCCACACTTAAACCAAGAAATTTGTGAATTTGACCAATATATTCTGCATCTCTGGCGGCAAGATAATCATTTACAGTTACAACATGAACACCCTTTCCAGTTAATGCATTTACGTATGAAGGCAGAACAGCCACTAATGTTTTTCCCTCCCCAGTCCTCATCTCTGCTATTTTACCTTCATGCAAAATGAGTCCCCCAATTAACTGTACATCAAAGTGACGTAAACCTAACACTCTCTTGGAAGCTTCTCGGACTACAGCAAATGATTCAACTAAAAGAGAGTCTATGTGTTCTCCTCGTGTTAATCTTTGAATAAATAAATTGGTTTGATTCTGTAATTCTGTATCGTTAAAAGTATTTATTTTTTCTTCTAACCTATTTATAGCGTTAATAGTTTGTGAATATCCTTGAATTTTTTCATTTGGATCACCAAAAAGAGTTTGAAACATAAGTATTCTATAATGTGGTTTTTTAATATCTTTAAAAATTAGTGTGAAGTTTAATCAGTAAGGATCTCCGGTCTGCTAATTTCTTCAGCAATTTCAAGAATAGCTCTAATAACAGGTTTAAGTTTGAAATCATCAAGGATGTTAATATCTTCGTATCGTTTTCGTTTTGCTTTATTTGCCACTTGAACTGTTATCCTATATCTATTAGATGCAGCATCTAACAACTCCTCAGTTTTATATAAAACTTCTAGGGATGGAATAGATTGTGTCTTTTTTTTCATAAAGTAAATACAACTTAAAGAGAAGATTTATTTTTTATTAGTATTAGATAACTTTAGTGTGAATTTTATTATCTAATGTAGATTTTTGATTGTTGTACTATATAATTATAGTAAGTTTTATTGATATGAATTTCTAGGACCAGTTCAAAAATCTAATAATAATTATCAATTTTTAGTAAACAAATTTATGTCACATAGTGTTAAAATTTACGATACTTGCATTGGATGTACACAGTGTGTAAGAGCTTGTCCTTGCGATGTTCTAGAGATGGTTTCTTGGGACGGTTGTAAGGCAGGTCAGATAGCATCTGCGCCTAGAACTGAGGACTGCATAGGGTGTAAAAGATGTGAGACAGCATGTCCAACAGACTTCTTATCTGTGCGAGTATACTTAGGGGGAGAGACTACTAGAAGTTTAGGTTTAGCTTACTAAACACTATAAAAGAAAAATAAAAAGATTATTAGAAAAACAAGTGTTGTACTGAGTTTTTCTAATAATCTTTTTAATTTAACAGACCTATGTAGGCAAAACCTAGAATAATTCCACTTCCGACGATATGCCCCAGGCTTGTACTTGCTAGTAACTCTGGTAGAGTGAAATTTGCAAATGATCCTGTTAATGGAAGAGTAGCTCCAATTCCTTTAAGTTGAATTGTATATCTACCTGCAACAATACAGAATACGTTTGCACTAATCATTATAGATGCTGTTTTGGCAGACCATACAGCTGTTTGGGGAACTACGGATACTAATAACTCTGTATTCATATTCTGTCAGTAGTAGTCAGAGAAAGTTAATTTTTACATGATAATAAAACTATTGTAAAGTACTTTTTAGTATGATGCAACTTAATCACAATAACTGATTCATTTAATTTTACATTTACTGTCTAAGCTATCCATCCATAGCTGTGTAGACCCTTACCTAAAAAATTCACTCCTAGATAACATACCCAAACCACTATAAATCCTATAGAAGCCAAGACCGCTGGCCCTCGTCCTTGCCAGGCTTTTGTAATTCTAGCATGTAAGTAAGCTGCAAATACAAGCCACGTTATAAGAGCCCAAGTTTCTTTCGGATCCCAACTCCAGTAAGAACCCCATGCTTCATTTGCCCAGACCGCACCAGCAATAATACCTATAGTAAGTAAGGGAAAACCAAGTCCAATTATTCTATAACTTAAGTTATCTAAACTTTCTAAAAGATTCAATTTTTTTTCTAAAATCCCTTCATTTGATAGGAGATTAAATTTTAAATCATTAGATAAAGGAGGCAATTTTTGGCTAGGTTCTTGTAAATTTAGACTACCAATTGAACTTCCTTGTAATGAAATTTGTTTTCCTCGTGTTAAGACTAAAAAAACTATAGAGAGCAGAGATCCAATGATTAAAGTGGAGTAGCTAAACATCATAATACTCACATGCATCATCAGCCAGTTTGATTTTAACGCAGGGACTAGTGGTGCAGCCTTCTGCATACCGTCTGGTAGTGACAAAGTAGCAAAACCAATTATAAACATAGCTAAAGGGGTTGTAACTGCTCCAATTAACAGTAAAGATGTCACACGCTCCGCTATTATAGTAATAAAAGTAATACCCCATGTAAAGAACAGCAAAGACTCATACAGATTACTTAGTGGAAAATAACCACTTTCAATCCATCTCCAGCCTAAAATTATAGTTATAAATAGATTTGATCCTACAGTAGTGACAAATCCTAATTTACTGCTCAGTTTGAATGTTGGAAATGCAATACTTATCCAATAGTTTAATACTCCTAAAAATAAACTTAGGAAAACTACATTGTCTAACGAGTTTTTTATATACTTAATGAAAAAATCCATATATTTTCTAAAAAAGAGTTAAATTATATAAAAAAAGAAAATCTTAAAAAAAAAAAAATCTATATACCACAACTTAGAATAGAAAATGCCACCTTATAGTAATAAGGTAGCATTCTTATAAAAAAGGAATTAGCCAATAGCTGCACTAACTTTGTCGAAGTAACCAGCTACTTCACTTGCTAAAGCAGAGCAATCACCTTGAGGTGTAGAAAGTTTACGTTGAGAAGCTGTGTTGTTAACGAATGCAACTGCACAAGCTTTCATAATGCTAACAGCTCTTGCGTTAGAGTTAGCCGGAACACCTAGAGAAGAATATGTTTCTTTTAAGCCATTAAGACAACGATCTTCTAAAACAGAAGAATCGCCAGATAGTAATGCATAAGAAACATAACGAAGGATAATTTCACCATCACGTAGGCATGCAGCCATACGACGGTTTGTGTAGCAGTTACCGCTAGGGGAGATTAGGCTTGGGTTTTCGCAAATCATACCAGATACAGCGTCAGATACGATGCAGCTAGCGTTAGAAACGATGGAGTTAACAGCGTCTAAGCGTTTGTTACCTTCAGAAATGAATTTTTTAAGAGCTTGTAGATCAGCACCACCTACGTAAGCTGCTTTTGCGTCTGCGTTTGTAACTACTTTAGAAAATGCATCAAGAGCCATAATAGTTCTCCGTATTTATAAAATTTAAACTGTTTTAACTGTTAATTTTTTAATCAGTTATGTATTGATAGTTTCTATCATAAATAATCATAAACCAAACTAAAGTAAAAAATGCAAATGTAATAATCTGTAATAAATCTATTCAACTCCCTAACTTAAAGGACTCCACAAAGAATCCATATAAGATACCTATTTTTAAATTATTAAGAATATTCTAATCGACGATAATTAATAATTTTTTTTTTTTAGTTTTATATACTATTCTACTCACAGTTTCCACCGCAGCTGCAAATAAACCAGATGATAGCACCCCCCAGTCTCCTGTTTGACCTAAAATTGTGGATAAATTAATTGCTAAAAAATCCTAACAAATGGATATAAATTTATAAAGACATTTAAAATAATGTTTTGAAATTTGGACATTAACTATAATCTAAGTAATAAATAAATTATAACAAACAAGTATTAAATAATATTATTAAAAGATTTTTAAACTACGAATAAATAAAAAAGCTCTGGGGTTACCAGAGCTTTTTTTATAGGAATCGTACAAACATATTAGCCAACTACAGCTGGAGCTGTAAGAGCTACAGGTAGAGATTCACCAGAAGCAAGGTCTAGAGGGAAGTTGTGAGCGTTACGTTCATGCATAACTTCCATACCTAGGTTAGCACGGTTAAGGATGTCTGCCCAAGTGTTAATTACACGACCTTGGCTATCTACAACAGATTGGTTGAAGTTAAAACCGTTAAGGTTAAATGCCATAGTCATAACACCTAGAGCTGTAAACCAAATACCTACAACAGGCCACATTCCTAAGAAGAAATGAAGAGCACGAGAGTTGTTAAAGCTAGCATATTGGAAAATCAAACGACCAAAGTAACCGTGAGCAGCTACGATGTTGTAAGTTTCTTCTTCTTGACCGAATTTGTAACCGTAGTTAGCAGATTCGTTCTCAGTAGTTTCACGAATTAAACTAGATGTAACTAGAGAACCGTGCATAGCAGAGAATAGAGAACCACCGAATACACCTGCAACACCTAGTTGGTGGAATGGGTGCATAAGAATGTTATGTTCAGCTTGGAACACAAGCATAAAGTTAAATGTACCGGAGATACCTAGAGGCATACCATCAGAGAAGCTACCTTGTCCAATTGGGTAAACTAGGAAAACAGCAGAAGCTGCAGCAACAGGAGCTGTGAAAGCAACAGAAATCCAAGGGCGCATACCTAAACGGTAGCTGAATTCCCACTCGCGTCCGATCCAACCGCAAACACCTAGTAAGAAGTGATCAACGATTAGTTGGTAAGGACCACCGTTATATAGCCATTCGTCAAGAGACGCAGCTTCCCAGATAGGGTAGAAGTGGATACCAATAGAAGCAGAAGAAGGAATTACAGCACCAGAGATTATGTTGTTACCGTATAATAGAGAACCAGCAACTGGTTCACGAATACCGTCGATGTCTACTGGAGGTGCAGCAACAAAAGCAATGATGAATACAGTTGTAGCTGTAAGTAATGTAGGGATCATTAAAACACCAAACCATCCGATGTATAGACGGTTTTCAGTGCTAGTAATCCAAGAGCAGAAACGTTCCCATAAACTTGCGCTTTCGCGTCTTTCTAAAGTAGCAGTCATGTTTTTATTATTTTTGTAATGTTATAGTAATTTACTTCCCAAGTATCAATTGTACTTGTTGATATTATTATCATACAAACAGAATACATTTACAAGTAACTACGTCAGTGATTCTTTAAAAGTAATAGCATAAGTGTAGAACACTAGGTACTTAAACAAGTAAAAATGCTTAACGCATCAAGATCAAATTTATTATGTTAGATTAACAGTTATAAAAACATACAAATAAAATTTCATGAACGTTTTAATGCCCTACGAAACCGTATATCTTCTTAAACCTGATTTAACAGAAGATGCCTTACTGAAAATTGTAGAACAATATCAAGGTATATTAGTAGAGAGAGGAGCGAAAAATATTACGATAGAAAATAGAGGTAGAAGACATTTGAAGTATCCAATTAAACGTGTTAAAGACGGAGTCTATATCCAGATGAATTATGAAGCTAACGGTGAGGTTATTAGTTTAATAGAAAAGTCAATGAAAATTAATGACGCAATTCTCAGATACATGACAACCGTTAACAGATAATTTGTTAAGCTAGGGTAAAAAATATAAATTTACCTTGGCATCGTGCTACTTTCCCACGGAGTACCCCCCATAGTATCATCGCCGCTGTATCGTTTCACAACCGAGTTCGAGATGGATCGGAGTGGTTCCAATACGCTATAAACACCAAGGTTAAGAATTTTCAAAACTGCAAAATTTAAAGAATTATACCTCGTTTACACTAGCAGCTTCTATCTAATGCCTATATAACGGTTGTTCTTACCGTGACCTTACCCGCTTATAGCGGTGAGAGCACTCATCTTAAGGTGGGCTTCCTACTTAGATGCTTTCAGCAGTTATCCACACTACACATGGCTACCCAGCGTTTACCGTTGGCACGATAACTGGTACACCAGAGGTGTATTCCCCCCGGTCCTCTCGTACTAAGGGGGGGACTCCTTTCAATGCTCTATCGCCTGCACCGGATATGGACCGAACTGTCTCACGACGTTCTGAACCCAGCTCGCGTACCGCTTTCATGGGCGAACAGCCCAACCCTTGGGACGTACTACCGCCCCAGGATGCGATGAGCCGACATCGAGGTGCCAAACCTCCCCGTCGATGTGAACTCTTGGGGGAGATCAGCCTGTTATCCCTAGAGTAACTTTTATCCGTTGAGCGACGGCCCTTCCACGTGGAACCGTCGGATCACTAAGGCCGACTTTCGTCTCTGCTCGACTTGTGGGTCTCGCAGTCAAGCTCCCTTATGCCTTTACACTCTACGACTGATGTCCAACCAGCCTGAGGGAACCTTTGCGCGCCTCCGTTACCTTTTAGGAGGCGACCGCCCCAGTCAAACTGCCCACCTGAAACTGTTCTCTGACCGGATAACGGTACAAAGTTAGAATTTTAGCCTTGCTAGAGTGGTATCTCACCGTTGGCTCCAATGTTCCCACAAGAACATCTTCAAAGCCTCCCACCTATCCTGCGCAAGCAAAGCCCAAACCCAATTCCAAGATACAGTAAAGCTTCATAGGGTCTTTCTGTCCAGGTGCAGGTAGTCCGCATCTTCACAGACATGTCTATTTCGCCGAGCCTCTCTCCGAGACAGCACCCTGATCGTTACGCCTTTCGTGCGGGTCGGAACTTACCCGACAAGGAATTTCGCTACCTTAGGACCGTTATAGTTACGGCCGCCGTTCACCGGGGCTTCAGTCGCCAGCTTCATCCGAAGATTGACCAACTTCTTTAACCTTCCGGCACTGGGCAGGCGTCAGCTCCATACTTGATCTTACGAATTAGCGGAGACCTGTGTTTTTGTAAACAGTCGCCAGGGTCTGGTATTGCAACCCTTTTTCAAGGGTACCTCTCTTCCGAAGTTACGAGGTTTTTTGCCGAGTTCCTTAGAGAGAGTTATCTCGCGCCCCTTGGTATACTCTACCTACCTACCTGTGTCGGTTTAAGGTACAGGCGTTATTATTTAAGATATGTCGAGCTTTTCTTGGAAGCATGGCATAGACTACTTCAGTGCCGTAGCACTTCGTATTCACGTTTAACTCAAAGTGTTTTCACCACTTCTCATCGTCTTAGGCGCTTAAACCGGTAACCAACATCCGGCCAGTTTAGCCTTCTCCGTCCCTCGATATCAATAATAAACGGTACAGGAATATTAACCCGTTGTCCATTAGCTACGCCTTTCGGCCTCACCTTAGGCCCTGACTCACCCTCCGTGGACGAGCCTTCCGGAGGAACCCTTAGGTTTCGGGGCATTGGATTCTCACCAATGTTTTCGCTACTCAAGCCGACATTCTCGCTTCCACATTGTCCACACCCGCTTACGCTAATGCTTCTACCTATCGTGGAACGCTCCCCTACCGATTATAATAAATCCCACAGCTTCGGCAGATTACTTAGCCCCATTCATTTTCGGCGCAGGTGCACTTGATCAGTGAGCTATTACGCACTCTTTTAAAGGATAGCTGCTTCTAGGCGAACCTCCTGATTGTCTCAGCATTCCCACATCCTTTATCACTTAGCAATCATTTAGGGGCCTTAGCTGGTGGTCTGGGCTGTTTCCCTCTTGACAATGGAGCTTATCCCCCACAGTCTTACTGGTTAACTACACACTTAGTATTCAGAGTTTGCATCGATTTGGTACCGCGTTAGCAGCCCGCACCGAAACAGTGCTTTACCCCTAAGCTATAGCGTTAACCGCTGCGCCTAAACGCATTTCGGGGAGAACCAGCTAGCTCCGGATTCGATTGGCATTTCACCCCTAACCACAACTCATCCGCTAATTTTTCAACATCAGTCGGTTCGTGCCTCCACTTAGTGTTACCTAAGCTTCACACTGGTCATGGTTAGATCATCCGGGTTCGGGTCTATAAACAGTGACAAACGCTCTGTTAAAGCTCGCTTTCACTCTGGCTCCAATATTTTATATCTTAACCTGCCACTGCCTATAAGTCGCCGGCTCATTCTTCAACAGGTACGAGGTTGAACGTTTAGTCGTTCTTCCACTGCTTGTAAACTTAAGCTTTCATGTTCTATTTCACTCCCCTCCCGGGGTTCTTTTCACCTTTCCCTCACGGTACTAGTGCACTATCGGTCATTCAGGAATATTTAGCCTTACGAGGTGGTCCTCGCAGATTCACACGGGGTTTCACGTGCCCCATGCTACTTGGGATACAGCTAAGAGTATTATATTTTTGGTTACAGGACTATCACCTTTTGTAGTATGGGACTCCAACCATTTCACCTAACATTTTTAATCTTAATATTGCTGTCCCACAACCCTACAAAAATTTGTAGTTTGGGCTGCTCCCTTTTTCGCTCGCCGCTACTGTGGGAATCGCTATTGCTTTTCTTTTCCTTTTGGTTACTGAGATGTTTCAATTCACCAAGTTCGCTCTTATGTATCTATAAATTTAATACATAGTATAAAAGAGTTTCCTCATTCGGGTACCTCCGGATCAAAGCTTACGTCCAGCTCCCCGAAGCATTTCGTTGGTAGACACGCCCTTCATCGCTTCTGAATGCCAAGGTATCCAACTTAAGCTCTTATTTCGCTTGAATCTAATGCATTTACTAATTTTTTTGCAGTTTTTTCAAAATTTCTGCAAATAACTTGTCTTTGGAGGTAAGCGGACTCGAACCGCTGACATCTGCCGTGCAAAGGCAGCGCTCTACCAACTGAGCTATACCCCCTTTGGGCTATTCTGGACTTGAACCAGAGACCTCACCCTTATCAGGGGTGTGCTCTAACCAGCTGAGCTAATAGCCCGCCTTCACAGGTTTAAAGTGAAGATCTTAACGGTACATAAAATAACCTTTTGAAGACAATATCTGTGTCTCCCTATAAGGAGGTGATCCAGCCGCACCTTCCAGTACGGCTACCTTGTTACGACTTCACCCCAGTCACTAGCCCTACCTTAAACGCCCCCCTCCAAAGGTTAGGGTAACGGCTTTGGGTATGACTAGCTTCCATGGTGTGACGGGCGGTGTGTACAAGGCCCGGGAACGGATTCACCGCAGTATAGCTGACCTGCGATTACTAGCGATTCCAACTTCATGCAGGCGAGTTGCAGCCTGCAATCTGAACTGAGATCGAGTTTATGAGATTAGCGTACTTTTGCAAGTTAGCAACTCTTTGTCTCGACCATTGTAGTACGTGTGTAGCCCAGGGTGTAAGGGGCATGCTGACTTGACGTCGTCCTCACCTTCCTCCGATTTATCACCGGCAGTCTTTTTAAAGTGCCCAACTAAATGATGGCAACTAAAAACAAGGGTTACGCTCGTTGCGGGACTTAACCCAACATCTCACGACACGAGCTGACGACAGCCATGCACCACCTGTGTTCACGTTCCCGAAGGCACTCTTTTCTTTCAAAAAGATTCGTGACATGTCAAACCCTGGTAAGGTTCTTCGCGTTGCATCGAATTAAACCACATACTCCACCGCTTGTGCGGGCCCCCGTCAATTCCTTTGAGTTTCACTCTTGCGAGCGTACTTCCCAGGCGGGATACTTAACGCCTTAGCTACGATACTGCACGGGTTAATACGTGCAACACCTAGTATCCATCGTTTACGGCTAGGACTACTGGGGTATCTAATCCCATTTGCTCCCCTAGCTGTCGTCTCTCAGTGTCAGTTATGGCCCAGTAGAGTGCTTTCGCCGTTGGTGTTCTTCCTAATATCTACGCATTTCACCGCTACACCAGGAATTCCCTCTACCTCTACCACACTCAAGCCTAGTAGTTTCCACTGCTTTTCCAGGGTTAGGCCCTGATCTTTAACAGCAGACTTGCTAAGCGACCTACAGACGCTTTATGCCCAGTGATTCCGGATAACGCTTGCATCCTCTGTATTACCGCGGCTGCTGGCACAGAGTTAGCCGATGCTTATTCCTCAAGTACCGTCAGAATTTCTTCCTTGAGAAAAGAGGTTTACAACCCACAGGCTTTCATCCCTCACGCGGTATTGCTCCGTCAGGCTTTCGCCCATTGCGGAAAATTCCCCACTGCTGCCTCCCGTAGGAGTCTGGGCCGTGTCTCAGTCCCAGTGTGGCTGGTCGTCCTCTCAAACCAGCTACTGATCGTTGCCTTGGTAAGCCGTTACCTTACCAACAAGCTAATCAGACGCGAGCTCTTCCTAAGGTGGATAGATCCTTTCACCTCTCGGCATATAGAGTATTAGCAACCGTTTCCAGCTGTTATCCTCTTCCTAAGGGCAGATTCTCACGTGTTACTCACCCGTCCGCCACTAAGGTCAAAGACCTTCGTACGACTTGCATGTGTTAAGCATACCGCCAGCGTTCATCCTGAGCCAGGATCAAACTCTCCATAGTATCCTTTATTTGTAGAAACGAGTAAAAGACTTGTTTCAAAAGTAATTTGTGCAGATCAATTTCTTGATCTTGAAACCCACATTAGTCTTTCATTACCAAAATTGTCAACCCTTAAAAATCTATACGTACGTAGATTTTTTATTTAATTTTATTTATTGATAGTTTTATTTCAGATCTGTAAAGTCAATGTAAATAAGTGTAAAAAATGTTCTAATGATTTATTATCTTGTTAGGAATAATAGAGATATACCTTAGGAGAATATACTTATGATTAGTGATACTCAAATATTTGTTGCACTTATACTAGCGTTAGTGTCTTTAGCGCTAGCAATCCGACTAGGGACTTCTTTATACCAGTAATGGAATTGCAACTCCCCTCGTTCTCTATAGCGTAATGTAAAATTTACATCATTACGCTTCATATTTAAAATAGACAGATATTAGTATTAGGAAAATTATATTTAATTATAAAAAATAAAACAAAGAATAAAGATTATTGTGACTTCAAATACCATAAAAACTACTGCTCGCCCTATATTTCCATTTACGGCTATAGTTGGACAAGAAGAAATGAAACTTGCCCTAGCTCTTAACGTTATCGATCCTAAAATAGGTGGTGTTATTATAATGGGGGATAGAGGAACTGGAAAATCCACCACTATCAGAGCTATAACAGATATTTTGCCTGAAATAGAAGTTGTAGAAGATGATCCATTTAATTCTCATCCTAATGACTTTGAGTTAATGAGCGATGATGTCCGAGCTAAAATTGAGCAAGGACTAAAACCGAAGATTGTATTAAAAAAAGTCATGATGGTAGATCTTCCATTAGGAGCTACAGAGGACAGAGTGTGTGGAACTATTGATATAGAGAAAGCTTTGACTGAAGGTATTAAAGCCTTTGAACCAGGTCTACTTGCTAAGGCAAATAGGGGCATCTTATATGTTGATGAAGTAAATCTATTAGATGATCATTTAGTAGATATTCTACTCGATTCTGCAGCATCAGGTTGGAATACGGTTGAACGAGAAGGTATTTCTATACGCCATCCTGCTAGATTTGTGCTTGTGGGGTCAGGTAATCCTGAAGAAGGAGAATTGCGCCCTCAGTTGTTGGATAGGTTTGGAATGCACTCCGAAATAAGAACAGTAAAAAATCCAGAATTGCGCGTCCAGATAGTTGAGCAAAGGTCTGACTTTGACAAAAATCCTCAGGAATCATTAGCAAAATATCAAACCCTTCAAGAAGAGTTTAGAAACAAAATCATAAAAGCACAAGAGTTGCTTCCTCAAACAACTATTGACTATAAACTTCGAGTAAAAATATCTCAAGTATGCAGTGAACTAGATGTGGATGGTTTGCGCGGGGATATTGTTACAAATAGAGCTTCAAGAGCGTATGCAGCATACGAGGGAAGAACCCAAGTCACAGTGAATGACATAAAATCAGTTATAACGATGTGTTTACGTCATAGACTAAGAAAAGATCCTTTAGAAACGATTGACTCAGGTGACAAAGTTCAAAAAACATTTGAGAAAATCTTCAGTGATATAGTGTAAATAATAGGCTCAGTAGGATTCGAACCTACATTAGAGACTTAGAAGGTCCCTGTCCTGATCCCTTAGACGATGAACCCTTTTGATTCTCATTTCATACATTGGGCGGTACTGGATTTGAACCAGTGACCACCTGCTTGTAAGGCAGGCGCTCTACCGCTGAGCTAACCGCCCTTTTATTACATTACGTTCGATAAAAATATAGTAGCATTTTGAGATTAATTTATACAACTTCTTTTTTAGAATCTTAAAAATCTATTAAAAATAATCCAGAAATACTAGAATCTATCATTATTTGAAGATAGATTCTAGTTTTAGTGGAGTATGTTGTAACCCGTTGTTCTAATAACTGAATATAGGTAACTTTTTTTGCTAACTGTTCCATAGTCAGTAGATTTCATTTAATGTTTTCTAAAAGCTGGTGAAGGGACTTGAACCCGCAACCTACTGATTACAAATCAGTTGCTCTACCAATTGAGCTACACCAGCATTCTACATCACATGTTTAAGTATACAATAAAATCTTTTAGATAGTAAAGTATTTTTTCGTTTATTATCTTGAGTTTTGATATCGCCAGTATTTAGTTTAAATAAATACTAGTGTAATAATATATACAAATAAAATAGAATCCTATTTTATATTTGAATCTTACTTAAATTAATTTAATAAATAAAATGAGGAAAAATTTATATGTCTAGATATAGAGGAGCTGTATTAAGAATTGTGCGTCGTTTGGGAGAGTTGCCGGGCCTTACTAGGAAAATAACAAAACGGAATACAAGACCTGGGCAACATGGTGATCAAAACAGGAAGCCTTCAGAATACTCCATACGACTTGAAGAAAAACAAAAAATTCGTTTTAATTATGGACTTACCGAAAAACAACTTCTAAAGTATGTTAGGACGGCAAGAAGAATTAAAGGTTCTACAGGTGAAGCATTGTTGCAGCTGTTAGAAATGAGGCTGGATAACACAGTGTTCAGATTAGGAATGGCACCTACAATACCTGCAGCTAGACAACTGGTCAATCACGGCCACATATGTGTTAATGGACGAAGAGTATCTATACCTAGTTATCAGTGTGAGACTGCAGATGTTATTACAGTGAGGAGCAGTACTAAATCTAAACAACTTGTAGAAGGATATTTATCTTTTCCTGGATTAGCTAACATACCAACTCATTTAGAGATTGATAAATCTAACTTAACAGGAAAAGTAAATGGGATCATAGAAAGAGAATGGGTGGCTCTTCAATTGAATGAACTGTTAGTTGTAGAATACTATTCACGTAAAGGATAAAGTTTTTTAATTATATGTAAAGTGAAATTTTCAATATGGATGCTCTCATAACTTACCAAGAGTTTTCTTCGCTGGGTAGAGTATCAGATGTAAACAGCCACACAACTCCCCTAGAAAATCTTTCCAAATTTTTTAAATTTAATTTAGCTTTAAATAAACATTCTTGAATTAAGTTGTTTTTTAATACAACTGCGTCATTTTTCTCTTCTTTTAAATTAAGATAGGTTTGATATGGTGGTACGAATACTATCTCCACTGATTGTTCTCCATCATTCTCCATATCAAAGAGTAGACTTTCTAAATTGTAGATTTCCATACTAGGGATTCCATGTAGATGAAGATTAGGTTCTCTTGAAAGGAGAGTCTTCCACGCTCTCAATGCATCTTTTTTACTAAAAAAAATAACCTTTTTCTCATCCCCCGAATGAAAAAAATATTCGGAGAGGCTTCTATTTGAAGGGTCTTTTTGAAATTTTATAGTATAAATCGGACTCCCTTGAAACCAATTTTTAGAATATTTTTGTTTAGGATGCATAGCACAGGAAGAAGTAGATGAATAACTTGTAAGGACTAAATCGATTTCTTTCAGATCTGCTATCAGTCGACTCTGAATTTTGGGAGGTGAGGTTCTGTTTAATTTATAGAAGACATCTAAGCCGACATTTTTAATTTTTAGACCTAAGTTTTCTGCTTCTCGAGGCTCCTTTTTACAAATTTCGTGCAAGTAACTTGAGGCATCTTCTGCATTCATGAAGAACAAATTTATAGATATAGGCCCTTCATCATGTGTCCAAAAAAATAGCTCATTAAATTTTTCCTGAATCCATTTCAAGGAGTAAAACTGTTTACCGTCCCGTGGAGAAGCTGTTACAATTTCATTATTATCATTAACAACTGTATAGATTGGAATACATTTTAGCTTAGAAAGTAAATATTTTTGTTCCTTTGTAGGGAAATTAGGGGATCGTTTGTTAGAAAGTATAGAAAACCACCTATCCGATTTTGGTAATTGAAGGTACTTTGTCTTATCATCTTTTGGTAGAGTAATACTGTTGATTTTATTACTATTTTGAATAATTAAATTATCGTGGTTACTCTGAATTTTTATTTTTACTTCATCACTTGAGGACAGTCTGTCTAATAGAACAGGTACTGGATCTTTCGTTTCTGTTAGATTAATACCTCTAACTCCCTCATGAAACCAATTTATAGTGTTAGTCATAATAGTGTGTATGAATTTTGTGGTTTTCGAGAATTTAATTCCTTAACTCTATTTGTTTTTTTTATAGAGAAATAACTTTTAGCAGAATTACCAATCTTTAATTTTATTAGAAGAAATTTTCTAAATTATTTTTAGGTTAATTTAAATCTAATAGTTTTAATATAGTCATAAATTTTAAGAAGATTTACAATAGTCGCTACAATGTATCCTCTTTGTAATTAATAACATAGTCTTATACAAGATATAATCAAACTGTTAGTTTGAACTCATGTTTTCTTGCTAATATTAAATCAGGGTATAAATTAATCAGTTACTAATTCTATTAATATAGGTAACTACAATCAGGATGTGAATTTATCATTAAAAATGATATTGTCACATACTAAACTTTATCGACTATAACCTTTACAGGAGGAATGTATGTCTCAATCCGTTGAATCACGGACTCGAATTAAAAACGAACGTTACGAATCAGGCGTTATCCCTTACGCAAAAATGGGCTACTGGGATGCTGATTACAACATCAAAGACACAGATGTACTAGCTATGTTCCGTATGACTCCTCAAAAGGGTGTTGACCCTGTTGAGTGTGCTGCAGCTATCGCAGGTGAGTCTTCCACAGCAACGTGGACAGTTGTATGGACTGACCTTTTAACAGCATGTGATCTTTATAGAGCTAAAGCATACCGAGTTGACCCAGTTCCTGGCGCAGCTGATCAGTACTTTGCTTATATAGCTTATGAATTAGATCTATTTGAAGAAGGATCTCTTGCTAACTTAACAGCATCTATCATTGGTAACGTTTTTGGTTTCAAAGCTGTGAATGCACTACGTCTAGAAGACATGCGTATTCCAGTGGCTTACTTAAAAACATTCCAAGGTCCTGCTACAGGTGTAATTGTTGAGCGTGAAAGACTTGACAAATACGGTCGACCTCTTCTAGGTGCTACGGTTAAACCTAAACTAGGTCTATCCGGTAAAAACTACGGTCGTGTTGTATACGAAGGTTTAAAAGGTGGTCTAGACTTCCTTAAAGACGATGAGAATATTAACTCTCAACCATTCATGAGATGGAGAGAGCGTTTCTTATTCGGTATTGAGGGTGTTAACAGAGCTGCTGCTGCTGCTGGCGAAGTTAAAGGACATTACTTTAACGTAACTGCTGGTACTATGGAAGATATGTACGAACGTGCTGAATTCTGTAGAGAGATTGGTTCTGTAATCTGTATGATTGACCTTGTAATTGGTTATACAGCGATTCAGTCTATGGGTATTTGGGCTCGTCAAAACAGCATGATTTTACACTTACACCGTGCTGGTAACTCCACATACTCCCGTCAAAAAACTCACGGTATGAACTTCCGTGTAATTTGCAAATGGATGCGTATGGCTGGTGTTGACCACATCCACGCTGGTACTGTTGTAGGTAAACTAGAAGGCGACCCTCTAATGGTTAAAGGTTTCTACAATGTATTATTACAAGCTAAACTAGATGTTAACCTTCCTCAAGGTTTATTCTTTGCACAAGACTGGGGTTCTCTAGCTAAATGTTTACCAGTAGCTTCTGGTGGTATTCATTGCGGTCAAATGCACCAACTTATACATTACCTAGGAGATGACGTAGTTCTTCAATTTGGTGGTGGTACAATTGGTCACCCAGATGGTATTCAAGCTGGTGCTACAGCAAACCGTGTTGCTCTTGAGTGCATGGTTGTTGCTCGTAACGAAGGTCGTGATTACTTAGCTGAGGGTCCTCAAATTCTTAAAACTGCAGCTAAAAGCTGTGGACCTCTTCAAACAGCTCTAGATCTTTGGAAAGATATTACATTTAACTATGCTTCTACAGATACTGCTGACTTTATTGAAACAGCTACATCTAACAGATAGTAAATAGATAATAATATTCACTTAGAAAATTTAACCAAAGGAGTATAAATCGTGAGACTAACACAAGGCGCTTTCTCTTTCCTTCCAGATTTGACAGATGAACAAATCGTTAAACAAATTCAATACGCTATCAGCAAAGGTTGGGCTCTTAACGTAGAGTGGACAGACGATCCACATCCTCGTAACTGCTACTGGGAAATGTGGGGTCTTCCACTTTTCGGTATAAAAGACGCTGCTGCTGTAATGTTTGAAGTTAACGCTTGTCGTAAAGCTAAACCAAACAGCTATGTAAAAGTTAACGCATTTGATAACAGTAGAAGTGTGGAAAGCTGCTGTCTTTCTTTCATAGTACAACGTCCTACTTCTAACGAACCAGGCTTTACACTAGCTCGTACGGAAGACAGATCTAGACTAATTCGTTACACAATTCAAAGTTATGCTACAAGCAAACCTGAAGGAGAACGCTACTAATTAGTAAAGTTCAAAAAAACTATCTTTTTATTTTTGTTTTAAATTTTATACAAACATTCTTTTTCATATGGGATTTACACCGCAAAATCAAGATGATATTTTTAGTTAATCTTCAGGACGAATATGAGAAACGTCAGATCCAGGAAGTATTGGATCAATTAGATACAGATTTAATAGGATTAATACCAGTAAAGACTAGAATTAAAGAAGTCGCAGCACTTTTATTGGTCCATAGACTTCGAAAAGCATTAGGATTAACATCTTCTAACCCAGGGTTACATATGTCATTTACTGGGAGCCCTGGCACAGGTAAAACTACAGTTGCGCTAAAAATGGCTGATATATTATTCAGATTAGGATATGTTAGAAAAGGCCATCTTATTACAGTCACAAGGGATGATTTAGTTGGTCAGTATATTGGACATACAGCTCCAAAAACAAAAGAAGTCTTAAAACGTGCAATGGGTGGTGTATTATTTATCGATGAAGCGTATTATTTATATAAACCAGATAATGAAAGAGATTACGGTGCAGAAGCAATTGAAATTCTCCTTCAAGTAATGGAAAATCAAAGAGATGACTTAGTTATAATCTTTGCTGGGTATAAGGAACGAATGGATAGTTTTTATGCTTCTAACCCTGGCTTATCTTCTAGAGTTGCAAATCATGTGGACTTTCCAGATTATAGTCCAGAAGAACTTTTGCAAATTGGAAAAATGATGTTGGAAGATCAACAATATGTCTTGGCTTCCGAGTCTGAAATTGCATTGTTAGAATATATAAAGTTACGTATGCAGCAGCCTCATTTTGCAAATGCACGCAGTGTTCGAAATGCTATAGATAGAGCGCGTATGAGACAGGCTAATAGGATGTTTGCAGCTGGAGACCGTGTTTTAACTAAGGCAGACCTGGTTACAATTCAAGCCGAAGATATAAGAAAAAGTAGAGTGTTTAGACCATAAACATATTATTAATTTGCTATACGTAAAAACAAAAAGTGTATTATTAATATCGTAAACAAATCACTAAGGCGGCATGGCCAAGTGGTAAGGCAAGGGATTGCAAATCCTTCACCCCCGGTTCAATCCGTGCCGCCTTTAGTTTAGCAGTCTGGGGTGTGGTGGAATGGTAGACACAACAGACTTAAAATCTGTTGACTACTTGGTCGTGAGGGTTCGAGTCCCTCCACCCCCAATATTATTTGACAAATGTTCTTAAAAACTCAGTATTTATTTTAGATTCTCTGACTAAGGAAATTTTCCCAGTTCGAGCTATTTCAGTGATTCCAAAGGGCGTCAATATTTGTTCTATAGCAATCATTTTTCCTGGATCACCTGTGACTTCAATGATAAGAAAGTTTTCAGCTAAGTCCACTACTCTAGCTCTAAAAATTTGGACAATCTCAAGTATTTCAGACCTTTTGTTACCTTTAGTTTGTACTTTTAATAACATAAGTTCCCTTTCTACACAAGGAACATCGGTTATGTCTTGCACACGTAAGATATTTACTAACTTATAAAGCTGTTTTGTTAGTTGTTCAATTGTTTTATCTTCAGCTGGAACCACCATTGTAATTCTTGATACACCAACTTGTTCAGCGGGCCCAACAGCTAAGCTTTCGATATTAAATCCCCGTCTAGCAAATAAACCAGCAATTCTTGTTAATACTCCAGATTCATCTTCAACTAAGACAGACAAGGTATGTTTCATAAAAAGTGCAAATGATCTTTTAAAGTTGTAATATTGTGAATTAAGACGTCTAGATAATAATAGTTTAGGATAAACATAGTTGATGTTAAATTGCATCCGGCTGGGTTTGAACCAGCGTCGTCTCGAGAGAAACGGATTATGAGTCCGGTGCCTTCGACCACTCGGCCACAGATGCATGTGAATTTCTAAATATGGAACTGGTGGGAATTGAACCCACGTCCACTCGCTCAACGTTTATATATTCATTCACAAGTTTAGCTTTATTCAATATTTAAAGCAACTATTTTTAGATCTCATTCAGATTGTCGGGAATTGCAATAGTTTTTAGTTATTTAGAAACTTCCTGTTATTCGACTTATGTGTTTTATAATTTAAACTAGTTTTAGGTTTATACTAAAGCAAGTTTGCGTTCAAACGACAGAATGTTGTTTGCGTTTATAGTTTTAAATTTTGTTTTACAAGAAAATTTAAGCTTGACTTGAATCATAATACAAAATTTTAGAGAGTGTCGATACCTGAACAGTCCCATAAGCATATGTATATTAACATAAATAAATAGGAATTCCTAGATTGAAAATAATTCTATTGAGCATGGCGGGAATCGAACCCACGACCATCAGGACCGGAATCTGATGCTCTATCCACTGAGCTACACGCCCTATTAGGTTCTAAGCTATTATAAGATTTAGATATTAATTATATAACTCATGAATTTTTGTGTATTTTTCTATTAAACCTAGAAATACTGCTAAGAATTAAATGAGACGGTGTGGGTTTTGATCTATTTAGGTTAAGAGTGTGAAAGCCTAGTCCGTTACAACTTTTACATTTTTTACTAAAAGCATCATACACACTTTGACCATACCGGGTTCTAGTCATTTCTACCACTCCTAATTCAGACATTTGAATTATACTGCATTTGACATAATCTTTTTTAGTTAACTTATTCAGATAGTGAAGAAGTTTTATTTGATCGCTTTGATTAGTTGAATCAATAAAATCAATTATAATGATACCTCCTATATTTCGTAAACGTATTTGTCTGATGATTTCATAAGCGGCTGAACAATTGACCCATAGACTAGTCTGTCTAGAACTATGTAAATTGGTGAATGATCCGGAATTGACATCAATAGTTGTTAAAGCTTCTGTCTTTTCTATTATAATGTAGCCTCCTTTAGATAAATTTACTCGAGGTTTCATGATTTCACTAAGAACTATATCAATTAAATAATATTTAATTAAATCTGAATGTGTATGGTGAAATTCAATAATTATATTTTTTTCAATAGGGAATCTTTTGATTTTAGTTAAAGTGGATTTCAGTTTCATAGCAACTTGATACGAATCAACAACGATAAAATCAAAGCTAATAAAAGAATAATCTTCAAGAACTTTGTTGAAAAAACTCTTCCTTTTACTAACTAAAGTAGGTTTAGAAAATCGATTAAATTTATCTAAAATTTTTTTCCAGCGAGATTTTAGTATTTTTACTTCTTTAATTAAAAAGTTTATGTTTGCATACATAATTTCAGCCTTAATATTTATTTTATTGACTCTAGGACTAACTAATAGATTACTTATTGCTCGTACATATTCTTTTTCCAGTTCCAGATGATTTTTCCGTATAGTAGTTGCAAATTCGGGGATAGGAAAGAGATTAATATATTTTCCAATCATGTTGATTTCGTAACTTACACTGGGGCCTTTACTACCGACAGGTTCGCGAATAATTTGTACTAGAATATTTCGGTTAGATTTTGTAATCTTAGCTCGATTTTTGTCTTTTGGATGATCAAAAGATATAAACCCATTTTTTGATAAGGGATTTAGTATTACGAATGCTGCATCTAAACTGGGTAATACTGTGGAAATCCTTCCTAGATAAATATCATTAAGTTTATATACATTATGTTCCATAACAATGTTAAGTAATTTGTTATGAAAGTAAATTAGACCTATGTGACTTTTTTCTATAAGGATTAGCTTATAACTCATAAATTGTTATGATAATATTTTTATTTTAGGAAACAAAAATAAAATTTTTTTATAGAATCTCAGTAGTAAGTAATAGTAATATCTTTATACTACTATTACACAGAATCTATTTTCTTAATAATAGATTTTTCCGCCACCCCATTTCTCTCCTCCTAATTTAGGCTGTAGAAGAATATGGCCACTAATGGCAAATAAGTCTTCATCACTTAAACTTCTCATTTTTGGAAATATATCTGCACTCTTTGTACTTGGGTGTAACTCAGCTATAGATTCGGAACCATCGTAGCTTGTCGGGTTTTTTAGATAATCAATCAATGCATTAATGTTATCACGTGGAGGTGTTGCCAAGCTAAGTGCATCTGGCTCTAATCCAAGGTTAGGATTTGTTTTAGTTACTCCTCCTACATGGCATTGTCCACATGAAGCGTTAAATAGTCTCTTACCTCTTTTTACTTGTTCTGGAGTTAAAATTACTGTAGAACCAGAAGAGTCCAGTGGTATAGTTCTTGTTGTTTCATCTAAATCAATTGCTAGGGAAGTATTAGAACAGGAGATAATTGCACAAAGTCCTAAGACAAAGTGCATAAAAGAGATTTGTTTTTTCATATATTACTTACTCGATAGTTACAAGTTTTAGATCTAACAAAACTAGATTTTAACCTTAAGTTTTATTCTAGGATAATATTTCTAATTAAAAATTTTAATAAAAATATCTTAATACTATTAGTGGGTTCTCCTAAAGCTGTTAATAAAAGGCCTTGCTAGATTAAACACTTAGCAAAGCTCTTTTTTAGTTTAGTTGCGTGTTACTCGGTCAGCTTGACTTACAAGAAGTAATGCGGAACCGATTGGAATAACAACTACAAATAATCCTAACAGTAGACTATTGATAAACGCTGATAAAGATGGAGTCATTTTAGTCCTCTTATTTATATGTTAGTAATTTCTTATTCTATAGTATAAACTAGTTTCAGTATATTAATGATATTATCAAGCGAAATTTTCCTTTCATTTAGATAGTTTTCCTCTTCGCTTAGTAATAGGTAAGGTAAAAATGAAGCAGATGCGTTTTCAGGGTTTCAAATTGAATTTTGATTAAGAAATTTAACAATCAAACGGTCAAGATTACTTGTATTCTTAATTCATGTTTTATGGATTGAGATATTTTGAAAGTACTTGAGTCACTGGTGATTTTGGTAAAACAAATCCTCCTCATAGAAAACCCATATTTGTGATAGAAAAAAGTTATTTCAAATTTTTACATTTATCGTGACATTAAGTTTTAAATAGTAGAACGATAGAGTCAGCTATACTTGATAAAAGATATCTAAACTTGGACTACAACTTTTTATAATAATTCTCCTCATTGCTATCTTCCGATCCTAGTGATTTAAGATTTTATAATATTTTATAGCCAAGTTTATATAATTATACTCTAATTTTAATTCTTATTCAATTTCAATCCATTGTTTAATTTCTTACAGAGGAAAATATAACATATCTGGGTAAAATCTATTCCCTTCGATTATTAAAGCTGCAGTAAATGACAGCCATACCGTAATTAGCACTGGAGCTGTAGATAAATATTTTAGAAAATTGCTATCCATAAATGTGTAATCCTATGAGTGTTTGATTTATCTTGGAGATACAGTAATTTCGTCTGCGGAAGCTATTAGGTTTCCGCTTGTAAACTCTTTGAACGCAGAAAAAGGCCATATAAATCCTGTAGTTACAAAACTTAAGGCTACAGGCACGTCAATAATGATCTCTTTTTCTGTAGGCTTATCAGATGTTCTTGCCCATTGCACGTAACTTCTACCAACCCATCCAATCCAACCTGCAATATAGATAAAAAATAGTCCAGGTATGACAAACTCTCCACTATGATTCCAGCGCCCATCAGTAATTAGATGAGGTAATCCATCTGTGCCACATAATAATCCAGCTTTACCGTAACGATCAAATCTAGTTTGTGTTTTCTCGATTTGTTTTTGTAATGCTAATGCAGGGGGGCTTCCTGCATCATATTTTTTTATCCTAGCTTCTAGTTTTTTTACACTTTGATCTAGTCGACGTTGAAACTCTTTTGAGTCCTTGCAAGGTTTCAATCCCGCTACATCTGCACTTGCAATTGTTGGAAGAATAAATAAGTTTAAAATTAGTAAAATCGAAATCCAGTTTTTCACGAGTTTTCTCCTGTAGTGATTCACATTACAATAATACCATGTATGTAGATAAGTTTTAATTTAAAAAGACTAAATTAGGAAAATATTATAGACATGATCTTTATCCTATGATACTATAGTTTGGTATCAGTACGGGATGTAGCGCAGTTTGGTAGCGCGCCTGCTTTGGGAGCAGGATGCCGCAGGTTCAAATCCTGTCATCCCGAGTCTTATTTTTAATTTTTAAGGATAAAAAATTTTTCATTAGCAATTTTATTACTTGGATCATAACTCAGCACGGTAGAATATACTTCTATTGCGTCTTGAAACATTTTTTTCTTTTCATAGGAATATGCTAAATTATTTAATGCAGTCGTGTATTGAGGGTTTATTGCGATAGCCTCTTTATAATAATATATTGATACATCGAACTGTTCACTTTCAAAGTATGTAAAGCCGATAGTATTATAAAGGTTTGCAAGTCCATCTCGATCATATTTATCCCAACCTTTTAGAGCGTTAGAAAACTGTAATATTGCTTCATCAAATAATTTCTTAGATAGATAAATTACCCCTAATGAATAGTAATCTAACGGTGTAGCTGTGCCAAGTCTTACTGTTTTCTGTAGTTCTGATAACTCATTTTCGATGTCTTTTTTCTTTGCAATTTGCCTAACTAAAAGTGTCAGTATTATACATAATGCTGTAAATAAAAGTATTAAATAGAGTGTGGGTAATAAAGAATTCATTTTAAAATTTGTTAGGTGAAAAATTGTTCTTAATTAAATCGCAGTAAAAACGCAGATTTAATTCTGTTTATTTAACTAACTAGTTGACATATCTTCTATTATTAGATAAGTTTAAATATATTATACAAGTAAATCAATAAGGCCCCCATCGTCTAGAGGCCTAGGACATCTCCCTTTCACGGAGGTAACGGGGATTCGAATTCCCCTGGGGGTATTGTGTTATTTTAAATCTTTTTTAGTTAAAAGTGTTGTAAAAATATTTTACATGGGCTGCCCGGGGATCGAACCCGGAACAAATCGATTAAAAGCCGAGTACTCTACCATTGAGTTAGCAGCCCTATTGATGGTGATATGATATAAATATCATAATTAATTAATAAATACAAGCTCTATAAATTTATCAATATTAACTATTTTTATGGAGATATTAATATTAAAATTTGATGCATTTGAATTAACTACTACTTCAATTGTAGAGTATATTGCCAAAAATTATCCTAGTAGGCTATGCGTGCGTGCTTTTGTTTCCTCTTTATATTTTGATACATTTGTAGTTGAGATTTTATTTCTATAATTATTAGAAACAGTTTTGAGATGTTAACTTAGAGTTTGTTTATTTAGAAGATTTTTTACAAAGATTTATGTTAGAACAAAGTTATTACAATATACTATATATGTATACATTATTTTGATTCTAAATAATTAAAAGAATAGAAAGTGATTAACCATAGGGGAATTTATTATGTTTTTTAATCTTACAACTTTGCTGCAACTAGTTTCCCTTTTTCTTGTAATTACTGCAGGTCCAGCGATTATCGTATTAATAGCTTTAAGACGCGGTAATTTATAAGCTTTATCGTTACCTTCTATCCTGGTTTATAAATAGTTTATTCAGAATGTGAATTCCTAACTTATAAATCAGGATTGAATAGTGCAAATGATTTTTATTTGTTTGTGTATAAAAGGATTTGATCTATATTAATCTCTTGTATTTCACTCGAAAATTCGTTCTCCTTTGTAAGAAATAGCATACAATGACATTCTTTTCTTTCTCTCATAGGAACACATGGGCAGTTCCAATATGCGGAAGATACCTCAGCAAGTTTGTCATCGTAATGACGACACGGACATAATGGAGCGCCATATTCATCTTTATGCCTTGCCAATCCTTCTATTACTACAGCTGTTATACTCAAATCAGAACAGAAAAATGTTCCCGTCCTTTTTGCATACGTTTCAGAAAATTTTTGCATCGCTTGAAGGCTTTCAGGGCAACTGTTGTTGATCATATTAATTTTTTGTTCGTACTAATTTTATTTCTAAAGATAAGTTTTTCTTAATGTAAATTTCTTCTGAACTATATTTCATATTGATCGACTTTAGTACTAAAATAGTTAAAGATTCTAATGCTAAGTTAATATATTGTTAAATCTGATTTTTATAAACTTATAATACCATTTCTAAATAGAAGATTATGACTGCTGCGTACCTTCCATCCATTCTTGTTCCGTTAATTGGATTAGTTTTTCCTGGTTTAGTTATGGCATTTGCTTTTATATACATTGAACAAGATGAAGTAAGTTAGATCTTAATGTAAAAAAAATGAAATAAATAATAACAAATAAAAGTAAATTAATATTTTGTTATTATTTATTTTTCTCTGCTAAAAATAAGTTTTTACAGAGATGATCCTACCCCAGAGTAAGAACCATAAAAGAATAAGCCTACAACTGTTAAAGCTGCTATGCCGCCTACTGTGGCAATAAGCCAAAGAGGAATTCTACCAGTACTAGCCATTTACAATTACCTCCAACTTAGTAAGTCTTAGAAAATTTCTAATAAACTTAAGATAACAATAATTTTTTACACTTTAAATAAAAGCACGTATAGTTTTAGTTAAAGAAGTAACTAGAAAATAATACTGCCAAAACGAAAATTAGTAGTAATCCCCAAAATAAGGATGTACGATTTAGTTCAACGGGTTGTTTATTAGGATTAGGTCCACTCATATTAGTCTCCTATCGTTGAATAAATTGCATAGAGGTAATAGCACCAAGGAAGAATACAGTTGGGACAGCTAGGCCATGAATGGCTAACCATCTAAACGTAAAAATAGGATAAGCGATAGGTTGTTTAATTTTGCTCACGATAAAATCTCACTTATTTTTACAAACCTTTTGTTAAATCTTCTAACTCTTGTTTAGCACTGAATCTATCATTAACTAGAGGAACTTGTTGACGTTCCTGTGTAAAATATTCATTTGGTCTAGGTGTGCCAAAAATATCGTACGCTAGACCTGTACTCACAAAAAGCCAACCTGCTACAAAAAGAGCAGGAATTGTTATACTATGAATAATCCAGTAACGTATACTAGTGATTATATCAGAGAATGGGCGTTCGCCTGTTGAACCTCCTGACATATAAAATACCTCCGAGAAGTTAAAAGTATGAGAGTTAAATTATTTATATTTTTAAAAAAGATAAACAAGTTACTATAGGTATACATATTAAAACCATAATCGTTTTTATATGTTTTGTAACAACTTATTATCTCCTGAATCAAATAATCTTATTAGGTAAATTATCTGACATCTACATTATACCGAAGGTATTTTCTCTTAACTCATAAGATTACAAATAAGTAAATTTTTAGTTGTAAAGCTTATAAGTTATTAGAGCATTCACAGGGGTAAACATAGTTTCTATACATTATTAGATTTTTATCTACACTTATAGTAGCTAAAAAATACTCAAAAAACATTTTTATTTAAATACTTTGTTAGAATTAGTAATCTAATAGTTCTTTTAAAAAGCGGGCAGAGGGAATCGAACCCTCATCATTAGCTTGGAAGGCTAAGGTTTTACCACTAAACTATGCCCGCTGTCAGGTGATTTCAATGTTTAAGTTTTAATACTAAAAATATAATACATTTCTTTAAAAAAGAATGATATATTTTCGAAGATTTTTATTAATCTTCTAGAGGCACATTTAAAAATAGAGATAAATCTACAGCTTCTTCTTCTATGGAAGATAAAAGTAATGGTTCACCCACTCGTGTGAGAGGAATTTCTCTTTGATCTTTTGTACAGAGATAGATCTCTCTTCGAGGATTTAGTCCTTCTTGTATGCGTAATTTAATAGAACGAATTTCTTTAAAAGAATACGCCAGATAGATTTCCCGGTTTTGTGCTGGAAAGCCAAGCCGAAATATCTCAATTGATCCGGTATTTCTATCAAATTTATTATACCCACCTCCAACATTGAAGGTTATATTAACTAGTAGAAATAATCCTAGTAAAATTCCAATGACTCCGTAAAATGTCATGACTATGCCTTGAGGGATGAATTGAATAGAATCTATATTTCCAAAAGGTAATATTTGGGATCGAAAATAGCTTGCCACACCTATAGAGAAAAATCCAATACCTCCAAGAAAACTTATTATTAACCAAAAGTAATTACTGAATCTTCTGGAACCTAAAATTAAATCATGTCGGACTAACGTAGTTTGAATAGTCATTTGTGTGTAAGTTTAAAACGATTTAATTAGCAAAATATTTAATTGATAAATATCAAATATTTACCAATCAAATATTTCGATAGTTAATATTTTATATTAATTTTATATAAGATAAACCTAAAAATAATCCAGCAGCTAATCCAAAAGCACATGCTAGTAAAATTATATAACCAAGTAGTATACTCATGTTTAATCTTTTTGTATGTAGTTAATATAGTATATCTTATTGTGAATGACTTTAAGCTTCTCTATAAAATTTCTTAGTTAATTTTTATACAAGCGTAAAAAAGGGAAACTCTTGGTTTATAATTGTTTAATAATATAAAATTAGTTTTTCTTATAAGTTTGAAGATTATGTCTGACTTTATAAAACCATACAATGACGATCCTTTCGTAGGTAATTTAGCTACCCCAATTAGTACTTCTAGCTTCACTCGAAATCTCTTAAGCAATTTACCAGCATACAGAGTTGGGTTATCCCCTCTCTTACGAGGATTAGAAATAGGTATTACCCATGGATACTTTTTAGTCGGGCCATTTTACAAATTAGGTCCTTTGCGTAATTCTGATGTAGCCCTATTATCAGGATTCTTCTCCTCTATAGGTTTGATTTTTATCATGACTGCTTGTTTAGCAATTTACGGTGTTGTTTCCTTTGAGGAAACTGATACTAGTGATCAATTACAGACAGCTAAAGGATGGAGACAATTCACGTCTGGTTGGTTAGTTGGGGCCATAGGAGGTTCTAGTTTTGCATATATCTTAATAACAAATATTAGTTTATTACAAACTTCGGGGATGAATCTGCTAAAATAACTGTCAAATAGTAATAATAGAGAGATAAATAATTAAATCTATCTCTTTATTATTCATTCATTTCATGGTATGTAGCTACAGCTGATGGGGACACTTGATTTAAATATCTGAATATCCAGTATTTAAATACTGTATCTAGTAAAACAGGAAATGTTGCTATAAACAAAAATATAAGATCTCTGTTTTCAGGTAACCCGAAATGACGTAATCCATTTTCAAGTATAACTTCCCATCCATGTGCAGAGTGAAATCCTACGAACACGTCTGTGAAGAGAATTATTAAAAAGGCTTTAGCTGTGTCACTTAGTCCGTAAATTAATTCATTTACAAAGGATTTTAAAACAGATATTTGTCGTTCACCTGTTATAACAAGATAAGTAAATGTGAAAAAGCTTATTACATCAGAGAGTAAATTTTTTATAGCATCCGTACTTTCAGAAGAGTAATATTGGGCTAACTCAATAGCTTTATTTTTTATTTCTTTCTCTACAGCTTCTTGAGATAAATGGGGCAATTGTCCTATCAATATTTCGAAGTGTATTTTCTCTTCAAATCGTTGTAATTCACTGAAAGCACGCTCTTCTTGTGAAACATTTAAAAATTTCACTATTTTTTCATTCCAGAAGTAATCGATAAAAGGTGAGAAAATAAAGCTGCGTGATATTTGGTTTACAAGTATTGGAGATATGATCAACAGTAATAAATATTTGATAGAAGCAGATGTTTGATATCTTGATACTCGAAACTCTTCAATGATTTCCGATTCTGCATTTGGATCGAGTTCTTTTTTAAATTTTTCGAATGTTCTGGTTATTGATCTTGGTATTGGACCCGTTTTTTCAAACGCCGACTGATTTAAATTATCTGAACGCCAATTCTTCATTACATTAGTGATGTTATATTTTTTAGTTACAAATCAGTTTTTATAGTGTTGTAAATTGTTTTTACTAAATTAATAACTAGTTAACTATAGTTATTAATTTAGTATTTTTTATTCTAAATCTTTTCTACTTGGATTTCGAGATGCATCATTAGAAAGGAAACCAAAAGTGAAAAGAGATACGAAAAACGTCACTGTAGTATAAACAGCAATTTTTAATGTGAACATTAGTTTATCCCCAAAATTATATTTCTACTATTATTAAATATTGATATGTAAGATAATTATATCCTTACTTTGTAATTAAAGTTAATTAGGGAAGAAAAATTTCACATATGCAGATTTATAATGTTTTTTCTTTCTCGTCATTGAGTTCTTTTAGGCGTCGCAGAATCCTACCAAAATAGTCTTGCATATATTTTTCTAGACTTGAAATATCAGATGGATCGAACGAAAATGTCTCATATACAGATCTCATATCTGCTGTCATGCTTGGGCCAGTAACAAGAACTTCTGCGAATGATAGTCTGTCTGATATATTTTTACCCCATTCAAAGAAACCTGTAAGTCTTTTTAAAAAACGTAATAGATACAAAGGTATTTTGTTCACGATAGCTGATTGGCCAGAAAGTCTCTCGCATAATTCTATAATTTCATTAGAAGTCCAAGATCGGTTTCCAACTAAAGGGAAGCATTTCTGACTTGCTTTTTCTATGCATAAACTTCGTAAGGCAAATTTTGCTACATCTTGTGTATCGATGTATCCTACGTTGCTAGTTTCACTAGTTGCCCAGATAGGCTGTTTTTCTAAAATAGGTATTGCATACTGGCTAATCAATCCTTGGAAAAATCCACTTAAATAAAAAATTGTATAGTTTAGACCAGATTCTATTAGGTATGATTCTGTCTTAAGTTTTAAATTAACTAATGGTACTGTCGAATGATACTTGCTATTTAATACAGAGAAGAATACAAATTTTTTTATTCCAGCTACCTTTGCAGCCTCTATTAAAGCAACTTTTCCTTTTAAATCAATTTCTTCAGCATTATAAGGGTCTGTAGGTCTGGCTGTGGAAGCGTCTATAACCGCCGTTATGTCCCTCAATGTCATTGGTATTGTTTCGGGTAAACTTAAGTCTCCGTATACTAATTCCGCTCCCCATTCTTTTAAAAAATAAGCTTTTCTTAGATTTCTTACAAAACACTTTACTGGATATCCTTCATCTATAGCTCTTCTAACGATTTGACGTCCTAAGGTTCCTGTAGCTCCTATAATAAGTAAACTCATGTAATTTTAATTATGTCCATTCTTTTTATAAAAAGTTTATCAGATAAAACCAACTATTAATCATGTGCACTTTTATAGTGGGTAAAGAGGGACTCGAACCCTCATGATATAAATCGATACATTTTGAGTGTATTGCGTCTACCGTTCCGCCATTTACCCCATATTAATTATATCAAAAAAAGATTGTTATATCTTTTCTATTTCGAAAGTCCCAATAACTTAATTTGGAGTTAAAATATTTTTATATTATATACATAATAATACAGAATCTTTTCATGTCAAATAAAATCAATCAAGTTTCTTCTTCGAAGAATTATGGTGATACAACTCTTAAAGAATTAGTTGAACAACCTTACAAATACGGCTTTAGAACTGAGATAGAAACAGAAGACTTCCCAAAAGGATTAAATGAAACTATCGTAACGTTGATCTCTGAAAAAAGGAATGAGCCTATCTTTATGATGGAATTTAGGTTGAGAGCGTACAAAGCGTGGAAAAAAATGCGCTCTCCCGAATGGGCTTGTATTACTTATAATCCTATAGACTATCAGAAAATATTATATTATTCAGTTCCTAAATTGAAAAATAAAATATCAGACTTACAAGAAGTAGATCCAGAAATTTTAAGAACTTTTGAAAAGCTAGGTATACCTTTAACCGAGCAAAAGCGTTTAGCAAATGTAGCAGTAGACGCTATCTTTGATAGTGTTTCTATAGGTACGACTTTTAAAGAAGAACTATCAAAGGTTGGGGTAATTTTTTCTCCTATCTCCGAAGCGTTAAGACAATGCCCTGAGTTAATAAAAAGATATTTGGGTACCGTAGTTCCAATTGCGGATAACTATTTTGCGGCTTTGAATTCGGCAGTTTTTACCGAAGGTTCATTCTGTTATATCCCTATTGATGTTGTATGTCCTTTAGATCTATCGACATATTTTAGAATTAACAATGAGGAGTCAGGTCAATTTGAGAGGACTTTGATTATAGCAGATAAAAATAGCAAAGTTAATTACTTAGAAGGTTGTACAGCGCCTAAATTTGATAAAAACCAACTCCATGCAGCTGTGGTTGAGTTAGTAGCTTTAGAGAAAGCTGAAATTAGGTACTCAACGGTTCAAAACTGGTACGCAGGGGATTCCAATGGGGTCGGAGGTATTTATAATTTCGTTACTAAACGTGGTTTGTGTGCAGGAGAAAATTCACATATTTCGTGGACCCAAGTTGAGACAGGATCTTCAATTACCTGGAAGTATCCGAGTTGTATTTTAGTAGGGGATAATTCATCTGGTGAATTTTATTCAGTAGCTTTAACAAATAATTATCAGCAAGCAGATACAGGTACTAAGATGATTCATGTAGGTAAATTTACAAAGAGTAGAATAGTATCTAAGGGTATTTCTGCTGGTAATTCAAAAAATACTTATCGAGGCCAAGTTAAGGTTACTTCTAAAGCTTCGAATAGTTTAAATAACTCCCAATGCGATTCTATGCTGATTGGAAGTAAGTCCCAAGCAAATACGTTTCCATACATACAGGTAAATAATTCAACTAGTAGAGTAGAACATGAAGCATCGACATCAAAAATAGAAGAAGAACAATTATTTTATTTTCTGCAAAGAGGTATAGATTTAGAATCTGCGATTAGTTTACTAGTAAGTGGTTTTTGCAAAGAAGTTTTTGCCGAGTTACCTATGGAATTTGCTTTAGAAGCAGATCGATTATTAAGTCTCAAGTTGGAGGGGAGTGTTGGATAACATTATGACTGAAAAAAAATCTACTGTTTTAGAAATAAAAAATTTACATGCAACCATTGGAACGACTTCCATTTTAAAAGGAATTAATCTAATTGTTAATTCGGGTGAAGTGCACGCGATTATGGGAAAAAATGGGTCAGGTAAAAGTACATTAGCCAAAGTAATTGCTGGTCATCCATCGTATACAGTCACAGAGGGAGATATCTTGTTTGAGAATCGTTCCATTGCGTTGTCTCCTCCAGAAGAAAGGGCACGTAGTGGGGTTTTCCTTGGGTTTCAATACCCAGTAGAAATTCCTGGTGTAAGTAATATCGATTTTTTACGTTTGGCCTATAATTCTAGACAAAAAGCAAGAGGATTAGAAGAGTTGGAACCACTCGAATTTTTTGAATTTATCCACTCTAAATTAAGTGTTGTGGAAATGGATGGAGGTTTTCTAAGTAGAAATGTAAATGAAGGTTTTTCAGGAGGCGAGAACAAAAGAAATGAAATCTTGCAGATGGCAGTTTTAGATACTAAATTGTCTGTCTTAGACGAGACTGATTCAGGATTAGACATTGATGCACTAAAAATTGTTGCTAACGGAGTTAATAGTCTTAAAACTGAATCGAATGCGATTATATTAATCACACATTATCAAAGGCTCCTCGATTATATCACTCCAGACTTTGTACATATCATGCAAGATGGCCAAATTATTATGACTGGTACAAAGGAGCTAGCTTTAGAATTAGAAAAAAAAGGATACGATTGGCTAAAAGAAGAAAATTTATCCTGAAAGATAAATTTTCCTCTTTTACTTAGAGCTATAGGTCAATCTCTACGAAGCAAAGCTTTGTTTCACATCCGCAATAGAACCTTTTAATAAATCCTCTGCTTCTTTAGTAAAATCTTTAGAAGATTTTACAAGTTGAGCATACTGAGGTTTTGAATTTCTTAAGTTTGTTCGAAGATTTTCAATAAAAGATTTTACTTGTCCTACTGGAATATCATCTAAGAATCCGTTAATACCAGTATAGATTATCGCTACCTGTTCTTCTACTGGAATAGGTGAGTTTTGAGCTTGTTTTAAGATTTCACGTAATCTTTGTCCTCTAGCCAATTGGTTTCTTGTTGCTTGATCTAAGTCTGAAGCAAACTGAGAAAAAGCTTCTAATTCTGCAAATTGTGCTAATTCAAGTTTAAGTTTACCTGCAACTTTTTTCATTGCTTTGATCTGAGCTGCAGATCCTACTCGGGATACAGATATACCAACATTTATAGCAGGTCGTATACCAGAGTTGAATAAGTCACCAGACAGGAAAATTTGCCCGTCTGTAATAGAAATTACGTTTGTTGGAATATATGCAGACACGTCACCTGCTTGTGTTTCAATAATTGGTAAAGCAGTCATACTTCCACTACCTAATTTATCACTAAGCTTAGCAGCTCTCTCTAGTAGTCTTGAGTGCAAATAGAAAACATCGCCTGGGTAAGCTTCTCTACCTGGTGGTCGTCTTAGTAACAGAGACATCTGTCTATAAGCGGCAGCTTGTTTAGACAAATCATCATAAATTACAAGAGTTGCTTGCCCTTGGTACATGAAATATTCAGCGATTGCCGCTCCTGTATAAGGAGCAATGTATTGTAAAGTAGCAGGATCATCTGCGCAAGCAGAAACAATAACTGTATAATCTAAAGCTCCTCTTTCTTCTAAAGCCGTTACGACTGAAGAAATTGAAGCAGCTCTTTGACCAATAGCAACGTATACGCAAATAACATTTTCTGATTTTTGGTTGATTATCGTATCAATAGCTACGGATGTTTTCCCTGTTTGTCTATCACCAATGATAAGTTCTCTTTGACCGCGTCCGATTGGAATCATAGAATCGATAGCCGTTATACCCGTTTGAATTGGTTCACAAACCGATTTACGAGATATGATACCTGGAGCAACAGATTCAATTAAACGAGTTTCTGTGGCAGAGATATCACCTTTACCGTCAATTGGACGCCCAAGAGCGTTTACAACTCTTCCAAGGTATCCTTTCCCTACCGGTATTTGTGCAATTTTACCAGTAGCCTTTACGGAGCTGCCTTCTAAAATATCGCGGCCTTCTCCCATAATAACAACACCTACGTTGTCACTTTCAAGATTTAGTGCAATGCCGATAGTCTTATCTTCAAATTCTAATAGCTCGCCTGCCATTACTTGATCTAGACCATAGACACGAGCAATACCATCTCCGATTTGTAAAACGGTGCCGACGTTTGCTACTTGAACTCCTTGATCATATTTATCAATTTGTTGACGTATAATGCTACTAATTTCATCGGGTCTAATGTTTACCATGTCAGTATTTGATTAGTTTTAATAATATTGTGTTATTGTAGAATTTAAATGACTTTGTTATAAAACAGACGCACCTAAGTAGGAAGATAGTTCTCGTAATTGGCCTTGGATGCTTGTGTCTATTATCTTGGAACCTACTTGTATAACAAATCCACCAATTAAATTAGAATTAACTGTAATGTCTAATTTTATTTGTTCAGCTCCAGTCATTTTCTTCAGCTTAGAGATTAATGCATCTTGTTGAGATGCAGTAAATGCGACTGCAGAAGTAACTCGTACAGTTTCGATAGAAGCAGCTTTATACGCTAATTCTAACGCTTTACTTAAAATTGAATCTAAGTAAGAAATACGCCCTCTGTCACACAACACAGATAAGAATTTTATTGTTTTAGTATCAATTTTGTCGCTAAATACAGATTTAATTACATTTTTCTTTGTCTGAGAATTAACTAATGGATTTGATAATAATGTTTTTAACTCTGCGGAACCAGAGATAGTCGAAGAGAGTGAGTTCAAGTCGCCTATCACAGTCTCTAAGGATCCTTTATTAAATAAGTCTAGAAAAGCTTCCGCATACGGTTGTGCGATCTTTACATTTTTAGAGCTCATATCTGACCTCCTAATTGGGAAATGTTAGAATCTACAAGTTTGGATTGTACATTAGAAGTCATAAAATCTTGAAGCTGAGATGTCACTCTCTTTAACGCTAGATTAGTTATGTGTTGTTGAATTTGTTTTTTTATCTGTACTTCGGCTTTTTCAATACTACTTTTACCGCTGTTAGTTAATCTTTCGATATCTAACTTACCTTGTGCAAGTATCGTTTCCTTAACTTTTCGAGCAGTAAGTTCTGCTTCTTTTTTTATCTGTTCGATAACTATTTTGGCTTGAGCCATCTGTTTTTCAGATTCAGCGAGTCTAGAGCTAGCTTGCTGTAATCTTTCTTCTGCTTCTTGTATAGCTTCAGTAATTTTTTGTTGTCTTAATTCTAAGGCAGATGTTAAGAAACTACGACCCAGATAAAACACTCCAGATGCTAAAATGATTATGTTAATAACATTAGCTTCTAGTATATTTGAATTAAAACCAAATCCCTTTGACTGTACAGAGGTTACTTCAGATTCTGCAATAGAACTGATTAGTAAGAAATTCCCAATGATGTCCATAATTCTACACTACGTAATAATTTTTGATGGGTATACAAACCTCTATGAAATCAATTGTTTGTTGATAAGTTTGTTTTTTATTTGTTCGCTTAGGGTATTGACCTGTTCTTCTAAAGCTTTTAATGCTTTTTCTTTTTGGGAATTTAGTTGGTTTGTAGCTTCTGCAACTAACTGCTCAGTGTCTTTTTGAGCTTGTTTAATCTCTAGGGCGACAATTTCTTGCGCACCTTTTTGAGCAGAAGCTATAATACTTTGAGCTTCTCTACGTTCCTGAGCTAAATCTAACTCGTACTGTTTTGTGATATTCTCAGCTTTCATGAGCATCTCGGATGCTTCCGTCAGCTGTTTACGTATAGATTCATCTCGTTCATCTAAGACTTGGCTTATAGGCTTATAGAATATAAGGTTGAGTGCAACCATTAACAGAAGTATTTGAATTGCCATTAAAGGCAGCGTAGCGTTAAAATCAAACAAGCCACCTTCTGATTCTGTACTAACTGATTGTAAAGCTAACGAGAATAAGGAATTTGTCATTGTTATTATATGTTCTAATAGACCCTTAAAAAAAATACTTTAGGGATTTACTTAACCATTAAAAATAAAAATGGTTAAGCAGACCAAAAAATATATTACTTGTAATTATGCAGTGAATGGGTTAGCAAATAGTAATGCTAATGCAACAACTAGACCGTAGATTGTTAAAGATTCCATGAACGCTAAAGATAAAAGTAAAGTACCACGGATACGACCCTCTGCTTCAGGTTGACGAGCAATACCCTCTACAGCTTGAGCGGCTGCAGAACCTTGACCAATACCAGGACCAATTGCAGCTAAACCTACAGCAAGACCAGAAGCAACTACAGACGCAGCAGATACGATTGGATTCATAATTTAATTATAAGATTAATTAGTTGAATTATTAAAATATTTTAGACTCTGAGTTATATTTTACAATAATTGAAAAATCGACGATGATCTAGAAAAATTAGTGATGCCCATGTTCTTCAACTGCTTCACCTATGTATGCAGCAGATAAAGTTGAGAAAATTAAAGCTTGCACAGAACTTGCAAATAAACCTAATGTCATAACCGGTAAAGGTATGAAGATAGGGACAAGTAGAGCAAATACTGATACGACCAATTCATCTGCTAAAATATTACCGAAAAGACGGAAACTCAGTGAGAGAGGTTTTGTAAAATCTTCTAAAACATTAATTGGTAGCAGGATAGGAGTTGGTTGTACATAACGACCAAAATAATTTAATCCTTTTTTACTTATACCCCCATAAAAATAAGAAAGTGACGTTAATAATGCTAATGCAACAGTGGTGTTTATGTCATTTGTCGGAGCAGCAAGCTCTCCACTTGGCAAATGAATCAGTTTAAGAGGGATTAGAGCACCTGACCAGTTAGATACAAATATAAACAGAAATACTGTGCTTACGTACGGGACCCAAGGTCGGTAATTGTGTTCCCCAATTTGGTTTTTAGCTATGTCCTGCAAAAATTCATATGCGTATTCCATGAAATTTTGAATCCCTTGTGGAATTTGCTTAAGATTTCGTGTCCCAACTATTCCAAAAGTTAACAAGACAAAAATCACAAACCATGACATTAAAATAGTTTGTCCATGTATTTTTAGTCCTAAGATTTCCCAATAAAGGTGTGTCCCGACTTCAATTTCTGACAATAAGTAAGAATTAATAAAACTATAAAAATTTTCTTGATACATAATCGGGCAGAATTTTTATAAGGTGTTTATGTCGCTGTGAGTAGTAAAAATCTTATACTCACATAAATTATACCTTTGAATTCTAGATCGCTGTAAGTTGAAAAAGTAACAGCTTCTTCTGTTTTTAAGGAGGAAAGATGATCTGTAAGCTCAATCAAAATTCCTCCAGGGGCTATGTACTTAATTGCAGCAATTTTTTAACTCAGAATTTTTTTATCAGAGCATCCCATTAGTTTATTAATCTAAAAGTAATAGCTTAATAGGTTTTTATTTTTTTATCATTTTTTCAACTTCTTCACTGAAATTTTCTATTCGCTTTTGAAGACCTTCACCGAGAACAAAACGCTCAAAACGTCTAACCTGGATATTCTCTCCAAGTTTTGCTATATTTTGTTTAATTAATTCATCTATAGTGATGGAAGAATCTCGGATAAAAAATTGATCCAAAAGTGTAAGTTCTTTCAAGCGTTTTTGTATTCTACCTTCAACAATTTTTTCCTTTATTTCAGCTGGTTTTTTAGCTAAGTCTTCTTTTGAGGACTCAATTTCTTTTTCTTTTTGTACAATTTCAGATGGAATATTTTGAATATTTATATATTCAACAGAAGGCGATGCGGCTATCTGCATAGCTATATTTTTCGCTAATTCTTGAAATTCAGGACGTCTAGCAACGAAATCCGTCTCACAGTTGACTTCTACTATGACCCCTAGTTTTCCACCCATATGAATATATGATTCTATTACTCCTTCAGTAGCAATTCGACTTGCTTTTTTGTTTGCAGAAGCTAATCCTTTTTGTCTTAAGGTTTCCATCGCTTTTGACATATCTCCATTAGCATCTTGTAAAGCTTTTTTACAATCCATCATGCCGGCTGAGGTTTTATCTCGTAGTTCCTTTACAGCTTGTGCTGAAATCTCAATTCCCATAGTTTTCCTCCAAATATTAAAATTTACTAGACGCTTTGAGACTGAACTAATCCATCGTCATTTTTGAAATTTCCATTGTTTCCTTCGTATATCGATTCGGATAGTTTTCCTAATATAAGCTTTATAGATCGAATAGCATCATCATTTGCTGGGATTGGAATATCAGTCAAGTCAGGATCACAGTTTGTATCTAAAATGGAAATTACAGGTATTTTTAATTTGATACATTCTTGTATAGCAGTACTCTCTCTTTTTTGATCAACAATAACTACTAAGTCAGGTAAACGTTTCATATTTTTTATACCATTTAGATTCTTCCGTAGTTTTTCTAATTCTCTTCTTATAGATGCCGCTTCTTTTTTTGGTAATTGATCTAAATATCCACTCTCTTCTTTTTGCTCAAGGTCCTTAAGTCTTTCAACTCTAGTTTTTATCGTGAACCAATTAGTTAAAATTCCTCCAAGCCATCTCTGATTGATATAGTATGCCCCACAACGTTCCGCTTCCTGGCATATTACACTAGCAGCTTGTCTTTTAGTACCGACAAAAAAAAATCGTTTACCTTCTTGCGATGCTTTTCGAACGAATTCACAAGCATTAGTTAACAATTGAGAAGTTTGGACAAGATCGATTATGTGAATCCCATTTCTTTCTGCGTAAATATATGGAAACATTTTTGGATTCCAGCGTCTAGCTTGATGTCCAAAGTGAACACCCGCTTCTAGTAATTCAGCTAAAGTAACAACCGCCATGGTGTAAAGCTCCTTCTATTCAATATTTAAAGTTAGGTTGCACAATATATAGATGATATTTTGAGTTAAATCTAAATTAACACATTCAATTTATCATATCTTCAGGTAGCAAGACGAGATTATTGTTATCAGTGAAAGAATAATTTCTGGCAGCTTTATCATCTAATATTAAAGATCCTATATTTTGTTTATGCTCAGATTCGGGCAGTGAATTCTCATAAGTTTCTGATATTGGAAGTTTTTCTAGATAATTAGTCCCTGAATTTTCATTATAAGAATTAAATCCTGTTCCCGCTGGGATTAGACGTCCAATAATTACATTTTCTTTTAAACCCCGCAACCAGTCTGCTTTACCCTCAATAGCGGCTTCTGTTAGAACTCGTGTCGTTTCTTGGAAACTTGCAGCAGAGATAAAACTATCTGTATTTAAAGAAGATTTAGTTATCCCTAACAAAACCGGAGAGTATGTAGCAGGAAGACCTTTTGTTAATAACATCGCTTCATTTATATTCTCAATTTGTTGTAGTTCAACCAGTTCACCTGGTAATAATGTTGTATCTCCGCCATCTTCAACTCGAACTTTAGATGTCATTTGTCTAACAATGACTTCAATGTGCTTGTCTGATATGTCTACATTCTGCGATTGGTATACAGTTTGAACTTCATTTACTAAATAAATTTGGACTTTTTGTAAGCTTAGTTTAGCTGCTTCATAGAGATTTAAGATGTTTTTATAAAAATTAAAAAATATTCCTAACATTTCATGGGGATTTGGAGCTCCATCAGTCAATGGTTCTCCTAAAGAGATACAATCTCCATTTGAGACTATAAATTTTTGTGAGGATTGCAATGTATACTCATTTATATGACCATTGGTTTCCGTAATCCTAATGAGATTTGTGTCATCTGAATTGTAATATAATTTAAGTCGACCGGGCTTTTGAGCTAACCGGCACGGCTCTTTAGGTTTTCTAGCTTCCAGGATTTCTTCAATTCTTGGAAGACCTTGTACTATATCTCCTGTCTTAGATCTCTCAAATACAAGGATAGCTAATATATCTCCTGTTTGTATCAAGTCTAAATGATTAACTTGAAGAATCGCACCAGATGATACTAGGTATGGTCTTCCAGATCTAATCGTTATTTTTTCTTGATTTAACTCAATTATTTGGCCTGAATCAGATGCTATAATTCCTTCAGCAAGTTGATCTCCGTAACGAACCAAATCGCCTTTTGATACTTGAAAGGTTTTTCCTGGGATAGAAATAACTTTTTTGTGAGATTCTGTTAGAAGTAATATATTTCGGACAGATTTATTATTTACATAAATATTTCGTACTTCTCCTCCGGATCTGCATAGCAGTTTGGTCTCAGCCACTTTAGCTCCAGCGTCTATTTTGTCGCCATCTTTTACAATGATGTCGCTACTTGTAAACTCTGTATTAATTTCTCCAAATGTATCTTTTTTTATAGACAAAGTTTCTAGCACAACCAATTTTAGTTGACAGTGACCATCCTGACTTAATGGAATAAATTCTACATCTGCGGATAAATGAGGCAAATCAGAAATGATGTTTAAGACTAAGTATGTTTTTAAAAGATTCACAGGGTTAGCTGATTTAACTCTTTCACCGTCTCTAACAAGAGCCCTCTGGACCACATCGATCTTTAGATTAGTGTGAGTATCATTTGTTAGTGTTTGTTTTAGATACGGACAACTTTCTTTAATTATGTACTTATCTACTGGTCTAATTAAAAGAAATTTACCTAATTCATTCTCAATGAGTTCTATAAATGAGGTTTCTGAGGCTTTAAAATTTCTGCAGACTTCTTGTCCTTTTTCAAAAATTTGAGGGTCAAACGATGTCAAATCTACGTCACTTATTCTATGAATATACCCCGGTTTTATCGTAATTTCTTTAACTATTCCGTTTTCTTCATGTATACAAACTAACCCTGAATTTGAATTGAATAGATCTTTGATCAACTCTCGATTCTGTTCTATTATTTCGCCATTAGAAACCATCAGCAAAGAGATATCTTTATTTATCTCGTGTGTCTCTTCAGGAATCCAGTACATTGTAAAGTCTTTTATTACCTCATAACCTCGTTTGTTTTTCGTTATTTTGCATGCATCCGGATCAGAATATTTGACAAACCCACCTGTACATGTATTATAAGAATTGTCGATTAACTCTGCTAAAATTTGAGAATTTGTAAGTTTGTTTCCAGGTGAGCAGTGAAGCAAAAATTGTTTATCATTATTTAATTTGAGAAAGTATGGACTTTCCATATTCGTGGTATTTATTGATACTACGTAAGAGTCTTCAAGTGAGGTCGAAGCTGTAATAATCTGAATTTCATCTGTTATATTACTTGAAAGTCTAACTGTACCTCCATAATCACTAATTATTTCTGTTGTGGCTAAAACATCATTTACATTTATATCCTGACCTATTCGCACGTTTATCTCGGCATTTGTTGGTATGTTATAAACGTCACCTGCTAAAATCCAAAGTAGACCTCCTTGAGATGTTGTTAAGGTTATATTTCCTTGACGATCAATTTTCTCCTCCACTAAAAGATCAGAAAAATAAACTTCTCCCGAAATGTTTGTAGATAAATCCTTTGTTACTCTCTCTGTTATCAAGTTTCCTCTAGCACTAATTTCCCCAATTACTTGTTTATCTTTAAACTCTTCATTGTCACTTACAATAAATTGTCCCTTGTTTAAACTCCTTTTGGATTTTTTAGCATCGTAACTGTATAAATCTACCTTTATACTCTCTTCTAAAATTAAAGCTTCTTCTCCGTGGCGGGTCCTAGTAGGACGAGCTCGTATAGATTGAGGAAATCTTAAAACGCCATTAAAGGGGGCTCGAATTTGTTCCGCTAGCTCTCCTGTAAATACCCCCCCCGTATGAAATGTTCTCATAGTTAGTTGAGTTCCAGGTTCTCCTATCGATTGTGCAGCAATGATACCAACAGCTTCCCCTAAATCCACTAGTGATCCGTGAGCAAGGCTCCAACCGTAACAGAATTGACAAACTGATCGAGAGGATTCACAAGTTAAGGGAGATCGAACTAACACAGATCGTATCCCAGAAGAAATAACTTGCTTAGCTAAAATTGAATCTAAGTCTTGGTTAATATGTGCAATGATTTCAGAATTATCAGGGGTATAAAGAGTTTCGAATAGAACCCGACCAAGAAGTCGACTTTCCAAAGATATTAAAATTTTATTTTTATCCAACATATCTTTTAATACAATACCTCTTGTAGTCCCGCAGTCCACTTCCCTAATAATAATATCTTGAGCAACGTCCACCAATCTTCTAGTTAAATATCCAGAATCTGCGGTTCTTAAAGCTGTGTCAACTAATCCTTTTCGAGCTCCGTAACATGATATAACGTACTCGGTTACAGTTAAGCCTTCTCTAAAGTTACTTTTTATTGGAAGATCGATAATCTGCCCATGAGGGTCTGACATCAGTCCTCTCATACCTACTAACTGTTTTACCTGAGAGATATTTCCCCTTGCCCCTGAAAATGCCATTATATAAACTGGGTTTAAAGGATCTGTCTCCTTGAAATATTTAATAACTTCATCTTTTAGAGATTCGCTTGAATTATTCCAAGTATCGATTACTTTTTGAAACCTCTCAACAGCTGTGATTTCACCTCTGTCATATCTTTGTTCAGTAAACTTAATCTCTTCATTTGTTTTAAAGTAATTCTCTTTTGTAGGGGGGACACGTAAATCTTCGACACTCAGAGAAATCCCTGCTCTAGTGGCGTAATGAAATCCAAGTTCCTTTAATCTATCGGCCATATAAGAGGCTCTTCCAGTCCCATAGTTACTAAAAGCCCAGGCCATTAATCTCTTCAACTCCTTTTTATCTATGATCTTATTGGTAAATTTTGGTTTAGGAGGTAAGAACAAGTATTTTTCTTTCATTTGTTTACGCATGAAAATTGCTATGAATTTATGTAGAAAAAGTTAAAGAGTCTTGCAAAATTTTATTTAAAAATATTCGTCCAGGAGTTGTAAGAATGTATTGGACTAGAAGCTCACCGTTTAAGTTTTTTCGAACAACTCTATTTGAAAATATTTCTACGGTGGAATCTATATCAGGAATAACATGATTTATTAGCTTACATTCATCTTCTACAGAATCATTAAAGCGTACCCACACAAAAGCGTGAAGAGGTACTACTCCTTGTTCGTATGCCATTAAGCAATCATCTAAATTAGAAAAATAACGTGGATAATCCGTTTGTTGAGATGGATTATCTGCAGTTAAGTAATAACATCCTAAAACCATATCTTGGCTTGGCATAATAATAGGTTCACCAGTTGCTGGAGATAGAAAGTTATATGGGGCTAACATGAGCAACCTAGCTTCAGCCTGAGCTTCCAATGACAGAGGAATATGTACAGCCATTTGATCTCCATCAAAATCGGCATTAAATGCTGGGCATACTAAAGGGTGCAATTTAATAGCCCGACCTTCAACTAAGAGTGGTTCAAAAGCTTGGATACCTAATCTATGAAGGGTTGGCGCTCTATTTAGTAACACTGGATGACCTTGGATTACTTCTTCCAAGACATTCCATACTAAAGTGTCATTTTTTTGAATCATCTTTTTCGCTGCTTTAATGTTATTCACTAAGCCTTGTTGAATGAGCCTATGGATAACAAAAGGTTGAAATAACTCTAAGGCCATCTCTCTTGGAAGACCGCATTGATTCAGTTGTAATTGTGGTCCAACAACGATAACAGAGCGACCCGAATAATCGACACGTTTGCCGAGTAGATTCTGCCTAAATCTTCCTTGTTTTCCTTCTATAATGTCAGATAAAGATTTTAACGGCCTGTTGTTAGCCCCAACTACGACTCGGCCTCGTCGGCCATTGTCTATTAAGGCATCTACAGATTCCTGCAACATCCGTTTTTCATTTCGGATAATAATTTCTGGAGCTAAAATTTCCTGAAGTCTCCGTAACCTGTTATTTCTATTAATAACGCGTCTATAAAGATCATTCAAGTCAGAAGTAGCAAAACGACCACCATCTAATTGAACCATGGGTCTTAAATCAGGAGGTATTATGGGTAAGACAGTTAATACCATCCAAGAAGGATCTGATCTAGTTGCAATAAAGTTATCCAAAACTCTCAGCCTTTTTATAGCTTTATCTTTCTTGGCCCCTTTTGTAGAGAGCACCTCCTCCCTAAGACTTTCTGCTTCGACTTCTAAATCGATGTCTTTTAAGAGCTTCTGTATAGCTTCTGCTCCTATCCCTACCTCAACTCCGTAGAGATCTGAATCTTCTTGGTAAAGTTGATCCTCAATCTCTATCCACTCATCTTCACTAAGGAGTTTTTTGTAATTAAGCGTATGACAATTACCTGGGCGCGTAACAACATATGCGTTGAAATAAACAATCTGTTCGACATCTTTCAAAGGTATATCTAACAAAAGAGAAATATAACTAGGGGACCCTTTTAAATACCAGACGTGTGTTACTGGGGCTGCCAACTCAACATATCCCATGCGGTGTCTTCTAACCTTAGATTCTGCAACTTCAACACCGCAGCGTTCACAAATTATACCTTTGTACCTGACTCTTTTGTACTTTCCACAGTGGCATTCCCAGTCTTTTACTGGACCAAAGATTCTTTCACAAAATAAACCATCCATTTCTGGTTTTAAGGTTCTGTAATTTATAGTTTCAGGTTTCGTCACTTCTCCAACGGTTTCCCCATTTGGTAGTGTTCTCTCACCCCATTTTTTTATTCGTTCAGGTGATGCGAGATTGATTTTAACATAGTCAAAATACTGTTCCAACTTTGGCATATTGTAATAATGTACTTGCGAATGTGTTTTATTATTTATCTAGTTAAAAAAAGAAGTTTCTAAGTTCTCACGAAGAACAGATTCATAAATCGGGCGGGAGCTACTTCGTCTTGTATGTGAATTAGACATTAGATCCACTTCGATCCCACGAGTTTGACCATCAGGAAGATTTTCAATTTTGTAAGCTCCAATATCCAATCCTAATGATTGTAATTCTCGCATCAAAACTTTAAATGATTCCGGAGTTCCAGGGCGTGGTATAGGTTTTCCTTTTACTATGGCGTTCAATGTTTCATTACGCCCCTGCATATCATCTGATTTTACAGTTAGTAACTCTTGGAGAGTGTACGAAGCTCCGAAAGCTTCCAAGGCCCAAACCTCCATCTCACCCAATCTCTGTCCACCATGCTGAGCCTTACCTCCTAGGGGTTGCTGCGTCACTAATGAGTAAGGACCAGTTGACCTAGCATGGATTTTGTCATCCACTAGATGCACAAGTTTTAACATATAAGAGATACCAACAGTAACTGGATTATCAAATTTTTCTCCAGTTCTACCGTCGAAGATAGTCATTTTACCTGGATGATGGTTATCAAATATCCAATCTTTATTCGTAAGAATTTTCGCTTCCATGAGAGTATTATTTACCAGGATTCTAGATGCTTCTGCCCCATGCATTTCATCAAAAAAGAATAATTTAAACCGTTTATTTAAATTTTCAGCAGCTAGTCCTAATAAACATTCAAATATCTGTCCCACATTCATTCTAGACGGTACACCGAGAGGATTTAAAACAATATCGACAGGGGTTCCGTCAGGTAAATAAGGCATATCCTGGCGTGGTAAAATTTTGGAAATGATACCCTTATTTCCATGTCTACCTGCCATTTTATCCCCTACTTGGATTTTTCTGCTTTGAGCAACGTAAACGCGTATAACTATGTTTGCACCTGTAGGTAATTCATCACCTTTTTCCCGAGTAAAGATACGAACGTCCAAAACACGGCCTCGACCACCATTAGGTACTCTTAGTGAACTGTCTCGTACATCTCGCGTTTTTTCACCAAAAATTGCTCGTAACAACTTGCCCTCAGGAGGTTGATCCGATTCTCCTTTAGGAGTAACTTTACCGATTAAAATGTCACCTGACTCTACCCATGAGCCAATTACAATGATTCCATTGTCATCTAGTTTTCGTAGAGAATATTCACTAACATTTGGGATTTCACGAGTGATTTCTTCTGATCCAAGTTTGGTTTGTCTAGCTTCAATTTCATATTTTTCTATGTGAACAGAAGTATAAACATCATTGTAAACTAATCTTTCACTGACAAGAAAAGCATCTTCATAGTTGTATCCTTCCCAAGGTAAATATGCAACTAGAATATTTTGTCCTAAAGCTAATTCTCCACCTTCTGTAGCTGCTCCATCTGCTAGAACTTGCCCAGAAGTCACATTCTCTCCTAACCAGACCAAAGGCCTTTGATTTATACACGTATCTTGATTCGATCTTTGATATTTCTGTAAGTAGTAAAAAACTTCTTTTCCATCATTTTCAGTAACACAAATTTTATCTGCTGACACATAAGTAACCTTACCTACACTCATACTCACAGTTACCATACCTGAATCTCTAGCTGCTTGTGATTCAAGCCCAGTACCCACCAGTGGACTTTCTGGATATAACAAGGGTACAGCTTGACGTTGCATGTTAGAACCCATTAAAGCTCTATTAGCATCATCGTGCTCTAGGAATGGTATCAATGAAGTTGCTATTGATATTACCTGAATTGGAGAAACTGCTCTGTAATCTATTTGAGTGGTAAAGGCGGTTGTAAATTCTTGTCGGTAACGTATAGGAATTATTTCTTTCTTTAAATAACCATGAGCATCCATGGCAATGTCCCCGGGAGCTATCCGAAAGTCATCTTCTTGATCTGCAGTTAAGTAACTGACACCAGCATCTAACATGGCTCTACCATCATTCACTTTATAAAATGGTGTTTCAATAAACCCATAGGAATTAATTCTTGCATGAGTTGCTAAAACACCGATTAGTCCCGCATTAGGGCCCTCAGGTGTCTCAATTGGACAAATTCTTCCATAGTGACTTGGATGAATATCTCTAACAGCAAACCCGGCACGATCTCTGCTTAAGCCTCCCGGACCCAGAGCACTAACACGGCGTTTGTGCGTTAATTCCGCGAGTGGGTTAGTTTGATCCATAAATTGTGAAAGCTGACTTGACCCAAAAAACTCTCTGATGGAAGCTATGATTGGTTTTGGATTGACTAAAGTATTAGGAGTTAAGGAATTTATGTCACATATAGTCATTCTTTCTCGGATAATTCGTTCTAATCTATTTAATCCGATTCGTACTTGATTTTGTAACAACTCTCCAACGGATCGAACTCTTCGATTACCTAAGTGATCTATGTCATCGATTTCTCCAACATCGAATTTCAAATTTACTAAATAATCGATGGCTGCAAGAGTATCCTGAGGAGTTAGCACGCGTATATTTTCAGGAATATTTAGATTTAACTTTTTATTCAACTTATATCGACCAACTTTTCCAAGATCGTAACGTTTAGGATCAAAAAACCTTGAATAAAGTATTTGTTGACCCCCGTTTACAGTAGATGGTTCTCCTGGTCTAAGCTTTGTATACATTTGTATTAAAGCTTCTTCAGTTGTGTAATTTCCCTCAATTCGAAATGTTTTTTTTAAATATTCTGGGTGACGTAAACCATTATAAATATCATTATCACTTAAACCCATAGCTTTCAAAAATACGTGAGCGGGTATTTTACGTGTTTTATCTACTCTAACCCATACCAAATCGTTTCTGTCAGTTTCAAATTTAACCCATGCACCTCGGTTTGATATGAGACTCCCACTATAAGTTCTTCTTCCTTGCTTGTCAGTTTCAGATTTATAGTAAATACCTGGGCTTCTAACAATTTGATTAACAATAACTCTTTCAGCTCCATTAATAATAAACGTTCCTCGATCTGTCATTAAGGGAAGATCACCAACGAAGACCTCTTGCTCTTTTATAACTCCAGTATCTTTATTAATTAAACGAGCTGGCACATACACCTGAACCGAGTAGGTGGAATCACGTCGTTTTGATTCATTAACGTTATACTTAGGGCACTTTAATTTATATTGGTCCCCAAAAAAGTGCAACTCTAAATTCCCCGTATAATCTGTAATCGGAGAAAAACTTTTTATTTCTTCAGCAAGCCCTTCCTCTAAAAACCAGCAGAAACTTGCACGTTGAATTTCTACTAAATCAGGCAAGATAAAAGTAGAAAGTTTAGTGCTAGCCATAAAAGTCTTATCTCCTAAATAATATGTTATTTAAATGTTGGGAATAATTTTAACTACAGTACTAAAAATATAGATGCTCTATATAAAAATAGATTCGAAATTGTCACAAGTAAAATGAATAGTATAAATATAAAAATGGAAAAGTCAGTGGGAAGCTCACCGACTTAGATTTATTAAAAAAAACAAAGGTAAAAATTGTCTATTTTAGATCTAGCTCACGTTTTTTAAAAATTTTTGGCCAAACGAGATTTTTGAGTCCCCATTATTAGAATGAAGAACACCTTTTTGTACAGCTTTATCTATTTTACTATAGGTTAGTGACATAAGTTTCTTAACCGAAGATATGTTACTGCTACTTAAGACACTAATAGAAACCAGTGTCTTTTTTATCAGTGTTTTAACCGTTGACTTATAAGCTTTATTTCGTAATCTATTTCTTTCTGCAATCTCTATGCGTTTATAAGCTGATTTTGTGTTAGCCACGAACGATCTCCTAAATTTCTAAACTAAATTTGATATGTCTTTTCTCTAAAAGTATTTATTTCGATAGGATTATAACACAGAAGAATATTCAGATTAAATCTTTTCTTTTTCATCAATCAAACTTTCAATAAAAGAAGTCAGAAATATTTAAATGTTATATAAGATATCTCTTACTAAGCTTACTTATAAATATCTAGAATTGGTAGGTTTAATCTTGAATTGGATTACAATAAAAACTATCTGTAAAATCTGGATAAAAAAAAAATATATTATAGAAAAAGATGGCAAAAAGCAAAGGCGTTAGAATAGTTATCACCTTAGAATGTAAAACAAGTGCAGGGGTATATAGATATACTACAACAAAAAATAGACGTAATACCCCAAATAGGTTAGAACTAAAGAAATATTGTCCATTATCTCAAACACATGAAATTTTCAAAGAAATTAAATAACATCTAAAATTATGGCAATTTATAGACGAAAACTGTCTCCTCTAAAAACAACTGATACCATAGATTATAAGGATGTTGAACTACTTAGTAAGTTTTTAACCGAGCAAGGAAAAATATTACCGCGTAGAGTCACTGGTTTGACTACAAAACAACAAACTAGTTTAACAAAAGCCGTAAAAAAAGCCAGAATTCTGGCTCTTTTACCATTTGTAAATAAAGACATCTAGACTAGAACACATTTTAAGATAATATTTATGATATTTTTATGCTTATCTTAAAGTGTGTTTTTTTCTTTGGAATTAACTCAAATGCTCTGATAATATCACCTTCCTTCCAAGAGTCAAATTCTTTGAGAAAAATACCACACTCTGACCCTTGAGAAACTTCCAAAACGCTTTCTTTTACTCTTTTTATTGAATCAATAAAACCTTTATGGATAACCTCATTATTTCTTATTATATGAACAAAAGAGGATTTGACAATCTTTCCTTCTGTAATGAATGAGCCAGCCACAAAACTTTTAGCCAATGGGAATACTGTTCTAATTAAAGCCGAACCTAAAAATCTTTCTTCAAACTCGGGCCCTGCTAAAGAATCCACCAAGGATTGTACAAAATCAAATAAATCATAAATTACGTCGAAAGATTTTATAGAAATTCCCATATTCTTAGCGGTTTTCATAGCCCCACTAGCTGACGTTGTATTAAAAGCGATTAAAGTTGCAGAACTTGTAGATGCAAATTCTACATCTGTTTCTGTAACTTCACCAGCACAAGAATATAAAACTCGAACGTGGACTTTTGAGTCATTAATTTTGTTTAAGCTTGAACTGATAGCTTCAGCAGAACCTTGCGTGTCTGTTTTTATTATTAAATTGATTTTCAATTTTGCTTCTGACTCTGAAACATTGTAGTGTTCAGATACTTGCAATCCTGTGCTAGAATCTAGTTTTACTTTGCTTTCTTCCAGGCTTGCGAAAAGTTTAGCGTCTTTTTCATATTTAAAAGCAGTGAAATGATCACCTACAGAAGGGACTTTGGTTAACCCCCATAAAAACACAGGAGATGCTGGACCCGCCATTTGGATGTTTTCTCCAAAAGAGTTTATCATCCCCCTTACTTTAGTAATTGTTCCGCTTAAATATAAGACATCACCAATATTCAAGGTGCCATTTTGAATTAAGACTGAGGCAACAGCTCCTCTAGTTCGATCCAAATTAGACTCTATAATAGTTCCTTCCGCTAGGGCAGTTGGATCTGCTTTTAACTCCATCACATCAGATAATAATAGTATCATCTCAAGCAAAGTATCAATGTTAGTTCCCTGCATAGCGCTTATAGGAACCATTAAAGTATCCCCTCCCCAATCTTCCGAGATTAAATTCTGCTTAGCCAACTCTTCTTTGATAGAATCAACATTTGCATCCTCTTTATCTATTTTATTTATTGCAACTATTATAGGAACTTTCGAAGCTTGAATATGTTGAATAGCTTCTAAAGTTTGAGGCTTTACACCATCATCTGCAGCGACTACTAACACAGCTATATCAGTTATAGAAACTCCTCGAATCCTCATTCCAGAAAAAGCGGCATGTCCGGGAGTATCTAAAAAAATCAATTTTCTCTCTTCATTTTTGTGTGATACGCTGACTTCGTAGGCCCCGATTTTTTGAGTTATCCCCCCCGCTTCTCTTTTTGCAATCTGGGTTTTCCTGATTTTATCTAATAAAGTAGTTTTACCATGATCTACATGGCCCATCACTGTAACGACTGGAGGTCTTAACACTAGCTTATTCGTTCCGTTAGAAAACACTCCAAGACGCTTTTTCTCATTAGAAGGTTTATCTGAATTTACACTAACTTCAACACCAAACTCCTGACCCAAATTTTGAATTGTTGTAAGATCAAGTACCTGATTAACATTCACTGAAACTCCCTTTAAGAAAAGTGATTTGATGATATCCGTAGTAGATATTCCAAACATTTCAGCTAACTCTTCAACAGTTTTAGGACTATTGAGAATAAGGCTAGTAGGTTTTTCTACGTCTGAAGTATAAAGGTCCCTTTTTGAACTCTGCGTAGTAGACTTTTTTTTTATCGTAGGATTGTTTACGCTCCTTTGTTTAATTGTGAACGAAGTTTCTTCTGATTCTTTTACTGCTGGTTTAGATGGTCTTGCTAATGGAAGTGGTAATATATCATCTTTTATGTCCACGGCACCAAGTAAATCACTAACTGATTCATAATCTTCATCAAAAGTTACTTTTGAGCGAGTTTTCTTTTTTAATTTTAGTTTCACTCCTGTACGATCAATATCCCTTTTCATCATCTTTATCACTTTTCTTAATTTTTTATCTATTTTTAGTGTGGGTTTAAGTTTAAATTTAAAATTCCCTGTTGAACATCACTTTGCAGAGATGATAGTAGTGAAGACTGATCTCTACTCTGTATATTGACTAGTATTAAAGGAGAAGTAAGATAGAGAATTTCTTCGGACAGACTGATGTGTCCAACTTGGACATTTGTTACCAAGTTTTTATATTGAGTTTTATAAGAAAATAGATATCTTTGGTGATTTTATGAGAAGGTATACCTTGTTTTTTCAAAGAAATATGATCTGTTGTTATCAAAATTGCTCTCCTAAGTGTAGAATATTTGAATTTATGCTGGCTGAGAATAGGCATTTTTAATGCAGTGTTATACAGTTTTTTACTGTACAGCACAAAAAATCCGGGGTTTAATGTGCTCTTATTATACAAAAGAAAGATATCTCAAGTATAAAAAATTTACTAGAAATCGCATATATTTTGATAAAAAAAAAGTAACATGAAGAAAATAACTATAGCATCTAAAAAGAACACTTGCAATGCCTAGATTCCAAAAAAATGACAATTTTATCGATAAAACTTTCACCGTGTTAGCGGATATTGTTCTTAAGGTCTTACCTGCTAGTAAACAAGAAAAAGAAGCCTTCTCCTACTATCGAGATGGAATGTCTGCTCAATCTGAAGGCGAGTACGCTGAGGCATTAGAGAATTATTATGAGGCTCTTCGATTAGAAGAGGACCCGTACGATAGAAGTTATATTCTATATAATATTGGTTTAATTTATGCAAGTAATGGAGAATATATAAAAGCGTTGGAGTACTACCATCAAGCTTTAGATTTAAATTCAAGACTCCCACCAGCACTAAATAACATAGCAGTTATTTACCATTACCAGGGCGTAAAAGCTTCGGAAAAGAAGGATCTGGAAACTGCTAGAACAATGTTTGATAAAGCCGCTGAATACTGGAAACAAGCTATTCGATTAGCACCTAATAATTACATAGAAGCCCAGAATTGGCTTAAAACTACCGGAAGGATGTCATCTGATAGCTTATACTAATTGGTAGATGATTTTAAGTGATTCTAGCAAAACGTACTTCCTAAAAAAAGTGAAATATTCTTACGACATACTTTATGTATCAAAGATTATAGAAAAACATATTTGTATATTTATAAATAAAATAAACTTTTAATTTTCTACTGGAAGTATGATATGTATAGATTAAAAATTTATTACGAAACAACTATTGTTTTATTTTTACTGAGGATATTAAAAGTAATATGGTTAAAACTGCAACAAGTACTGGTTTTATAACTCAAATCATTGGTCCCGTAGTAGACGCAGAGTTTCCTAATGGAAAACTGCCGAAAATTTACAATGCTATTGTTGTTGGTGAAGGACAATCAGCTGTAACATGCGAAGTACAACAGTTACTTGGTAATAATCGAGTTAGAGCAGTCTCTATGACTTCTACGGATGGCTTAAAAAGAGGGATGTCGGTTACAGATACAGAAAATGCTATCAGCGTTCCAGTTGGGAAAGTAACTCTTGGACGTATATTTAATGTTTTAGGCGAAGCTGTGGACAACATGGGAGATCTAAAAATTGAAAAAACTCTACCTATACACAGATCTTCTCCAGCATTTACGGAGTTAGAAACAAAACCTTCTATATTTGAAACTGGGATTAAGGTAGTTGATCTATTAGCTCCTTATAGAAGGGGTGGTAAAATTGGATTATTTGGAGGAGCTGGTGTAGGTAAAACTGTTCTTATTATGGAACTTATTAACAATATTGCTAAAGCTCACGGAGGAGTTTCTGTATTTGGTGGCGTTGGCGAGAGAACACGTGAAGGTAACGACCTTTATATGGAAATGAAAGAGTCTAAAGTTATTAATGAAGAAAATTTAGGTGAATCAAAAGTAGCACTTGTATACGGACAAATGAATGAACCGCCGGGAGCTCGTATGCGCGTAGGTCTTACAGCATTAACAATGGCAGAATACTTCCGTGACGTTAATAAACAAGACGTTCTCCTGTTCATTGATAATATATTCCGATTTGTTCAAGCAGGATCTGAAGTATCTGCATTGCTTGGTCGTATGCCATCTGCTGTAGGGTACCAACCTACTTTAGCTACTGAAATGGGAGCGTTACAAGAGAGAATTACTTCTACGACAGAAGGGTCTATAACATCTATTCAGGCTGTTTACGTTCCTGCAGACGATTTAACAGATCCTGCTCCAGCAACTACGTTCTCTCACCTTGATGCAACAACTGTGTTATCTAGAAACCTTGCTGCGAAAGGTATTTATCCTGCAGTTGATCCACTAGATTCTACATCTACAATGCTGCAAATTGAAATCGTAGGTAAATTACATTACTCTACAGCTCAAGCAGTTAAACAAACGCTTCAAAGATATAAAGAACTTCAAGATATTATTGCAATTTTAGGTTTAGATGAATTATCTGAAGAAGATAGACAAACAGTAGCAAGAGCAAGAAAAATAGAACGTTTCTTATCTCAACCTTTCTTCGTTGCTGAAGTGTTTACAGGCTCTCCTGGTAAATATGTATCTTTGACAGATAGTATAAAAGGTTTTAACATGATTTTAAATGGGGAATTGGATGAATTACCAGAGCAAGCATTCTATCTTGTAGGTAATATCGATGAAGCTATTAATAAAGCAAAAAGCTTAAAAGGATAGGTAAGTAAAAATGTCTCTACATGTTAACATAATAGCTCCAGATAGAAATGTCTGGGATTCAAATGCAGAAGAAGTAATTTTACCTAGTAGTACAGGTCAATTAGGTATTTTAAAAGGTCATGCTCCTCTTTTAACTGCTTTAGATATTGGGGTTATGAGAGTTCGAATTGATAAAGATTGGATCCCTGTTGTCTTAATGGGAGGATTTGCAGAAGTCGAAAATGACGAGTTAACAATTTTAGTAAATGGTGCTGAAGAAGGATCTAAAATTGATAAAGATGAAGCTCAAAGGAACTTAGAACTTATGACAGTTCGGTTTAATGAAGCCCAGACTAGCAAAGAAAAGATTGAAGCCACTCAAAACTTACGGAAAGCTAGAGCTCGTGTGCAAGCTTCTTCCCTATAAGCTAAATACAGGTATATAAAATCTTTTATATACCTGTATTTCTTTATGAAAAAGCTCAGTTTTAAATTACAAACTGATTTGAATAAACTTAATTTTTATAATGGACATATATAGAAAAAAGAATTTCTTAATTCCTTATAATCTCAACATTAAACAAAGCGATGCTGAGATGTCTCTTTCAGATCATTTAGAAGAGTTACGCCAACGGGCATTTTGGTCTGTAAGCGTATTAATAACTTCAATTATTATCTGTGTTTTTAGTGTAAAAAATATTGTAAAAGTCCTACAAGAACCCGCTTTAGGAATAAAGTTTCTACAGTTTGCTCCAGGGGAATATTTTTTTGCCTCTATAAAGGTTGCTGCATATACAGGGCTATTAATAAGTAGCCCATTTCTAATCTACCAAATCATTCTGTTTGTTTTACCAGGTATGACAAAGAATGAACGCAAAACTATTCTACCTATTATTCTAGGTGCATTAACATTATTTTTATTTGGTCTGATGTTTGGGTACTCGATCTTAGTACCAGCAGCTTTAAACTTCTTCATAAATTATGGATCAGAAGTCGTAGAGCCATTCTGGTCTTTTGAACAATATTTTGAATTTATTTTGATTTTATTATTTAGTACGGGGTTAGCATTCCAGCTTCCCGTTCTTCAAATCATGTTAGGACTATTAAGGATAGTTTCTGGTGAAACAATGCTATCTATTTGGCGTTATGTAATTTTGGGTTCAACCATAATTGGAGCAATTTTAACTCCGTCTGTAGATCCACTTACTCAGATTTTAATGTCTTCCATAGTAGTGGTATTATATTTTCTCGGGGCGGGTATTGTTCTATTGATAGAAAAAAAGTAGAAGAAATATTGATTATAACGTTGATTTTTAAGTTAAAATATTATGGTTAATGTTCTTGTTTAAGAGTTCAAGACCAAATATACAAACAGAACTTTTGACAGTTCTGATATTAACATCGAATTTATTACGCTACAAAATAATATAAGACGAAGAGAGAAGTTTATAATTGTATATTATAACGACTCTTCTTTTAATAATTTAATCTCTCCGGTGTGATACAGGAATGATTCCATACACAGCCGAGACTTTCTATTACCTATTTTAAGAAACAGTTTGGAGACTAATGAAATATAATCACTTATTACATTTAATTAAAAGTTTATCACAAAGCGTCTTAGGCTTATTTTTAGTATCTACTATCTTTATACCTACTTTTTCTAACGCGTTTCCTATATTTGCACAACAAGCATATGAAAATCCTCGTGAAGCCACTGGGAGAATAGTTTGTGCCAACTGCCATTTAGCTCAAAAACCTGTTGAGATTGAAGTCCCACAAGGAGTTCTACCGGATACGGTATTTACTGCAGAAGTAGAAATCCCATATGATTTATCTCTTAAGCAAGTGACTGGTGATGGAACAAGAGGGTCATTAAATGTAGGCTCTGTACTAATCTTACCAGAAGGATTTACACTAGCGCCAAAGGATAGATTATCCGAGGAGTTAAAAGAAGAAACTAAAGGCGTTACAATTTCAACGTATAGCGCTTCTAAACCAAATATCTTAGTAGTGGGTCCTATACCAGGTGATAAACATCAGAAAATAATTTTCCCAATTTTATCACCTAACCCAGCAGAAAACAAAAATGTTCACTTTATTAAATATCCTATTTATGTAGGTGCTAATCGTGGCAGAGGACAAGTCAATCCAACTGGTACAAAAACAAATAATAGTCTGTATACATCGCCTACAGAAGGACAAGTTGTAAAAATAGAGAAAATTTCTGCAGGCGGATATAATCTATCCATAAAATCTAAACGTGGTGATGTGGTATCTGTAAGTATACCAGCTGGACCCGAGCTTACTGTTAAAGAAGGTCAGTTAGTTACTGCAGATCAAGCCGTAACTGTAGATCCAAACGTTGGAGGTTTTGGTCAAACTGAAACAGAGATAGTTTTACAGAGTCCCGCTAGAGTAAAAGGAATGATTGCATTCTTCTTTACTATAATTTTAGCTCAAATTTTACTTGTGCTTAAGAAAAAACAATTTGAAAAAGTACAATTGGCAGAGATGAACTTTTAAAAGGAAGCATGTGTAACAAGAATTTAATTACACATGCTTTTCTATTTTATAGTATCTTTTAGTCAAATTTATTTAGTTAGTTGAATTACTTTTGTAAAACAATCTTTGTCTACAACCGCTATCTGTGCAAGCATTTTTCTATTTAACGCTATCTCAGATTTTTTCAACGCACTAATAAGTACACTATAATTTGATCCAGTTTCTCTGGCAGCAGCATTAATACGTACTATCCATAGGCTACGGAATTCACGTTTTCTCCGTTTTCGACCTACATAAGCGTAACGTAAAGCTTTCATTACTTGCTGATTAGCCATTCTAAATAATTTAGAATGGGTACCACGGAAACCTTTAGCTATTTTTAAAATCTTATTTCTTCTATTTCGGGCAACATTACCTCTTTTTACTCGTACCATTTTATTCTTACTTACAATGTTATAAATTATTTAGCTTCCGTTACAAGTATGGAAGCATGCTGCGTAAAGCGATAGAATCCCCAAAAAACACTACCATATGAGTTGATAAACCTCTTTTACGTTTACTAGACTTTTTTTCTAGCAAGTGACCTTTAAATGCTCTGCGTCTTAGAAACAAGCCGTTTGTAGTTTTCCGAAATCGTTTCTTAGCTGAATGACGAGTTTTTAACTTTTCCATAAATTCTGATTATTCATAAACTAAAATTATTTTTATATTATATCTAATAAAAAAGATGTAAACTCTACTAGATGAGATTGTTTACATCTTTCAGCTTAGGCTTGGCTTACTTTAGGTTGAAATATGGAAGAAAACCAGTTAGTTATCAGTTTTATTATGATTCGACTAAAACTTGTTTCTAACTCTTGGAACATTTTCATATTCATAGTAAACGATATATTCGCTTCAGCTACGATGTTATCTGCTAAATGCGAATCTAAAGGTAAAGAATCTAAAGCTCTTTTATAATTTTGTTTGAATTCTTGTTCATCGGTAACCTCTTCAAATTCATAAAAGGATAATCCTTTTCCATCAGAGAGGTTCATAGCTCTGGGCAATTTTTTCAGTATTTGGCCTCCAGATAAATCGCCTAAATAACGCGTATAAGCGTGAGCTATTAATAGTTCGGGTCTCTCATTAGAAATCATTTTTATACGTTCTACATATGCTTTTGTCGCCTCTGAAATTCGAATTAAAGATTTCCAATTAGAACCATAATAATGTTCTAAATCTAATTCTAAATTTCTATTTAGTTCTGTAATAGATCGGTTTAATAAGTTCATGATTTTATTCTTTTCCATTTCCTCTTCCATAGCAGAATAAACAAAATAAAGATTAGAAATTAACTTTCGATAAGACTCTTTATCAATCACCCCACCTAAAAATGATTTTACAAAACTTACGTTTTCGGCCATACTATGAGACTTACTTGTTCCTTCTCTTAATTGAGTTGCTAAGTTGTTTACCATGTGAATTAGATATTAATAATTATGTATACGAAGTCTTAAGGTATAGGATACTGGTTTAGAGTAACTTTTGTAACAAAATGAAATGAATATTGATATTTTAAATTTATAAAGTGTAGAGAAAAAATTCAATCAGTATTTACTAAGCGAGATACATTATCTCATATCTTAGGAATTCTTATATGTAGATATTTTTCATCTACACAGTGAAGAAGACTGAAAGTTTGACATATAAAATACGTTTATTTTCCGTAAAGACCGAATGGTCTTCATTAAACACAAACACATTTATATAGTATAATGTTCCAGTAGCTGCTTGAATAGTCCATCTACATTCTGGTAGAAATTACAACATTAACATAAATTACTCAAATATATTTTTACTTATGGATATAATAAGCTTAGGATGGTCCTCTCTAATGGTAATGTTTACATTCTCATTAGCATTAGTTGTATGGGGTCGAAACGGTTTCTAAAGATAATAACGTACACAGGAGTAAGATTATGGGAAATGAGATAATTACAGCAGGCTCTATTAGTTTTGCCATCACTTTAATAGGTCTTGCCTTAGGTTTTGCACTATTAAAATTGCAGGGGGAATAACCTTTTCGATAGAAATCAATGTATACTATGAAGGAATTTCTGTTACAAATTCCTTCTACTATTATACATTTTCGCACCCTATGCTTCACACAATCTGGATTTTATGCTCTTTAACTCTAATTTTTTTCGTAATCCTTCATAACCCAAAATCACAAGGTTTAAGTAACCAAAGTCAACTCTTTGGAACAACTCGAACAGCAGAAGAAAATATTACCCGAACTACTTGGATTCTTACATGCATATTCTTTACTTTAACTATTTATCTATCAGCATCAAATAACGCGTAAGTATGATTATGCAATGTCCAGTGCCAAAACATCAACGCCCCCTAAGTGAATATAATGAATTAAAAACTTCGTTTGGATTTACTTGGACTACAGAAGGGCCAAGTTCATTTTTAAAAGAGTTTTCTTATATATCAGTTATACGATTATTATTATCTTTGTTGTTGGCTAAGTTTTTGTGGATAATTTCTGCTTCTTTCTTATTCTTTACAACCTGGATGTTAAGATTATATCTAGGGTGGTTGTATATATATAACCGCTTAATGAATGCCACCATAACCTATGAAGAATCAGGGTGGTATGATGGACAGACTTGGATTAAAACAAATGATATTTTAATACAAGATCGACTTGTAGGTGTGTATGAAGTCTTACCGGTATTAAAAACGCTTACAATTAGTTATATCTTTTTCTATTCCTACTGTTGTAATCGGTCTTTATTTAATTTCAAGACTTACTCTATAAAAGTTCTATCTATAAAAATAATTTATGATATGATATTATAAGAAAACACGCGGGGTAGAGCAGTCTGGTAGCTCGTCGGGCTCATAACCCGAAGGTCAATGGTTCAAATCCATTCTCCGCTATAAATTTTTTTTTGTTAAAATCCTATATTAGTGCTATAATTATTTTATAACCTAATACTTTTATATTTCATATTACAAATGGTCGAAACATTAAATTTACAAATACCATCACCTACATTTGAAGGTAGTACAGGAGGTTGGTTACGTGCTGCAGAGGTCGAAGAAAAGTATGCAATTACTTGGACAAGTCCAAAAGAACAAGTCTTCGAAATGCCAACAGGCGGAGCAGCTATCATGAGAAAAGGTGAAAATCTTCTTTATTTAGCTCGCAAAGAGCAATGCTTAGCATTAGCAACTCAAGTTAAAGATTTTAAAATTACTGACTATAAGATATATAGAATATTTCCAAGTGGTGAAGTACAATATCTACATCCAAAAGATGGAGTATTGCCAGAAAAAGTCAATGCTGGGCGTATTGGTGTAGGAAATATTTCACATTCTATAGGTAAAAATCTTAATCCAGCCCAAGTAAAATTCACAAATAAATCAATCAACTAAATCAAAATTAGTAGGCTGCTAGATCTAGCAGCTGATTCATTCGGAGAGGTGGCAGAGTTGGTCGAATGCGTCTGATTTGAAATCAGAAGAAACTTTGCGGTTTCCGTGGGTTCGAATCCCACTCTCTCCTGTTTAAACTCTAAAAATACCGGTCAGAAATAGAATTTTATAGCGGGTGACGCGATTCGAACGCGCGACATCAACCTTGGCAAGGTTGCGCTCTACCACTGAGCTACACCCGCTTATTTTTGCTCCATCTTTATTATTAAATAGGATACAGTAATTTGTCAATGGCTATAATAAATAAAACCATCCTCTATACAACAAAATTTGAGGATGGTAGAAAAAATCGTTAAATGATAAATGAGTTAAAGGCTGCTGTTACTATAACAAGACTAAACCATAACCCTGCACCCGTATAGACTACGCCTTTAGATTTCTCCCACTCTCCAGGAGAAACCAAAATTACAGGAACTCCAACTACAAGAGCAAAAGACAACAGTATTAAAATACTAACAAGTAATTGTAAAATAGCTACCATATTCTTCTTCCTCAGAAATTTTATTCGCATTTCAAAGAAACCTTTATCTCCTATACTCAAATACTTAAAGCATCAGAGAAAAAAGATTATTCCAATACATGTTATACTATCCTTTCTTATTTGTGACGATTATTTCATAAATAAAATACAAGATATAGAAATACTTAACGATCTAGTTAATTTAGTAAATTTTAAAAATTATTCTAGATAGTTAATACGCTTAAATTAAGCTATATTGTAAACTATATATTAGATGAATAAAAACTACTGAGTTTTTGGTTTTTGTTCAGCCTTTACAAATTATATTTCTTCAGTAAAGAGGTTATTTATATATGGCAGAAACTTTATTATTAGCTAAGCTACCAGAAGCTTACGCGATTTTCAAACCAATTATTGATGTAGCTCCAGTTATACCAGTATTCTTTCTTTTATTAGCATTCGTTTGGCAGGCTGCTGTAGGTTTTAGGTAAGTTGGGAAAGTTGGGGTATTTTTATAGTTAAAGATACCCCAACTTTTTCCTTTATTAATACATGTAAGGTATAATAAAAGCCACTAAGTGTATTTTGTTGAAACTCTTTTTTATTAATAAAATTTATAGGCATATTAAACATGATAGAACCTTTGTTATTCGGAATTGTTCTTGGGTTAATTCCTGTTACGTTGGCTGGGCTTTTTGTAGCTGCATACCTTCAATATAGAAGAGGTAACCAATTTGGACTTTAAAAGTTAAAAAATAGTAGTAATTGTAAATTTTAAAAGATTACAATTACTACTATTTTATTTCTTAGACTTATTACCAACTAGATTTAGTGACTCCTGGTAAAAGACAACTGTGTGCCATTTCTCTTAAAACATGACGTGATATACCAAAACTTCTGTAATATCCACGACTTCTACCAGTCATCCAACATCTGTTTCTTAAACGTGATGGAAAAGAGTTTCTAGGTAAAGTTTGAAACTTACCATAAAAGGCCAGTTTTTCTTGAAATGACGTAGAAGCTTTTATAGATTCTTTAATTTCTGTTCTTTTTTTACCATATTTAATTACAAGACATTGGCGTTTTTTTCTTTCACGCTCTATCATATTCTTTTTTGCCATAATAAAATCACCTACAAAGTATTACTAATTATTTATAGTCTATCAGATAACAAATAAAAATTTATCCTATAAGGATAAATAAAAATAATATTAAAACCATTTTTAAATAGTTTAATATTATTTTATTTTTAACCAAATTTACCTGTAGTAGATGCGATAACAAAAGCAGCGTACGTAAAGATATAACCAACTGTAAAGTGGACTAGGCCCACAAGTCTAGCCTGAACGATAGATAAAGCAACAGGCTTATCTTTCCATCTTACAAGGTTTGCTAAAGGTGTTCTTTCATGTGCCCATGCTAATGTTTCTATAAGTTCTTGCCAATACCCTCTCCAAGAGATTAAGAACATAAAACCAGTAGCCCAAATTAGATGTCCGAATAAGAACATCCAAGACCATACAGATAAACTGTTCATTCCATATGGATTATAACCATTTATAAGCGGAGATGAGTTTAACCATAGATAATCTCTTAGCCACCCCATAATATATGTGGAAGATTCGTTAAATTGTCCAGGGTTTCCTTGCCAAATTGTTACATGTTTCCAATGCCAGTAGAATGTTACCCAACCTATAGTGTTTAACATCCAGAACATTGATAGGTAAAATGCATCCCATGCAGAAATATCACACGTGCCTCCACGTCCTGGACCATCACATGGGAAGCTATAACCAAAGTCTTTTTTATCAGGCATCAATTTAGAGCCTCTAGCATCAAGTGCTCCTTTAACCAAGATTAAAGTTGTTGTATGCAGAGCTAACGCTATAGCATGGTGTACTAAGAAGTCACCTGGACCTATAGGTAAGAATAATGAATTTTTTCCATCATTAACTGCACTCAACCAACCTGGTAACCAGATATTATTACCTGCATTTGAAGCCAAACTTCCTGCTGAGGATAAAAGTACATCAAACCCATACAAGGCTTTCCCAGAAGAAGCTTGTATCCATTGTGCAAATACAGGTTCAACTAAAATTTGTTTTTCAGGTTGTCCAAAGGCTACTACTACGTCGTTATGAACATATAATCCTAATGTATGGAATCCTAAGAATAAAGAAACCCAGCTTAGATGGGAAATAATGGCTTCTTTGTGTTCTAGTATTCTTGCTAAAACGTTATTTTTTTTTTGTTCTGGATCATAATCCCGGACAAAGAATATAGCTCCATGAGCAAAAGCTCCAACCATTAGGAACCCAGCTATATACTGATGATGAGTATATAATGCGGCTTGAGTTGTGTAATCTTTAGCGATAAACGCATATGATGGCAGTGCATACATGTGTTGAGCTACTAAAGATGTTATAACTCCTAGAGAAGCTAATGCTAATCCTAGTTGGAAATGTAGAGAGTTAGTAAGGGTTTCAAATAACCCTTTATGACCAGCACCTAAACGCCCCCCCGGTGGACGATGTGCGTCTAAAATTTCTTTTAAGCTGTGGCCAATTCCCCAATTTGTTCTGTACATATGACCAGCAAATATAAACACTACACCAATTGCTAGATGATGGTGTGCAATATCTGAAAGCCAAAGAGCCTGAGTTTGAGGATGGAAGCCGCCTAAGAAAGTCAATATTGCAGTACCAGCTCCTTCACTAGTTCCAAAGATATGAGTAGAACTATCTGGGGAAGCAGCATATAAATTCCAATTCCCTGTGAAGAACGGAGTTAGTCCTGCAGGATGTGGTGCTATTTTAGTAAAATTATCCCATCCGACATGTTGCCCTCTAGCCTCTGGAATAGAAATGTGTACCAAATGTCCAGCCCAAGCAACAGAGCTAAATCCGAATAATCCAGAAAGATGATGATTTAATCTAGATTCATTATTTTTAAACCAAGATAAACCCGGTTTAAACTTCGGCTGTAGGTGTAACCATCCAGCGAAGAGTAATACTGCAGCCAGGAATAATAGGAATAAAGATCCAGCATATAGATCATTGTTATTTCTTAATCCTATTGTATACCACCAATGGTACACACCAGATGTAGCTATATTAACAGGATAGGATACTCCTCCTTTAGTAAATGCTTTAATTGCAGGTTGACCAAAGTGAGGGTCCCAGATAGCATGGGCAATAGGTTTAACTTTTAATGGATTCAGAACCCATTGCTCAAAATTACCTTGCCACGCAACATGGAAAAGGTTACCTGATGTCCATAAAAAGATAATAGCCAAGTGGCCAAAATGTGATGCGAAAATCTTTTGATAAAGATTTTCTTCAGTCATTCCATCGTGACTCTCAAAATCATGTGCTGTCGCTAACCCATACCAAATCCGTCTAGTCGCCGGATCTTGAGCAAGGGCCTGACTAAATTTAGGAAATTTTGTTACCATAATTCTCCCTTAAATACTCTTTACTCTTATCCTACAGAAATAATGCGTGCTAAGAAGAATGCCCAAGTCGTACCAATACCTCCTAAAAGATAGTGTGCAAGACCTACGGCACGTCCTTGTGTAATGCTTAATGCTCTTGGCTGAATCGCTGGGGCTAGATGTAACTTATTATGAGCCCATACAATAGACTCTATTAGTTCTTGCCAATATCCTCGCCCGCTAAATAGGAACATTAAACTAAACGCCCAGATAAAATGCGCCCCTAAGAAAATTAAACCATAAGCAGATAATGCAGATCCATAAGACTGAATTACTTGGGATGCTTGAGCCCAAAGGAAGTCTCTAAGCCAACCGTTAATAGTGATAGCACTTTGCGCGAAGTTACCACCAGTAATGTGTGTTACCGTTCCATCCGCACCTGTAGTACCCCAAACATCAGATTGCATTTTCCAACTAAAATGGAAAATTACAACAGAAATGCAGTTATACATCCAGAATAACCCTAAGAAAACTGAATCCCAAGCAGAACTTTGACATGTACCACCTCTTCCAGGTCCATCGCAAGGGAATCTAAACCCTAAATTCGCTTTATCCGGTATCAATCTAGAGTTTCTGGAGAATAGAACACCCTTAAGAAGGATCAATACAGTTACATGGATTGTAAATGCATGTATATGATGTACCATAAAGTCTGCTGTCCCTAAAGATATTGGCATAATAGCAACTTTGTTACCAACTGCAACAATATCACCACCAAACGCATAGCTAGCTGTAGATAGAGCGTTAGGAGTAGTATTACCTGGAGCCAAAGTGTGAATATTTTGTACCCATTGAGCGAATACAGGTTTAAGTTGTATAGCTGTATCTGAGAACATATCCTGTGTACGCCCTAAAGCTCTCATAGTGTCATTATGGATATATAATCCAAAGCTATGGAAACCTAAAAAGATACATATCCAATTTAAATGGGAAATTATCGCATCTCGGTGTCTAATCACTCTATCCAGCAAATTATTATAGTTTTGAGCTGGATTATAATCTCTCACCATAAAAATACCCGCATGTGCTGCTGCCCCAGCAATACAGAAACCACCAATCCACATATGGTGCGTAAATAACGAAAGTTGAGTTGGGTAATCTGTTGCTATGTAAGGATATGGAGGCATTGCGTACATATGGTGCGCAACTATAATACTTAGTGAACCCATCATGGCTAAGTTTATAGCTAGTTGAGCATGCCAAGATGTTGTCAAGATTTCGTATAAACCCTTATGACCTTCACCAGTAAATGGACCTTTATGAGCCTCTAAAAGCTCTTTCATATTGTGTCCTATACCCCAATTTGTTCTATACATATGGCCAGCTACTATAAATAGTACTGCTAACGCAAGATGATGGTGAGCTGTATCACTTAACCATAAACCGCCAGTAACAGGATTTAATCCTCCTTTAAAGGTTAAGAAATCAGAATACTCACTCCAATTTAAACTAAAAAATGGTACTAGACCTTTACTGAAACTAGGATATAGTTGAGCCATTAAGTCTCTGTTCACAACAAATTCATGTGGAAGTGGAATTTCTTGTGGGGCTACACCCGCATCTAAAAGTTTATTTATCGGTAGAGATACATGGATTTGATGGCCTGCCCAAGATAAACATCCTAACCCTAAAAGACCAGATAAATGGTGATTTAGCATGGATTCGGCGTTTTGGAACCATTCTAATTTCGGTGCTGCTTTATGATAGTGGAACCATCCTGCAAAAAGCATCAAGCCTGACATGATAAGACCCGCAAGTGCAGACCAATATAGTTCTACTTCACTTGTAATACCAGAAGCTCTCCACAATTGGAAGAACCCAGAAGTAACTTGTACACCTTGGAATCCACCACCGACGTCACCATTTAAAATCTCTTGACCTACGATAGGCCAAACTACTTGAGCACTCTGTTTAACAGATGTTGGATTACTTAACCAAGCTGAGTAATTAGAGAATCTAGCCCCATGGAAATACATTCCACTTAGCCATAAAAATATTATGGATAATTGCCCAAAGTGAGCACTGAAAATCTTACGAGATATATCTTCTAATGAACTAGTATGACTATCAAAATCGTGCGCATCGGCATGCAAATTCCAGATCCAAGTAGTAGTTTTTGGACCTTTAGCTAAAGTACGAGAAAAATGACCTGGTTGTGCCCATTTCTCAAACGATGTACTAACAGGATTTCTATCTACTGCAATTAAACTTTTTTTTGCCTCTTGCTCTGTTGAGCTAATTGTCATTGAGGTTTCCTCTTCTGAGACAAGAAACTAAAAACGCTCGCTTATGTAAATGTACCTAAAGTTATAACATTGAAGTTATGTATAAGCATCCTTCAATTAGGTTAAGCAAGTTTTTATCAATATTTAGTATAACATTTTATCTACCTGTTAGAGCTGATTCTTTTTCTTTCTGTTAAGAATAATTAAATTAAACTCTAATTTATATAAGACCAGTGTGGATTGTAATAGTATTTGTCCAACTTGAATATTAGGCAGAGATCCATTATTGTTATTTCAATACTAAACGTGAGATATTTGTACAAGATACTTATTAAACTTAACATTATGAACGAACAAGAAATTTTTGATAAAGTCCAAGGAATTATATCCGAACAGCTTGGAGTTGAGAAAAGCCAAGTAACAAAAGATGCTAATTTTGCCAATGATTTGGGTGCAGACTCCCTAGACACAGTGGAATTAGTAATGGCTATAGAAGAAGCTTTTAATATCGAAATCCCAGACGAAACGGCGGAGCAAATCTCTAATTTACAACAGGCTGTAGATTTTATACGCCAGAAAGTAGCTGCTTAGATTAAAGACTTCTTTAGAGGTACGTGTTAGACTGCATTGGTGTGTATCTCTAAAGGAATTTTCTAAAAAATTATTTTTTATCAAGTCAAATCTAACTATAGAATTGCTAACATACTTAGACCTTAATAAATCCTTCTTATGAACAAAAAAGAACTCATAGATACAGTTTTTCACGACACAGATATTACAAAAAAAGAAATTGATCTAGTTTTAACTAAAGTTCTAGAAACTATCATGGATAGAGTGTCTAATGGAGAAAAAGTCCAATTAGTCGGATTTGGTTCATTTTCATGCGTAAAAAGAAAGTTATCCATAGTTTCTAACATAGCTACTCATAGTCACAGAGCATATAATCCGTGTATAAAATTCTCAGCTGGCAAGTTTTTTAAAGAAAAAGTTAATATTTCTTAGTTAAGATTGGTCATTCATTTAGTATTTATAATAATTGCAGTTATAATTAATTAGACAGATTTCGATAACAATATAATTTCATATTTTTACATTAGGGAGAAAGTTTATATGAAACTTGCATACTGGATGTACGCAGGACCAGCTCATATTGGAACACTACGTGTAGCTAGCTCGTTCAAGAATGTGCATGCAATTATGCATGCTCCTTTAGGAGATGATTATTTCAATGTTATGAAATCGATGCTGGAAAGAGAGCGTGAATTCACACCAGTCACGGCGAGTGTTGTCGATAGGCATGTATTAGCAAGAGGATCTCAAGAAAAAGTAGTGTCTAATATTACACGTAAAGACTCTGAAGAACAACCAGATTTAATAGTGTTAACACCTACGTGTACATCAAGTATCTTACAAGAAGATTTGCAAAATTTTGTTAACAGAGCTTCTTTAGAATCTAAAGCAGATGTTTTGTTAGCAGATGTTAACCATTATAGAGTAAATGAGTTTCAAGCAGCTGATAAGACTCTAGAGCAAATCGTAGAATTTTACCTATTGAAATCAGCAAAATATAATACAATATGTGTAGAGAAAACTCCCACACCATCTGTTAATATCATTGGTTCGTTTTGTTTAGGTTTTCATAATCAACATGATATTTCTGATAAAAAAATTATTTCGAGACTTAGATATAAAAGTAAACTTAATTTTGCCAGGTTCAATTTCGGTAAACGAGTTGAAACCTTACCTAAAGCTTGGTTTAATGTAGTTCCATACAGAGAAACGGGATTAATGGCTGCCGAGTATCTGAAAAAGGAATTTAAAAATGCCCTACATATCACGTCTCCAATTGGAATTATAGAAACCGCTTCGTTTATACGTGAAATTCAGAGAATCCTAAATGAACAAGGGGTTAACATTTCATTTGAAGATTACATACATCAACAAACAAAGTTTATCTCCCAGTCTTCTTGGTTTTCTAGATCTATTGACTGTCAAAATTTAACTGGAAAGAGAGCTGTTGTCTTCGGGGATGCTACACATGCCGCTGCAATAACAAAAATTCTCTGTAGAGAAATGGGAATACATGTGTCTTGGGCGGGAACGTATTGTAAAAATGATTCGGAATGGTTTAGAGGACAAGTAGAAGGTCTTTGTGACCATATTCTAATAACAGAAGATCATTCTCTCGTAGCCGATTTAATAGCTAAAACTGAGCCATCAGCAATTTTTGGAACTCAAATGGAAAGGCATATCGGGAAAAGATTAAATATACCTTGTGGGGTAATATCCTCTCCTGTACATATACAAAACTTTCCGCTTAGCTATAAACCCTTTATGGGATATGAGGGAAGTAATCAAATAGCTGATCTTGTATATAATTCTTTCACACTAGGTATGGAAGATCATTTATTGGAATTATTTGGTGGCCATGATACTACAGATGCGTTGACGACTACTCTTTCTGCAGACGATTCGCTTCGCTGGTCCAGTGAAGCGACGAAAGAACTTAGTAAAATACCTGGATTTGTACGAGGTAAAATAAAGCGTAATACTGAGAAATTTGCTCGAGACAAGAATCTCTCAGAGATTACGTTAGAAACTATGTATGCAGCTAAAGAAACAGTGGGGGCTTAAAGCAAATTTTAAAAACACAAGTATAGATACTTGTGTTTTTTATTTTTTTTTAGTTTCTGAAAATCAGCATCAATAACAGAGTCACCGGATGCCTTTGAGTCTGCAGATGTATTAGAAGTACTACTATAAACTTTTTTGCCAACTTCCATTAAAGAGTCTTGTAAGTCTTTGCTTAAGGATTTTATATCTTCGTACGCGTCGGCACTTATTGCTGCTTTCAGTTTAGTTATTAAGGCAAATATTTTATCTTTATCAGAAGAATTGATTTTATCTTTTAATTCATTAACTTGTTTTTCAGATTGATAACATAGGGAGTCTGCTTGATTTTTTAAATCAACTTTTTTTCTTTTTTCTTTATCCGCTGCTGCACTTTGCTCTGACTCTCGAACTAATCGTTCTACTTCATCATTAGGTAATGTAGAAGCACCAGTAATTGTAATAGACTGTTCTTTACCACTGCCTTTGTCTTTTGCTGTGACAGATAATATACCGTTAGCATCTATATCGAATGTTACTTCTATTTGGGGAACTCCTCTAGGAGCAGGTAAAATTCCATCGAGTCTAAAGGTCCCTAAACTTTTATTGTCGCGTGCAAATTCACGCTCTCCTTGCAATACGTGAATTTCAACATTTGGTTGATTGTCTACAGCTGTAGAAAATACTTCTGATTTTTTTGTCGGGATTGTGGTATTTCGAGCAATTATACGAGTTGTAACTCCTCCTAAAGTTTCTACCCCAAGCGATAGCGGTGTTACATCAAGAAGTAGGATGTCTTTTACTTCTCCAGCTAAAACTCCGGCTTGGACCGCTGCGCCTACAGCAACAACTTCATCCGGATTAACTGTTTGATTCGGATCTTTACCAAGAATTTTCTTTACCAGCTCTTTTACAGCAGGAATTCTAGTAGAACCTCCTACTAAAACAACTTCATCAATCTTACTAGAGTCTAATTTTGCATCTTTTAGGGCATTATCTACTGGAGTTCTAGCTCTGTCTATTAAAGATGAACACAGTTCTTCGAATTTACCTCTTGTTAAAACTCTTTCTAAATGTTTTGGACCAGTATTTGTAGCAGTAATAAAAGGGAGATTTATTTCAGTTTGTGTTAAACTAGATAACTCAACTTTTGCTTTTTCAGAAGCTTCCGTAAGTCTCTGTAGTGCTTGGCGATCAGTTTTTAAGTCGATACCACTTTCTTTTTTAAATTCATCTAAAAGCCATCTAACAACTTTATCGTCAAAATCATCTCCTCCAAGATGCGTGTCTCCAGCAGTTGATAACACTTCAAATACGCCGTCACCCACTTCCAAAACGGATACGTCAAATGTTCCACCTCCTAGATCAAATACTAAAATAGTTTCGTTATTTTTCTTATCTAATCCGTATGCGAGTGATGCTGCTGTTGGTTCGTTTATTATTCTTAATACCTCTAACCCCGCGATTTTCCCGGAATCTTTTGTAGCTTGTCTTTGCGAATCATTAAAATACGCGGGTACAGTAATTACAGCTTGCTTTACCGTTTCTCCTAGATATTTACTTGCGTCATCAACAAGCTTTCTAAGAACTTCAGCTGACATTTCTTCAGGCGCGAAATCTTTTTTTAACGCCGGACACTCCAATTTAATATTTCCTTGAGAATCTGTTTTCACTACATATGACACTTGTTTTAACTCTTCTGAAACTTCCTCAGATTTACGCCCAATAAAACGTTTTACAGAATAAAATGTATTATCTGGATTGATAACGGCTTGTCTCTTAGCGATCTGTCCTACAAGTCTGTCTCCATTTTTTGTATAGGCAATCACAGAAGGTGTCGTTCTAAAACCTTCTGCGTTTGGTATAACAGTAGGCTTTCCTCCTTCCATTACAGCTACTACTGAATTCGTTGTTCCAAGATCTATTCCTACTACTTTTCCCATAATTTTTAGATTAATTAATATTTACTAAGTTCTTAACCTCTACTGAGCTATTAATCCTATATTTACATTCGTGTGTAAAATTTGCAACTATCTTTTACCGAACCTTCGAATTTAAAGATTAAATTCTATCCAAAGACTAAAAAGTCAAAAATAGTATGGTATTTTATTTTCTAATTGTAAAATAATTTTAAAGTAATCTGTTACTCGTATAAAACTTTTCATTTTTATATTTTTTATGAACATAGGCATTTTAGGCACAAAACTAGGGATGACACAAATTTTTGATGACTCTGGTTTGGCTATTCCAGTTACTATTATTAAAGCAGGTCCTTGCACAGTTACACAAATAAAAACTGTTGAAACTGATGGTTATAATTCTGTTCAGCTAGGTTATTTAGAAACACAATCAAAATTGTTGAATAAACCCGAGCTTGGCCACTTACAAAAAACAGGTAGTTCACCATTAAAGCATCTAAAAGAGTACAGAGTTGACAGTGTTCCTAATACAGCAATAGGGTCAATCATATCTATAAGCTCATTTAGCATAGGAGATAAAATAGCTGTAACTGGCAAGACTATCGGTAAAGGGTTTGCTGGGACAGTTAAACGACATAACTTTACACGTGGCCCTATGACACATGGATCTAAGAATCATCGTGAGCCGGGATCTATTGGTATGGGTACTACTCCAGGGAGAGTTTACCCAGGTAAACGTATGGCAGGCCGGTTAGGTGGTAAGCAAACTACTATAAAAAACTTGCAGGTTATCCTTATAAACACAGAAAATAACTTACTGGTTGTTAAAGGGGCAATTCCGGGTAAATTAGGGAACCTTTTAAGTATAAAAAAATCACTAAATAACTAAAATTAACTGAGTTAAAAACACATAATGACAATAATTGCACAACTTAATTATGAGGTTAAGGATTCTCAAGGATTGATAACTCCAAATACATCGATTCCTTTATCAATGAAGATTAACAACTGTACTCCCAAATATTTGATTCATAAAGCAATTGTTATCCAGGATAGAAATAAGAGACAAGGAACTGCATCATCAAAAACACGCAGTGAAGTTAGAGGAGGAGGAAAAAAACCATGGAAACAAAAAGGAACGGGTCAGGCAAGGTCTGGTTCTAGTAACTCACCTCTATGGAGAGGAGGTGGTGTTACATTTGGGCCAAAACCTAGATCTTATGCTAAAAAAATTAATATAAAAGAAAAGCAGCTAGCCTTAACAACTGCACTCTTTAACAGTATGCATAAAGTAACAGTGGTAGAAGATTCTTTTACTAACATTATTCAGCCTAAAACAAAAGCTTTTGTAGCTGCCTTAAAAAAATTTGTTTCTTTAGATGAAACTACGCGAGCTCTCGTTATATCGCATCAAACAAATGAAAACTTGACTCGTTCTGCTCAGAATATTCCGAACGTACATCTCTCCCATATGAATAATATTAACGTTAAAGAAGTTTTATTGGCTAAACATATCATAATTACACAAAACGCATTAACGAACATCACAGGTAAGTAACGCTATGAACTTGAAACATCTGATAGATTTAATTAAATACCCTATTATTACAGACAAAGCGACTAAACTTTTAGAACTAAATCAGTATACATTTGCTGTAGATCCAAAATCTAATAAACTACACATAAAAAAAGCAATTGAATATCTTTTTAACGTAAAAGTAATTTCAGTTAACACTGCTAACCCTCCTGCTAAGCAGAGACGAATTGGGAAATTTATAGGCAATAAAACCCAGTATAAAAAAGCTATTTTGACGTTAGCGACAGGGAATTCAATAAACCTATTCTCAGAAAATTAATCTTTTAAATTTAAACTTATGGCAATACGAATTTATAGACCGTATACAGGTGGAACTAGAAATAGGTCTGTCTCAGATTTTTCAGAACTTACTTCTACTAAGCCGGAAAAAACCTTACTAACAAAAAAAATATCTGGCGGGGGTAGAAATAATCGGGGAGTTATTACTACAAGACATAAAGGCGGAGGTCACAAACAACGCTACAGAATCATCGATTTTAAGAGAAATAAACTAAATATCGATGGTATAGTAGCTACGATTGAATACGATCCTAATAGAAATGCCCGTATTGCTTTAATACATTACAAGGATGGGGAAAAAAGATATATTCTGCATCCAAAGTCTTTAGCAGTTGGGTCTAAAATATCATCTGGTATTTCTGCACCCCTAGAAATCGGTAACTCTTTACCACTACAGTCAATTCCGTTGGGTACAGATGTCCATAATGTGGAACTAATACCGGGGAGAGGAGGTCAGATCGTTAGAGCAGCTGGTACATCAGCACAAATTGTTGCTAAGGATGGTAGATTTGTAACCCTGAAATTACCTTCTAGCGAAGTTCGCATGGTTCCAAGAGAATGCTATGCCACTATAGGTCAGATAGGTAACATTGATTACAATAATATCACCTCTGGTAAAGCTGGTCGTAGCCGCTGGTTAGGTATAAGACCGACAGTTCGAGGTGTTGTGATGAATCCATGTGATCACCCGCATGGTGGTGGAGAGGGTCGTTCTCCAATAGGTAGAGCCCGTCCTGTCACTCCGTGGGGAAAACCAGCACTGGGAGTTAAAACTAGAGCAAAAACCAAATATAGTGACTTTTATATTGTTCGAGGAAGAAAATAAATTCTGTACATCTGTTTATACAAACAAAACCTATAATTAAAAACTAAAACGATGAGTCGTTCACTATCAAAAGGACCTTTTATAAGTTCAAATCTTTCTAAAAAGATAGATTTATTAAATACAACTGGGAAAAAAGATATCATAAAAACTTGGTCGAGGGCATCTACAATTCTTCCTTCTATGGTAGGTCATACCATTGCAGTTTATAATGGTAAACAACATGTTCCTGTGTATATAAATGATCAAATGGTTGGTCATAAGTTGGGAGAATTTTCCCCTACACGCAACTTTAGATCTCATGTAAAAAGTGATAAAAAAGCAAAAAGATAATAAGGAAAATTTACAGATATGGTAAAAGCAATTGCTAAATATATACGAATGGCACCAAATAAAGTTCGACGTGTTTTAAATCAAATCAGAGGAAAATCTTATAAAGAAGCCTTGATGATTCTAGAATTCATGCCTTACTCGGCATGTAAACCAGTCTTACAGGTTCTACAATCTGCAGGGGCAAATGCTGAGAATAACAACGGGTTGAAAAAGATAGACTTAGAAATTGTCGAAGCGTGTGCAGATGCAGGAACTATACTAAAACGTTTTAGGCCTCGGGCTCAAGGAAGAGGTTATAAAATACAAAAACCAACTTGTCATATCAGAGTAAAGTTATCTAAATCTATTTAATTAATCGTAAAAATTTATAAGGAGGTATTGTCGTGGGTCAAAAAACACATCCGTTAGGATTTAGACTAGGAATCACTCAAACTCATAGGTCCTCTTGGTTTGAGCCCAAAGAATCCTATCCGTCTATGTTAGAAGAAGATTATAAAATAAGAACTTATATAGAAAAAACTCTCTCGGCTGCGGGGATCTCTAAAATTGAGATTCACAGAAAATCGGATCAAATTGAGTTAGAAATTCACACCTCCAGGCCCGGTGTAATTGTAGGTCGTTCCGGTACAAACATAGAAAAGTTAAAAGATGATTTAACTAAAAATTTACAAACTTCTCGCCAAATCAGGATTAATGTTACGGAATTAGCTAAAGCTGATTCGGATGCCTCACTTATCGCAGAATTTATAGCGCAACAGCTGGAAAAGAGAGTGGCTTTTCGAAGAGCTACTCGACAAGCTATCCAAAAAGCACAAAGGTTAAACATTCAAGGAATCAAGGTACAAGTTTCTGGTAGGTTAAATGGAGCAGAGATTGCGCGTAGCGAGTGGGTCCGTGAAGGTCGGGTACCTTTACAAACTCTTCGAGCTGATATCGACTATGCAACTAAAAGAGCACAAACCACATACGGAGTCCTTGGAGTAAAAGTTTGGGTCTTTAATGGAGAACTTACACCTAAATTTAGAACTGTTACCGAATAAAAATAGTATCAACGTTTAAATAAAAATATTATGCTTAGCCCTAAAAGAACAAAGTTTCGTAAACCACATCGAGGTCGACTTGGTGGTGTCGCAAGTAAAGGAAATACAATAGTGTTTGGAGAGTATGGGTTGCAAGCATTGGAACCTGTATGGCTAACATCTAGGCAAATCGAGGCAACTCGACGTACAATCACACGCTACGTAAAAAGAACTGGGAAACTTTGGATTAGAGTGTTCCCTGATAAATCTATTTCTTCTAAACCGCCTGAGACACGTATGGGTTCTGGTAAGGGTGCTCCAGATTATTGGGTAGCTGTAATAAAACCTGGTCACGTATTATTTGAAATGAATGGTGTCCCCCAAGCACTTGCATATCAAGCATTGAAAAATGCATCTTATAAACTTCCAATTAAAACAAAATTTGTATCAAAGGAGTAATGGTTTATGTCTTTTTTAAATTTTAGTGAATTGTTATCTTTTGACGAAGATCAATTAACTAGAGAAATTATTCAAGTAAAAAAACAGTTATTTGACCTGCGTTTAAAGAAGGCTACGCGGCAATCTTTTAAGCCTCACCTGTTCAAACACAATAGGCGTAAGGTAGCTCAGCTGTTAACACTGGAATCTCAGAAAAAACAATCTAAAAAATAAAAATATCATAATGTATGCCTATTAAAGAAAGAAGTGGTGTTGTTATAAGTAATAAGATGGAAAAAACTATTGTAGTTTCGATTGAGAATCGAATTACTCATAAAAAAATATGGAAAGTGATTGCAAAGACGAAGAAATACAAAGCACATGATGAAAAAAATGAATGCCAAGTAGGAGATGTCGTAACTATAACTGAAACACGACCTCTAAGTAAGACTAAACGATGGAATTTAAAAGTTATAAAACAGAAATCATCACGTATTAATATTTCGAGCTTAGGAGAATAATCTAAAAATGATACAGACTCAAACTTATTTGAATGTTGCAGATAATAGTGGTGCGAAAAAAATTATGTGCATTAAAGTTTTAGGAAGTAATAGAAGATATGCCAGTATCGGGGATGTTATTATAGGTGTAGTCAAAGATGCTTCACCAAATATGCCCGTAAAAAGATCAGACGTCGTAAGGGCCGTTGTAATGAGAACAAAAAAGACAATCCGTAGAAGTGATGGTATGTCAATACGTTTTGATGATAATGCTGTTGTTATCATTAATAAAGAAAATAATCCACGAGGCACACGTGTCTTTGGTCCTATAGCTAGAGAATTACGTGATAAAGATTTTAGTAAAATAGTATCACTTGCACCGGAGGTTTTGTAATGACTATAAAAACTAGTATGCATGTAAAAAAAGGAGACACGGTTAAAGTAATTTCTGGTAAAGATAAAGGAAAGATTGGTGAGATTATAAAAATTCTAGGAGCTAAGCAACAAGTTATCGTAAAAGACATTAATGTTAAGAAAAAACATGTAAAGCCTAAAAAAGAAGGTGAAGTTGGAAGGATTTCTCAATTTGAAGCTCCCATTCATTCGTCTAATGTTATGCTGTACAGTCTAGAAAAAAAAGTGCTATTTGGGGTAAAAGTTAGAATTCTAAAAAAAACTAGTTAATATATAGATAAAATTTTATGAGTCAAACACTAAGAGTGTATTACAAAGAAAAAGTTATTCCTGTACTTCTTGAACAATTTAAGTACAAAAATATTCACCAGGTTCCAAAAATTACAAAAATAACAATTAACCGAGGTCTAGGTGACGCTTCAAAGAATAATAAAGCGTTAGATACCAGCGTACAAGAACTTGCCCTAATTAGTGGACAACAACCAGTGATTACTAAGGCAGAAAAATCCATAGCCGTTTTTAAGATAAGGGATGGTATGCCAGTTGGAATTGCTGTCACGTTACGAAAACAATTAATGTATGCATTTTTAGAACGTTTCATCCACTTATCTTTACCCAGAATTAGGGATTTTAAAGGGATCAGTGTTAAAGGATTCGATGGAAGAGGTAATTATAATATAGGGATCAGGGAACAACTTATATTCCCGGAAATAGAATATGATAAAGTGGATCAAATTAGAGGAATGGATATATCTATAACTACAACAGCTAAAACACAACAGGAAGGCATTGCGTTATTAAAAGCCTTAGGTATGCCATTTAATGACAATTAATTAACAATATTAATATCACAAGGAGGTTTCGTGGTTAACGATACAATATCAGATATGCTTACGCGTCTACGTAACGCTAATCTGGCTAAGCATCAAATAGTAGAAGTTCCTTCTACTAAAATGACTCGTAATATAGCTAACATCCTACTCGAGGAGGGTTTTATACAAAGCTTCGAAGAAGTAGGAGAAAATTTTAACACTCAATTATTGTTATCCCTGAAGTATAAGGGAAGACATCGCGAGCCTGTTATAACAGCTTTACGTAGAGTAAGTAAACCTGGGCTAAGGGTTTACGCGAATCGAAAAGAACTACCTAGAGTCTTAGGTGGGTTAGGAATAGCTGTTATCTCGACTTCCCAAGGAGTTATGACCGACAACAAGGCTCGTCATCAGGGTTTAGGCGGTGAAGTTTTATGTTATATATGGTAAAAAATTTAGGTAAAATATGTCTCGAATAGGTAAACTTCCAATAAAAGTCCCAGATAAAGTAAATGTCACAATCAGTCCGACAATTATAATGATAAAAGGTCCAAAAGGTGAACTTTCTAGAGAGTTGCCTGCTGCAATTAAGATAATTCAAAATGATAAAACAATTAGTGTAATTCCAAACGATAACTGTACAAACTCTTACCAATTGTATGGGACCTATAGAAGTCTTATTAACAATATGATTGTTGGAGTAACGACAGGTTTTCAAAAAAAATTAGAGTTACAAGGGGTAGGTTACAGATCTCAGCTAGAAGGTAAAAATCTCATCCTAAGTGTTGGGTATAGTCATCAAGTAAAAATACTTTCTCCTGAAGGAATAAAATTATCTGTTGAAGGCAATACAAATGTTACTGTTGCGGGGATTGATAAAGAGTTAGTTGGCCAAATTGCAGCTAATATAAGACTGGTTAGACCGCCAGAGCCATACAAAGGAAAAGGGATTCGATACCAAGGTGAATATGTTCGTAAAAAAGTAGGTAAAGCAGGTAAAAAATAACTTAAATCTAAATATGTCAAATCAATCTATAGACAAAGTTAAACGTAGAATTCGTCAAAAAGTAAAGGGGACAGCTGAAAAGCCTAGGTTATCTGTATTTCGCTCTAACAATCATATTTACGCTCAGTTAATAGATGATGTTTTGGAAACTATTTTATCAAGTTCTACCCTGGAAGTCTCTGTTTCATCCAAACTGGAGTCCACATCCACTTGCGAAGCTTCTACTTTAGTGGGGCAATATATTGCGAAAAGATCATTAGAAGCTAATATCACAAACGTTGTCTTTGATAGAGGAGGACGAATCTATCACGGTAGGATAAAGGCACTTGCCGATGCTGCTAGAGAAGAAGGTCTTAAATTTTAACTATTAAACTATATTATGTCTAGTCGAAAAAAAACAAGTAAATTAAAAAAGAAAAAAGAGACAGATTGGCAAGAACGGATAGTCCAAGTTCGAAGAGTTACAAAGGTTGTGAAAGGGGGAAAGAAATTAAGCTTCGTGCTATTTTTGATAATTGGAAATGAAAAAGGTCAAGTAGGGGTTGGTGTTGGAAAGGCTAGCGACGTAATTGGTGCAGTAAAAAAAGCGGTTACAGATGGAAAAAAAACATCTTATAGACGTCCCATCACGAAGGATAATTCTATTCCGCATATAATAACAGGTCGGTCAGGGGCAGCTAAAGTTATAATCCGACCATCTGCTCCTGGGTCTGGTGTAATTGCAGGTGGTGCTGTCAGAACTATATTAGAGCTTGTGGGAGTAAAAAATATACTTGCTAAGCAATTAGGATCGAATAATCCGCTAAATAATGCTCGGGCTGCAACGAATGCTCTTCTACAGCTGAGAACATTTTCGCAAGTATCCGAAAGTAGATCTCTAAAATCTTAGATTCTAGATTAAGCAGGTATTTAAAATATACTTGCTTAGATCATAAACTTAATATACCTAGCTAGGTAATATGCAAAGAGTAAAAAAAAATAAAAATACATACGGAATACAGTCTAGAGTCGTACTTACTCTTGCGTTAATTATATTATCTCGATTTGGTACTTTTATACCTGTACCAGGAGTAGACCATGATGCATTTTATCAAAGTATTTCTAATAATCCTATTGTCAGCTTCTTAAACATATTTTCAGGAGGAGGGTTTGCTTCCATTGGTGTTTTCGCATTGGGTATAGTTCCATACATTAATGCATCAATTTTAATCCAGTTGGGAACAACTTCGATAAGTAGTCTAGAAAAACTACAAAAGGAAGAAGGCGAAGCGGGACGGCAACGAATCTCACAAATCACGAGATATATTGCATTAGGATGGGCAGTTGTACAAAGTGTAGGTGTTTCTTTTTGGGTTCGACCATATGTCTTTAACTGGGATGTTCAATTTGTTTTAGAAATGACCCTAGCCTTAACTACAGGATCTATGCTAGTTATGTGGATTTCTGAACAAATAACGGAAAAAGGTGTCGGCAACGGAGCATCAATGCTAATCTTTGTGAATATCATATCAGGATTACCAAACATACAGCAAAATTCAAGTCTATTGGAAACAATAATTTTGTCTGAATTAGTTGTTCTAGCATTAATTTTTTTAATAATGATTATAGGAATAATTTTTATTCAAGAAGGTACTAGAAGAATTCCTGTGGTCTCAGCTAGACAGCTAGGAAAAGGACAACTTGAAAATAAGACAAGCTATCTACCTCTTCGATTAAATCAAGGAGGTGTAATGCCGATAATTTTCGCATCTGCATTCTTAGTCCTACCTGCATATATAGGTCAAATAACAACTAGTCCATTAATAATAGGAATCGCAAATACACTATCACCGAGTGGTGGCAATAAAATTGTTTACCTTATATTTTACTTCGTATTAATTCTCTTCTTTAGTTATTTCTACGCATCTTTAATCTTAAACCCTTCAGATGTGTCAAAGAATTTGAAAAAAATGGAATCGAGTATCCCTGGAGTTAGACCAGGTAAAGCTACTACGGATTATTTACAAAAAACTTTGAATAGACTAACATTTCTAGGAGCTCTATTTTTAGCATTTATAGCTGTAGTTCCGAGCATTATTGAAAATCTAACAAATATATCAACCTTTAAGGGATTAGGAGCTACGTCGTTATTGATTTTGGTTGGGGTAGCGATAGATACATCCAAACAAGTGCAGACTTATATGATATCAAAAAATTATGAGAGTATATTGAAATAATTCTCTCTACTACGTACCCCAAAAGAACCCTGACTTTATTACTTATACTAAAAATTTCTATACGTATCTTTTAACATTATCTGAGGTAAGCTTAAATGAAAGTAGTAAGTTCCATTGGAAGTCTTAAAAATAGGAGTAAAGATTGTCAAGTTGTTCGAAGACGAGGAAGATTATATGTAATTAGTAAAACAGATCCTCGTTTAAAAGTTCGTCAAGGCGGCGCAAAAATGAAACGAAAATAAACACAATAATTAAACTTTATCATATTACACATTAGGAGAAAACAAAGTGGCACGTATTGCAGGTGTAGACCTTCCTAGAAACAAAAGAATAGAGATCGGTTTGACATATATTTATGGAATAGGTTTATCGAGTTCACAGAATATTTTGACAAAAGCTCAAGTAAACTCTGATATTAGATGCAAAGACTTAACAGATCAGGATATTAGCATAATTAGAGAAATAATAGATAAAGAATATCAGGTAGAGGGTGCTGCGAGAAGAATTGAGTCTGTGAACATAAAACGACTAATCGAAATTAATTGTGTACGAGGACGTAGACACAGGTTAGGTTTACCATTGCGAGGTCAGAGAACTCGTACTAATGCGAGAACACGCAGAGGCAGTAAGAAAACAGTAGCAGGTAAGAAAAAGTAACGAAATAACAGACCTTTAAACACTGAGTAAATTAATAAGCGTAAAACAAATGGCAATTCAAATTAAAAAAATCAACAGTAAAAAAAATAAAAAAGCAGCCCCGATTGGAGTTGCTCATATTCAATCTACATTTAATAATACAATTGTAACAATAACGACCACTACTGGGGAAACAATCTCTTGGGCCTCTGCAGGGGCTATTGGTTTTAAAGGAGCGAAAAAAGGTACTCCTTTTGCAGCTCAGATCGCAGCTGAAAAAGCAACTAAAGAAGCTTTAGTACAAGGAGTAAAAAAAGCTGAGGTTCTAGTTTGTGGACCCGGAGCTGGAAGAGAAACAGCTATAAGAGCATTACAAGCAGCAGGTTTAGAGATTACTTTAATACGCGACATTACTCCGGTTCCTCATAATGGATGCAGACCACCTAAAAAGCGACGTATTTAATACAAATACATTTTAAGACTATTATGGCTCAATTTGAAATAGAATGCGTGGAGTCGAAAAGTGATAACTCTCGTGATCAATATGGAAGATTTACTCTACAACCACTAGATCAAGGACAAGGTATTACCATAGGCAATGCATTAAGAAGGGTGCTACTGTCAGACTTGGAAGGTACAGCTATAGTTGCAGTAAGGATTGCTGGGATAAATCATGAATTTTCAACAATACCTGGAGTTCGAGAGGATGTCTTAGAAATTTTATTAAATCTTAAAGAAGTTGTTCTTAAGAGCCATAGCAAAGATCCTTCAATTGGTCGTTTGCGAGTTCAAGGTCCTGCAATTGTAACAGCTTCAGATTTTGATGTAACTTCTGAAATCGAAATTATTGATCCAAAACAGTACATAGCAACTATATGCAATAATAATATTCTAGAAATGGAGTTTAGGATTGAAGGTGGAAAAGGATATCAAATCGTAGAACGATTGATGGATGACACGTCCATTGACTTCTTACAAGTAGATGCAATTTTTATGCCTGTAAAAAAAGTAAACTATTCTGTTGAAGAAATTAGGTATGATCAATATTCTCTTCGCGATAAGCTAATTTTAGAAGTGTGGACAAACGGGAGTATATCTCCTGAAGAAGCTATTGGACAGGGTTCCACCATACTAACTAACTTATTTAATCCTTTAAAAACTATACATTTTAAATCTGAAGAGGAAAACTTTTTACCTGAAGGGACAAGAATTAATCAAATATTAATAGAGGAATTGCAGCTATCCGTCAGAGCTTATAACTGTCTAAAGAGGGCACAGATCCATTCCGTTGCTGATTTGTTGGACTATTCTCAGGAAGACCTACTAGAAATAAAGAATTTTGGACAAAAATCTGCGGAAGAAGTTATAGATGCTCTTCAAAAACGATTAGGTATAAATTTACCAAAAGAGAAAAACTTAAAGAACAAGTAGATTTAAACAAATTAACAAAAATATATTTTTAATGTACTAACTATGAATAAAACTTTATTTCCAACTAAAAAGGAAGACAACTGTAGCTGGTTTCTTTTTGACGCGGAATCCAAGACTTTAGGTAGATTATCTACAGAAATTAGTAGAGTCTTATTAGGGAAGAATGATGCTCAATACAATCCAAGTTCTAGCATAAACCACGGAGTTATTGTTATTAATGTGGAGAAAGTTGACGTAACTGGTAAAAAAATAGACGATAAATTTTATTATCGCCACTCGGGAAGGCCTGGTGGTCTTACAATAGAGACATTTCGAGAAGTTCAAAACCGTATTCCATCTCGAATTTTAGAAAAAGCAGTTAAAGGAATGTTACCGAAAGGTCCTCTCGGTCGCAAACTATTCACAAGATTAAAAGTTTACAAAGGTCCACTACACCCTCATCAGGCACAAAATCCAAAACAAATAAAATTAAGTTAAAAGTTTACGACTATGAATCAAGCAACTTACACAGGCACTGGCCATAGAAAAAATTCTATTGCAAGAGTGAGATTAACTCCCGGATCTGGGAAAATTCTTATCAACGGAGTACAAGGAGAATTGTACTTACAATTTAGCCCTAATTATCTTCAAGTATCTAAATCCCCTTTGAGTAGCTTAGGTTTAGAAAACAAATACGATCTAAGTATTAAAGCTGAAGGTGGAGGATTAACAGGTCAAACTGAAGCTATCCGATTAGGACTAGCTCGAGCTCTTTGTAAAGTAAATATAGAAAATCGAGTGGCTTTAAAATTCGAAGGTTACTTGACTCGAGATTCACGTAGTAAAGAACGTAAAAAATATGGTCTGCGAAAAGCAAGAAAAGCACCTCAATTCTCCAAACGATAATTAATTATAATCAACTCATATGCCTAAAAAAGATATTCATCCTAAATGGTACAAAGATAGTAAAGTTTATTGCGATGGCCAGCTTGTTATGACCGTTGGATCTACTAAACCAGAATTAAATGTAGATATATGGTCTGGAAATCACCCTTTTTATACAGGTTCACAACGACTATTAGACACTGAAGGTCGTGTAGAACGATTTTTACGAAAATATAAACTTTCAAACAAAATTTCTGAATCATAAATACTTTTACACAGAACTTATATGCCAACAATTCAACAGTTAGTTAGATCAGAAAGAGAACAAATAAAAAAAAAAAGCCTAAAAAGCTGCCCACAGAGAAGAGGAGTTTGCACTAGGGTTTATACAACAACACCTAAGAAACCAAACTCTGCATTACGAAAAGTAGCTAGAGTTAGATTAACTTCTGGATTTGAAGTTACTGCGTACATACCTGGTATTGGGCATAATATTCAAGAGCACTCGGTTGTTTTGATAAGAGGAGGTAGGGTGAAAGACCTTCCTGGCGTTAGATACCATATTATTCGAGGTACTCTAGATGCATCAGGTGTAAAAAATCGAAAACAAAGCCGTTCAAAATACGGTGCTAAAAAACCAAAATAATAACTCTCAACATTAACTAATATTTAAATATGTCTAGACGTACGACTGCAAAAAAAAGATTAGCATTACCTGACCCAATTTATAACAGTAGACTTGTAAGTATGCTAACTGTAAGAATTTTACAAGAAGGTAAAAAACACTTAGCCCAACGAATCATTTACCAAGCTTTAGATATTATAAAAGAAAAAACGGGAGAAGAGCCATTAGCTGTATTAGAAACTGCTATTCGAAAAGTAACTCCCCTTGTAGAAGTTAAGGCAAAACGAATTGGAGGATCTACATATCAAGTCCCAATGGAAGTGAGAGCTTTTCGGGGTACTAACCTCGCCCTTAGATGGATTACGAAATTTTCTAGAGAACGCTCTGGCAAAACTATGGCTATGAAGTTAGCAAACGAACTTATGGATTCAGCAAATGAGACTGGAAATTCCATTAGAAAAAGAGAAGAAACACATAGAATGGCAGAGGCGAATAAAGCTTTCGCTCATTACCGTTTTTAGGTTTGAATAAAAAGATTTTTAGTATCCAAAAAATAGACTGTATAACAAAATTTATTAACATTTTTAGGTGAAAATATGGCAAGAGCTAAGTTTGAGAGATCAAAACCCCATGTAAATATAGGTACAATTGGCCATGTTGATCATGGTAAAACAACTTTAACTGCAGCAATATCTGCAACATTAGCAAGTTATACTGGGATAACAAAAAAATTCGATGAGATCGACTCTGCACCAGAAGAAAGAGCTAGAGGTATAACGATAAATACAGCACATATTGAATACGAAACAGAGAAACGACACTATGCACACGTAGATTGCCCAGGACACGCAGATTATGTGAAGAATATGATCACAGGTGCAGCACAAATGGATGGAGCAATCTTAGTATGTTCAGCTGCAGATGGACCGATGCCTCAAACACGGGAGCATATATTGCTTGCTAAACAGGTAGGTGTACCTCATATAGTTGTCTTTTTAAACAAAGCAGATATGGTAGATGATGCTGAATTGTTAGAACTTGTTCAATTAGAAGTTCAAGAACTACTATCAAAATACGATTTCCCAGGAGACGAAATACCGTTCGTTTCGGGATCTGCACTTTTAGCTTTAGAGGCACTAACAAATAATCCAAAAATAACGAGGGGCCAAGATAAGTGGGTCGATACGATTTACGAACTAATGGATAAAGTTGATTCATACATACCTACTCCTGAGAGGGAAGTGGATAAAAGTTTCTTAATGGCTGTAGAAGATGTCTTTTCTATAACGGGTAGAGGAACAGTTGCAACCGGAAGAGTAGAAAGAGGGCAGGTAAAAGTTGGTGATACAATTGAAATTGTAGGTCTAAGAGAAACAAGAAACACAACTATAACAGGATTAGAAATGTTTCAAAAAAGTTTAGAAGAAGCGTTAGCAGGTGATAACGTTGGTATCCTTCTGAGGGGTATTCAGAAAGTAGATATTGAGAGAGGAATGGTTCTCTCTAAACCGGGTTCGATAACTCCTCACACTAAATTTGAAGGCGAAGTTTATGTTTTGACTAAAGAAGAGGGGGGTCGTCATACACCATTTTTTACAGGTTATAGACCACAGTTTTATGTTCGTACAACAGATGTGACAGGAACTATCACACAATTTACGAGCGATGATGGGGCCGCTGCCGAAATGGTAATGCCTGGTGACAGGATAAAAATGACAGCACAACTAATTCATCCTATTGCTATTGAGAAAGGGATGCGATTTGCTATCAGAGAAGGAGGCAGAACTGTAGGTGCTGGAGTAGTTTCAAAAATCATAGAATAAAAATTAGTCACGTACAATGACACACAACAAAAAAAAAATTAGGATTAAACTAAAAAGTTATAACAGCTCCTTACTTAATCTTTCATGTGAAAAAATTATTGAGACCGCATCTAGAACAGAGTCTTTAACAATGGGGCCAATACCTATTCCAACGAAGAGAAAAATTTATTGTGTACTAAGGTCCCCTCACGTAAATAAAGATTCTAGAGAACACTTTGAAACTCGTACACATAAGCGAATAATCGATGTCTACGATCCATCTTCAAAAACAATAGATTCTTTGATGAAATTAGACCTTCCTTCTGGTGTTCACATCGAAGTAAAATTATAAAAGTTATAAAAAGATATAGAATACATTTCTATATCATTTTTATTTTTAATATAAAGATTCTTCTTGATGAGTTAAAATTGCAGCGTTTGAAGTTGGATATGCTACACATGTTAGGACAAACCCTGCGGCAATCTGACTATCATCTAAGAATGATTGATCTGATTGATCTACAGTCCCAGATACGACTTTACCTGCACAAGTTGAGCAAGCACCTGCTCTACATGAGTATGGTAGATCTACTCCTTGTTCCTCAGCTGCATCCAAAATATATTGATCGTCTGGACAGTTAATTGTTGTATCTACCCCAGAACCTGTCAATTTAACTTTATAAGTTGCCATTAGTGAATCCTCCTAAAAATGTAACGTAATGTTAATTATGTATAATAAAATTAAAATCATTTCATACTAAAATTCTTCATGTGCGCAATTCCAGTGCGGTTATGCTTGTCTAAAATTTACTACTTGTCGTAGAGTGTGATGATTTTAAATATAAAAATTTAGAATCTGCACTAATATACTATAGGATTACAATAAAATCAACATTGTAAAAATTATTATAACAATCGTTTAATTTCATTATATAATCTTTAATTAGGTGAAATAAAATTACCCAATTATGTAAGAAAGTTAACTACTAAACCTTAACGGAGGAATTTGTTCAATGGGTTTACCTTGGTATCGAGTACACACAGTCGTTTTAAATGACCCTGGAAGACTAATTGCTGTCCATTTAATGCATACAGCTCTTGTAGCTGGATGGGCTGGATCTATGGCTTTATATGAATTAGCAGTATTTGATCCATCTGATCCAGTACTTAACCCAATGTGGAGACAAGGCATGTTTGTTATGCCATTTATGGCACGTATTGGTGTTACTGATTCATGGGGTGGTTGGAGCATTACAGGCGAGAGCATTGCTAACCCAGGTTTCTGGAGCTTTGAAGGTGTTGCATTGGCTCACATAGGATTGTCTGGATTACTGTTCCTTGCTGCTATTTGGCACTGGGTCTACTGGGATTTAGAATTATTCAGAGATCCTCGTACAGGAAACCCTGCTTTAGACTTACCTAAAATCTTTGGAATTCACTTGCTATTGTCAGGTGTGTTATGTTTTGGATTCGGAGCTTTCCATGTGACAGGAGCTTGGGGCCCAGGTATTTGGGTATCCGATGCGTATGGTATCACAGGTAAAGTTCAACCAGTAGCTCCAGCTTGGGGTCCTGAAGGGTTTAACCCGTTCAATCCAAGCGGTGTCGCTTCTCATCATATTGCTGCCGGTATTCTTGGTTTCTTAGCTGGTATTTTCCATATAGCTGTTAGACCTCCACAAAGACTTTACCGAGCTCTTCGTATGGGGAACATTGAAACTGTACTATCTAGCAGTATTGCAGCAGTTTTTTGGTCTGCATTCGTTGTGACAGGAACTATGTGGTATGGAAGTGCGACTACTCCTATAGAATTGTTTGGTCCTACTAGATACCAATGGGATAGTGGTTATTTCCAACAAGAAATTGAAAGAAGAGTTGAAAACTCCCTTAACGAAGGCTTATCACTAAGCGAGGCTTGGTCTCGTATACCAGATAAATTAGCATTCTATGATTATGTAGGTAATAACCCAGCGAAAGGAGGATTATTCCGTGCTGGTCCTATGAATAAAGGAGATGGTATCGCTGAAGCATGGTTAGGTCACCCTATATTCCAAGATAAAGAAGGTAGAGAGTTAACGGTTAGAAGAATGCCTGCATTCTTTGAGACTTTCCCAGTTATACTTGTTGATAAAGATGGTATTATCCGAGCAGATATACCTTTCCGAAGAGCTGAATCTAAATATAGTATAGAACAAGTAGGTGTTACTGTAAGTTTCTATGGCGGTAAATTAAATGGTCAAGTCTATACAGATGCACCAACAGTTAAAAAATATGCTCGAAAAGCTCAATTGGGTGAGGTTTTAGAATTTGATCGTACTACTTTAGAATCTGATGGAGTTTTTAGAAGTAGTCCTAGAGGATGGTATACTTTCGGACATGCAAACTTTGCACTTTTATTCTTCTTAGGTCATTTATGGCATGGTTCTAGAACTCTATTTAGAGATGTATTTAGTGGTATTGGTGCAGAAATTACTGAGCAAGTTGAATTTGGAGCATTCCAAAAACTTGGTGATAGAAGTACTAAAAAACAAGGTGCAGTGTAGTACAATCTTAGTTCTGTATTAAATAAAAACATCAACAAAAGATAATATTATCTTATGGAAACATTAGTTTACGTTTTTCTACTTGCAGGGACGCTTGGAGTAATATTTTTTGCCGTATTCTTCAGAGACCCACCTAGAATTGCAAAAAAATAATCCTTTCTAAACTTATATAGAGATAAAATTAGCAAAAATTGCTAATTTTATCTCTATAATTTCTACTCTAATTTTAGTCTTGTTAAAGTCGATGCTGAGAGTAAAGACACCTCTTTTTCAAAATTCCTCTCCTTGATTGACAAAAGCATAAAATATCTTATGGTTTCAGTTAAAAGCGAAAACTATTACTAAGAATCATAAATTCTATTAGTATTAAACCCAAAGGATAGTGAGACTGTAAAAACATATCCCACCTTCTACGTAGGTAATTTTTAGACTTAAAAAACTACGAAAAACTGACACTTATTTTTGTTTATCTTCAAAAAGAAATAAGATTTTCTAATAAGAAATTAATATATTTTTTAGAATAGTCATTTAAATCTAAAAATAGACTAAAAACTAAGCAGAGTTTGTATACTACTATCCATTAAAATTTAATCTCACTTTTGTATAGATAAAAAATTGCTTCCATCGATGTAATAAATTTTCCTTGTATAGACTTGGCTTCCTATCAGAACTTATGTGCTCATAGCATTGAAAAGAAAAGTTCTTATCAAGGAATTTACGTCCATAAGTAAAAAAATTTAAATCCTCAAATCTGCATAACATCATTGTTAAGAAAACTGAATGCAGATTTTTTCTGAAAGCCAACAGATCCACGTTAAAGACTAGCGTCTTTAAACCTCTGAAAGCAAGAAGTCTGTATTTCGATGGAATTCTTATCGAAGATTTTAAAAGAAAGGAGTGAAAACTATAAGAAGATCCAGCTACAAAAATTCTTAACGTTTTCGTAAGTTTTGATAATCGAAAATACGAATAAACAGATCTCTTAAGGACTCTAGTTCTCATAAGCTTATCTCCGCTACTTCTCAATGGAACCTTATTGGGATAAACTGTTTCAATAAGACACTGTAAGATAAAGCTAATTGCTTCCTCTTTTAAATAACGTAGATTAAACTTATCTCCTAAAATTTTAAATTTAGACGACCATTTCCATCTGTGAAATGTGGCGTACAATTCTTCCACTACAAGTAATTTTGTCCTTTCTGACAAAAATATTCCTCTAGATGAATAATAGTGAGTTACCCTCTTAACGGCTATGTAATAAAGCGATTTGCTTTTAAGGAATAACTTTTGGAGTCTTTTTAATAGTGTATAGTTTTCACAAAGGTTCGCTGCATAAATTTTGCGCTGTAAGCTGAAATTTCTTTTTTGGAATTTTTTCCAAGGTAAAGAATTCCAGGAAATACTTTTATCGTCTTGTTCCATACTTAATCGCTAAAATTTACTATATCAATCTGTAAGGAATTACCCTTCATCCTACCTAGCTTTTATGGAAAGCTATTTTTATTCGTTCCATGATTTAATTGGTTTGTTGAATTAGTTCCTGTCCAATATGCTTGCTCAACTCTTAGGGAGGCATTTACCATCATGTATGCAATGCAAGAAAATATGAGCTTTTTATAAAAAGTGATAATCTTATAAATTTAAATCAAGCATTTTTTTCGGATGTAACTTATCAACCTACGACGCCTCAGTGTTCAAACAAGTCATTTGCTCTGATTAGGCTGTGTTTCCCAGCTTTCACTCCAGTTAAATCTTTCGTGTGGGCACTTTCGCATTAATTTCTCCCTTAAACAGTAGGACTCAATATTTCTATCTCACCTACATTAAATCACAGTTATAAAATCACCAAGATTTTACCTCAACTCTATGAAAAAACCCACTTCAATTGAGAACGAATCGCACCATGATCTTCGAATGGATCTCTTAATTCTTTTGACCCCGGACCAAAAGCAGTGTACATTGAGTACCCTGTCACTCCAAGAAGAAGACTCGCTATAAAAATAATAAGAACTGTTGCAGTTTCCATAATACATCTAACATTGAAATCAGTTATTTTTTATAATACTATTAGTATAGTACTGTAAAAACAAAAATTTCGTTACTAAGTATACAATGGCATTAAGAACAAGATTAGGTGAACTTCTAAGACCTCTTAACTCTGAGTACGGTAAAGTTTCCCCTGGTTGGGGTACCACTCCAATCATGGGCTTCGTCATGTTGTTATTTTTTGTCTTCTTGTTGATTATTTTACAAATCTATAACTCTTCCCTAATAATCGAAAACGTAGACGTCGATTGGGCAAGTCTTGGTAGTTAATAAAATGAATGCAGATTTAAGATTAGACATAAAATCAAAATAGTTCGAAACAAAGGATAATTTTATCCTTTGTTTCGAACTATTTTGATTTTACAACTTCTACAACTTCATCTAGAGAGAAGTTATTAGTATTTACACCGCTATAGCTTACTTTTTCAAATCGTACCACAACAGGATATCTGATACCACTAGTGTCTATAGTAGCAACTGTACCTACATCTTGGTACCAATATGATTCTTTTCTTAAGATTCGAACTTGCGATCCTCTTTTAACCATAGTTTATTTTTTCATATATGTATAAACTTAACTGTACAATAAAGAGAGACTAAACTTATTATTTTAAGTAATGTAACCAAAGTTACACCCCTTTCTTACTAAAAAGCCAATTCCCATTTCTTTAGCTGAGCCTGACTAAAAGTTCTGTTGATTCAGTTCTTCAGAAATTATAAATTATTGGCTATGATTAAATTATTAATTTACACTTTATATCAAAATGAAAATTTCTTGGAAGAATATACTTCTCTGGTCTCTACCAGCTCTTCTTATTATATTTTTTATTTGGCAGGGATTTAGTAATTCCACTAACTCCGAATTTGGAAAAAATGTAGCCAGTTCTAGAATGACTTACGGAAGATTCTTAGAATATCTCGATATGGGATGGGTAAAACGTGTTGATCTATACGATGATGGCCATACAGGAATCGTTGAAGCAATAGGTCCAGAATTGGGGAATCGAATTCAACGAATTCGAGTTGAATTACCGAATACAGCGCCTGAACTAATTACAAAATTACGTAAGGCAAATGTAGATATAGATGCTCATCCAATGACAGACAATTCTTCTAGTTGGGGAATTATAGGTAATTTAATATTTCCATTACTACTTATCGGAGGACTAGCTTTTCTCTTCAGACGCTCCAATAACTTGCAAGGAGGACCAGGTCAAGCCATGAACTTTGGAAAGTCAAAAGCTAGGTTTTCTATGGAAGCGAAAACAGGAGTGACATTCGATGATGTAGCTGGTGTTGACGAAGCAAAAGAAGAATTCCAGGAAGTGGTTTCTTTCCTAAAACGCCCAGAAAGATTTACAGCCGTAGGGGCTAAAATTCCTAAAGGTGTTATGCTTGTTGGACCTCCGGGCACTGGGAAAACATTACTAGCAAAAGCAATAGCAGGTGAGGCTGGAGTTCCATTTTTTAGCATTTCCGGATCTGAATTTGTCGAAATGTTCGTGGGAGTTGGAGCCTCACGTGTTAGAGACTTGTTTAAAAAAGCAAAAGAAAATTCCCCATGTATAATTTTTATTGACGAGATTGATGCTGTGGGTAGGCAAAGAGGAACTGGTATAGGAGGTGGTAATGATGAGCGAGAACAAACTTTAAACCAACTTTTAACAGAAATGGATGGGTTTGAAGGTAATACGGGAATTATCATAATTGCAGCTACAAATAGAGTGGATGTATTAGATGCAGCTTTACTTCGACCAGGTCGATTTGACCGTCAAGTAACGGTTAATGTTCCCGATGTAAAAGGACGTTTAGAGATCTTAAATGTACATGCTAGAAATAAAAAATTATCAGATGAAATTTCATTGGAAGTAATAGCCAGACGTACTCCTGGTTTTTCTGGTGCAGATTTAGCAAATTTATTAAATGAAGGAGCTATATTAACTGCTCGAAGACGAAAAGCTGCGATGACAATGTCAGAGATAGATGCTGCAATCGATCGAGTAATCGCGGGAATGGAAGGTACAGTATTAGTAGATAGCAAAACAAAACGATTGATAGCATATCATGAAGTGGGGCATGCAATTGTAGCGACTTTATTATCTCATCATGACCCAGTTCAAAAAGTAACTTTAATACCACGCGGTCAGGCGAAAGGATTAACTTGGTTTACACCCTCAGAAGATCAATCATTTACATCTCGATCACAAATCCTGGCACGAATTATGGGGGCTTTAGGGGGTAGAGCTGCGGAAGAAGTTGTGTTTGGATATCCTGAAGTAACCACAGGTGCTGGAAATGATTTACAGCAAGTTACATCTATGGCAAGACAAATGGTTACAAGATTTGGCATGTCAAACATAGGTCCCTTAGCTCTTGAAAACCAAACATCTGATCCTTTTCTTGGTAGAACGATGGGATCTAGTTCTGAATATTCAGAAGATATTGCATCTAGAATTGATATGCAAATTCGTTCCATTATTCAACATTGTCATAATGAAACTATTCAAATAATTAAAGACAATAGGGTTGTTATAGATAAACTTGTAGATTTGTTAATTGAAAAAGAGACTATAGCTGGTGATGAATTCAGACAGATTGTGGAAGAATTTACCAGTGTACCTGTAAAAAAATGCCGCGGTGTTATAAACATAATATTCAAAAACTAAAAACGGGATCGACGGGGCTCGAACCCGCAACTTCCGCCGTGACAGGGCGGTGCTCTAACCAATTGAACTACGATCCCAGTTAAGTAAGATAACATAATAGATGTTATCGTTAGATTCATTTTAAAACTAAAATTTATTATAATCTAATGCAATTAGGAGAGGAAGAGATTCGAACTCTCGGTATGATATACTCATACATCGGATTAGCAATCCGACGCTTTCAACCACTCAGCCACCTCTCCTTTAAAAAAGTTTTCTACCACCAAATAATTATAACAAATTTAAACACAAGATCTCAATATATATAATATATTGTCACTATTGTGAGAGAAAATGACCCTTTGGCTTAGGCGGGACTTGAACCTGCGACCTTGGGCTTATGAGTCCCCTGCTCTAACCACTGAGCTACTAAGCCTACGGATTATAGCATATCACGTTACCGTAACTGAATCAATAAAAAATGCATCTTTTGTAAAAAATCAGTCAGTATCAATCGAAAATTGTAATTTCAGAAGAAATGAAATTTAAATGATAGAAATTTTTATCTAACTTTTCTCAAAGTTACTTTTTTTTCTTATTTTTGTCTACAATAAATAAGTTGATTTTCTAGTATTATTTTTAGAACACAAAATATGTGATTCGGAGACATCCTAAAAGTAAAGAGAATTAATGAATCTAAAGCTTTATATTTATTGAATATGTCTGACTTCTGGGATAATATATTTAGATTTCCAAGGTTTTTTGTCTCATCTACACTAGGATTGATTTTGACAATAATCGGACCGTTTTTTAATTTGCTTAGAAGTCCAAACTACATTAATTTTAGTAATAATAATCTTATCTACACTGATATTTTTATTTCTTACTTTAAAATCAATGCTGAGTTTAGATGAAGACTCTATGCTAGTGACTTCTTTCATTAATAAGAACATTTTTTATACACGAGGTTTTAATCATATGCTTTCAACAAGTTTAACAAAAAGAGAAACCACTGGTGCCTTTGCATTGATCGATAGTTTAGTACGACACGGAGTTAAACATATTTTTGGCTATCCAGGTGGGGCTATTCTACCAATATATGATGAATTGTATGCTTGGGAGAAAGAGGGTTTTATTGAACATATATTAGTTAGACACGAACAGGGAGCAGCCCATGCGAGTGACGCTTATGCCAGATCAACTGGAAAAGTAGGTGTGTGTTTTGCCACGTCTGGTCCGGGGGCGACAAATTTAGTGACGGGTATCGCAACCGCACACATGGATTCGATACCAATAGTTATAATAACAGGCCAGGTTGGAAGATCCTTTATAGGTACAGATGCGTTTCAAGAAATCGATATTTTTGGTATAACATTACCTATTGTAAAACACTCTTATGTAGTGCGTGATACGAAAGAGATGTCACGTATAGTGGCAGCAGCTTTCTTTATAGCTAAATATGGAAGACCTGGCCCCGTACTTATTGATGTCCCTAAAGATGTAGGACTAGAACAATGTTCTTATGAACCTGTCGAACCTGGAAACATCAATCTGCTAGGATGTCCCCCTCTGATACATCATAATAGGAAACGTATTGAGCAAGCTGCAAGCTTAATTAAACAATCTAATCAACCACTATTATATGTGGGAGGCGGAGCTGTAGTTTCTGGAGCGTACAAAGAGGTATCAGAGCTATCCGACTATCTTCAAATACCAGTAGCAACAACTTTAATGGGAAAGGGAATAATCGACGAAAACAGCGTTCTTTCCTTAGGGATGTTAGGAATGCATGGTACCGTATATGCAAACTATGCAGTTAGTGAATGTGATTTATTAATAGCTCTAGGTGCTAGATTTGATGATAGAGTAACTGGAAAATTAGATGAATTTGCCTGCCATGCCCAAGTTATCCATGTAGATATAGATCCAGCCGAAGTTGGAAAAAATAGAATACCTCAAATTGGGATTATTGGAGAAGTTAAAGATGTAGTCCAAGAACTTCTCACTTACATAAAAGAAACTGGTAAACCTAACCCTGAACAAACTCAGCCTTGGAGAAAAAGATTGAACCGTTGGCGTAATGAATACCCCTTACTCGTTCCTAAAAATGCGCAAAACCTCTCCCCGCAAGAAGTTATTTCCGAAATAAGCAAATATTCTTCAGATGCATATTGGACTACAGATGTAGGTCAACATCAGATGTGGGCCGCTCAGTTTGTAAGAACTAGTCAAAGAAAATGGATTACAAGCGCCGGATTGGGAACTATGGGCTATGGACTGCCTGCAGCTATAGGAACTCAGATAGCACACCCAAATTCTCAAGTTATATGCATTTCTGGTGATGCTAGTTTTCAAATGAATATGCAAGAATTAGGAACAGTTGCTCAGTACAGCTTACCGATAAAAATAATGATAATTAATAACAGATGGCAAGGGATGGTCAGACAATGGCAACAAGCTTTTTATGGTGAACGTTATTCACACTCTAACATGGAAAAGGGAGCTCCCAATTTTATCCAATTGGCAGAGGCGTTTGGTATCAAAGGAATCTTAAAAAAAAATCGAAGTGAATTGTCAGAATCAATAAAATCTATCATGGAATACGATGGGCCAATTGTTGTTGATTTTCAAGTCATTCCAGACGCGAACTGTTACCCTATGGTTGCTCCAGGTAAAAGTAATGCTCAAATGATCGGAGTATAAACTCGAGAACTCGTGA